AGCTGTCTTTAGAGCTGGGATAAGCTTGCAGACTCCCATAAGTAAGTGCAGACTTCCGTAGGGCGCGAGTCAAAGGGCAAAAGAAGCTGGTGTATTGCTTTCAATCTTTCCTATCTCATTAAAAAAGTATGTTTACGGATGGCGCTTAGCTGTAGCTAGCTTTTCCGTTCTAAACAAGAAAGAGTTGGCTAGCAACCTTGCTAAAAAAAAGATATCCTTCCACTATGTGAGTCTGGTTGTTTGAAAAATAAGGCAGTGTATGAAAAGGAAGAAGAGGTTGTATCAGGGAGACTATTTAACAAGTAAACAACACTTGCAAAAATTTCTTTAAGAAAAATTCTCAATGTAGAGATGGATATCATGGAACAAGAATCTACTCGTGTTGTAAGAGGTCGTTATACGAAATAGAAGTATTTATATGTTATGTGTCTGTTCGACATTTCAACACTTCCTGTCAAAATTAGCCTACCTATGATTGTTCCACCTGTTGACTGGAGGGTGATAGAGAAACCTTTCCTATAAAAGGAAGTACTACAAATCAGTGATATTACAGGTGGATACTTAATTAAGTCCCAGGATTTCAAAGGCTTTCCTTACCGACTGTTGAGCAGCCATGAATATAAAAACTTTTTTATTTATTACTTTCAAAGATCGTGAGAAATGCTATGAATTCTGCAAAATCGTTAATCACTTAAAAAAGCAGCGTTTCCGCATTAACAGCGCTATGTTAAAAAAAATTCCTATTAGATAATAAGGAAGTGTTAGAATAATTTGGTCTTCTAATGCCTTCCTGGCTGGCTAATGTTGAGCCTCATATTATCTTCCGGATCTTAAGAGAAGATTTGTTGGAAACGAATAATAAGCAGTTCAAGTTTTCACAATTAGTGGATATTTTGGATATACGGATTCAACAAGCTCGACATGAACAACTATTTATTAGCCTCTGCAATGATAATGTTAGATTCTTTCCTTTATTTAATAGATCAGGATTGACTGATCTGTTTACCAGGCAGGTATACCAATACTAATTGCAACAAGTAATTCCTGAGGATAGAACTAGAGCAAGTAAGCTCATCGCACTATCAAGTCAGTCAGGAACTAGTATGCTAAGCTTAAGAAGAAGGAAAAAGTAAGCAAGGTTGTCAGCGGGTGAGGGTCAGTAAAAGGTAGGCTTAGAACCAGTATACCCTATCTTGTATCCAGTAGTAAGTCTACTCTTCTTTCCCCTCTCCTCTACCTTTTGAGGCCCATCTATTAGCTTTTTTACCATCTTTGAGTCATAGCAAGACGGCTCTATCTCTTTTAACAAGTACAGCAGTAAGTACAGTTGTCACAAGGGCGTCAACGATCTGCAGTACTGAGCTACGGAAAGTCTATCGAAAGGACCAAAGCAAAGGCAACTACGGCTATAACTGGCCTGCCTATGGAATCTATTGGCTCAGCTGAACCCACCCACATGAAATGAAAGAGAGGAAGGCGGAAGCAATAGGCAAATAGAAGGGGAAGTTCTCCGTGTATTTTAGCCCTCACTATCATACAATAAATATCTTAGATAAAAACGGAAGGGCGCTAAGCACTTCGAGAATGTACTTCTTATGAGTCACTTCATTCATGCTTTTTTGCATATTCCACACTTGCTCCCTCCCCTTCCTTTCAATCAACTAATCGTGTAGAATGCATTGCTTTAGTTGCCATAGCCCCAAAGCTCAGACTAGCTTCAATAGCAGCAACTCTTCAGCATGTGCTTTCATGCATTGGTGCTTATACACGTGCTTTATATGAGAGAAGATCCTCGCCTACACCTAGGTTGGACAGAAGCTCCTTTTCATAAGCTTTTTTTCTCGCTGCGCGCCTTGGCTTTTCTCAAGCTAAAAGCCCAAAAGAGGTTAAAATTGTTGGGTCTCAGCAAGGTCAAGTTCCCCATCAGGAAGTGCATGAGGAAGCATTGCCATTCGACAAGTGGCAATCAAAGTATGTGCCCAACATTGTTGCTGATACCCTTCCTTTTCCAAAGATGCGAAACAATGCTCAACCAGCAATAAGTATCTATGAGGATCCATTATCAGTAGATCTACAAGCAAAGCCTGAGATTGAGCCTACCCATGACTATGCAGGACGCAATCTGGTCAGTGATGATGTATCTTATTTGCTAGACACGTGGGTTGCCATGCTTGTGAAAGGAGATCTGCATCATAACCAAATTGCTTACCGTGACCAACACAATTTATGGTGCAGCGTGACGCACATGGCTGAATTAATCCAAAGCAATTCTGTTGGTGCTGGGATAAGTCACTTTCTTTACTTGTATTGTTATTTCTTTTACATTCTTGACAAGCTTAATGTTTTATGATTCAATTAGAATACCTACTCTCATCAATTAGTTCATGCAACTAATTACTTTATCATTACTATCTTGTCATTTAAACATTTGTACCAAATACTTGATTTGTCTAACAGGTAATAGAGTGCCTTATTGGATACATGCAGCTGTACACAGCTGTCCAAAAGCCTTGGTTTTGTGTACGCCCGCCCTTATGGATTGGTATGTCTTCTACAGTTTATTTTTTAATACCCTTCCCTACAGACAGCATAAGTAAATACCGCCAGGAAGATTTTGCCATTAGCAGACACAGTCCCAACTGGTTGTGGGACTCAGCCAGCTTTGTCGAAGCCATCCTTCTATATCTCCTCTAGTTGACAAGCCCTGTTGAAGAAAATCTGACTGCCTGGATCTCTATTATGGAACTTCTGTCCACTGAACTAAGCTTCTCTTTCATCAGTTTCTTTACTGGTATGGTGGATAGAGGAGTGACACTCCAATGCAAGCCATAAGTATACATACATCTTCTTGCCATTCATTGACGTTCCAAATCGAGAAGAAAAAAAAGGATTGGTTCCACGTCGAATAGAGTGACAAAGCATTCCGGAAAACGAAACTACAAGCTCTATATTCTAGAAATAGTTAAATGAGAAGGGTACAAGAACAGAAGTGACTCATATGCAGCATTCTTTCCTGCAAGCGTTGAAGAAAGAAAAGTAGTTGAAAGAAGGAGGCATCCAATCAAGTCTACCAGTTTCTCGAAAAGAAAATAAGATGTGAGAAAGCAATATGCGCAGGAGAAAGAATGAATAACATCAGTGTGTTAAGCATCACATGGAAAGAAAACTTTGATTCAAAGACATTGGAACTAGAATCCTTTCTATATAAGACAAGTAAAAAAGGGATTGCTTATTGAATTCATTCTGAAAGAGATTCTTTGTCGACACGGAAAGAGGTTCTTTAGCTTATTCTTTTGCGTAAAGAGGTAAGCTTTAAAGCGAGGGCGCGTTGCATCGATAGGAGGTGTAATAGATTGGGTTGTAGGCCTCTTTCTCCGGGTAGCTTTTGGAGGAAGAAGTGGAATAAGTATTAGAAGATTGCCCGGACGGGACTAATAGTGATTCAAGGTTTAGATGGGCGATATTGCAGCCCGGATGCGGGGTAAAGGATCTTAATATACATACGAGAATTCGTATGTGTGTGTAGCAAGAAATCTATGAAAAGCTGCGGATGCATGCATAGATTTTTTATACGGGAATAGATCGCTTAACTTAAGAGAGCGCCTGGGTATCTAGTTTTTCTGGTCCGCACGCCACCAGGATATTGAGGGTTTCATACCAGTATTTGGGCAAGGTGGGGGAAAGGATATGAAATATCCACAAAAGGTTCCTATATCATTACAAAGACGTTCCATTGTGTCTTCGTGTTCTGTACTTACTATCTATCTATAATAAAAGTCGATCTAAGACCTCCTTCACAATGAACTATATGTATAAAAACTTCTATGCTAGATTTTCTATCAATAATACATCCAGCTCAACAACTAGAGATTCCTCTTTGGTGAATTTAACCCTTTTTGTACATGGTGTGGTCCTATCCAACTATAAAAATAGAAGAGTGTTTAGCTCAAGTGACTTATCTAGTCATCCTGATACAACTTTTTACTTTTCTGTTAAGAATAAGGGTTTGGTTCAAGCTAGAAAGGTATTTGCTGATAGTGTGGATACTGGTTCATCACAATTTGTGTTTACTGAAATAGTCAAAGTGGTTTTACTCTCTTGCTTGCTTGAATTTCATAATTTAATTGCATAAAATGAGCGATGTCTGGAGAGATGACTATCTATAATGAAGGATGACGACACCACAAACAAAGTCAGGCATATCCCCCCTTAGAGGGAACTTCTCGAGTGGAAGAAAAAACGGACTTTGCTGCTTATATATAATATTCTAATTCTTTTTGGAAAAACAAGAAAAATAAGTCTTTTTCCAGTTGTTCAATTAGCTTTTTTTGCCCTGCGGCCTTGATATTAGTAGGAAACGGCATCCCCAGTATGTCTTTTGTTTTGGCAGGATACACCTTAATCCCATTCTTTCGTACTCTCAATCTTCTCAGTTCAGGTTTGAACCCAATTGGATTAATTTAATGATCTGCTTCTCAACTGGTGGAATGAGATTCCTCTAAGGGGTGATATCAACAAGAGTTGGAAGAGGAAAATTCAGAATTTGAGGAAGAAACTTAGAGGATGGGCAGCAAATTTGAATGCTTATATCAGAAGAAGGAAGACAAACTTGATTGATGCAATCTCTCATTTAGAAGGGGTTTCTTAATCTAGAGAACTCTCTGAGGAAGAAGTGGAGGCCTGGTCTACAACTCACCATGAATTATCTTACATATACAAGGCTGAGGAGCAGTATTGGAGTACAAGAGCTAAAGAGAATTGGCTGGCATTGGGGGATGCCAACACAGCCTTTTTTCATAAAGTAGCCACCTCCAAAAAAAGGAAGCAGCAAATTACTCAATTGGAGGTAGATGGACAGCAAACACAAAATCCTGAGGTCATTCAAGAGCATATTTTCTCTTTCTACTCTCAGCTGTTCAATAAAGAAGAGGAAGCAGTTGGTGGTCTCTTGCCAGAAGTGTGGGAACCACAAGAGAAGGCTACATTGGAGGAAAATTATTCATTAATAGCTCCTTTCTCTGAAATAGAGGTGAAAACAGCTCTGGACCAAATGCAAGGAGATAAAGCCCCTGGTCCAGATGGATTTCCCACACTTTTCTATCAGAAATTCTGGGATATTGTTGGGTCTGATGTGATGACTTTATTCCATTCTTTTTATGAAGGCAGACTCGATATTTCCCTTCTTAACAGAGGCATGGTATGTCTGATCCTCAAAAAAGGTGATGCTAATTTGATAAAAGACTATAGACCAATCAGCTTGCTGAACTGTGTCTCTAAACTCATCACCAAGGTTCTGACCACTAGACTGGAGAAATTTATTCAAAGGTTAATTGGTCAAACTCAAAATGCCTTTTTGAAAGGCAGGTTTTTTCTAGATGGGGTGGTGGCTGCCCAGGAGGTGTTACATTTTACACATGCCACTAAAGCAAAAGGAGTTTTCTTGAAGTTAGACTTTGAGAAGGCCTTTGATAGGCTGGACTGGTCTTTTCTTCTCAACACCTTCAAAGATAGAGGTTTCAGCCAGAAGTGGGTTGGCTGGGTGCAGCAGCTACTCCAAGGGGGTAGAGTTTGCATTAATGTGAATGGAACCTTGACTGAGTCTTTTGAATGCACAAGAGGAGTGGGGCAAGGGGACCCTTTCTCCCCCCTTTTGTTTGTTTTTGCTGTGGAAGGACTGAGTAAAATCCTGAACAGAGGGGTTCAAGCTGGTCTCTGGGAAGGACTAGGACCAACTCTGACTGATGGGAAAAGAGTTACTCATCTTCAGTATGCTGATGACACAATCATCATGCTGAAGCCCAATATAGAGAGTGTGGAACTGCTTAAAAGGGCTCTGCTGGCATTTGAGAAAATGTCAGGTTTGAAAATTAACTATGCCAAGAGTGACATTCTTCCTATCAATCTCTCTCAGTCAGAGGCTGGTAGTTTGGCTGATGTTATAGGCTGTAAGATTGGAGAGCCCCCTTTGACATACTGGGGGATTCCTATTCACTGGAGGAAACCTGGTAGATCAGTTTGGAATGATCTCATTCAAAAGTTACAGAAGAAGCTCTCTAGTTGGAAAGGCAGATTCCTCTCTCTAGGGGGTAAAATAGTGATGTTGAAATCAGTGCTTTCCTCAGTTCCACTGTACACTCTTTCACTTCATAGAATGCCAGTTTGGGCCAAAAAACAGATGGATAGCATTTTCCTAAAGTTTTTATGGCAAGGGACAGAGGAGAAAAAGAAATATGCCCTAGTTGCTTGGAAAAAGATTTGCAAATCTATACACCAAGATGGGTGGGGGTCAAGGACCTGGAATTAATGAATAGAGCCCTTCTGGGCAAATGGAGCTGGCAATTTACTGATCCTAAGTGTCATTCACTCTGGAAAGAGATCATTCTGGCAAAAAAATCACAATGCAGAGTGCAATCTCCCTTTTGGAAGGCTATTGAGCAAGAAAAAGAACTAGTTAATCTGGGAGCCAGAATCCAATTAGGTGATGGGGCACATACTAAATTCTGGACTGATCCCTGGTTAGGAGAACTCTCTTTGGCAGTGTTGTATCCTTCTCTCTTTGCAAGAGCTTCCTCTCCTAATCAGATAGTACAAGAGGCCTGGAACTTAGGGGGAACTTCCAGGTATCAGGCTTCTTTTACAAGACCACTAACCTTAACCCTTCAACAGGATTGGGATGAGATTCAAAAGCTGGTTATGGCCTTCACTCCTCACTCTGGGGCCAATGACTATAGAACCTGGAGAGAACATCCAGACTACATTGTCAAACTCCATTATGATTTTCTGAACTTTGGGGGTGTCCTCATTCCTAAATTCTCTAACTTTTGGAAAGCGGGCATTCCTTTGAAAATAAGAGCGTTTCTCTGGTTGGTGTTTCATCATAAAGTACTGACAAGAGCTGCCATGCGAAGAAGGGGTTGGCCTGGGGACACCTCTTGTTCCTTTTGCCAACATCCTATGGAAGATACACCTCATCTCTTTCTCCTTTGTCCTGCTATCCAACCTCTATGGGAATGGGCTGGCTCAATCTTTCCTCACATCCCTCTTTCCTCTTATTCTCTTTCTCAGCTGTGGGACAGTTGTTGGACTGGACACCCTTCTTACAATAACAAGTTGCTAGCACTAGTTGGGGCAGTGTGTTGGGTAATATGGGGAGAGAGAAATAGACTGAGTTTTTACACAGATACCACTCCCAAACCTGTTTACTCTTTAATTGCTCAATCCCTAGCATTGTTTGTGTTGTGGACAGGTGGCAGAGTTGGAGCTCCAGTGGTCTTGGAGGAGTTCCAGATGGATGAGGAAGTGAACAATAGATGGTTCTGTGAAGGAGAGCAGATCCGGCATTTGACTTTTGTGATTTGTTTTGTTTCATGTAATGCTGGTCTGTATTTGGTTCATTTTGATACTGATTGTACCACTTTTATATCTGTTGGTTGTTATTTTGATACTATGCTCGTTGTGCTGAGCTTATTAGGGGGATTCAGCTTAGGGGTAGCTGATCCTTTTAGTGATGTATTGTCTTTTTCTTTCTTTCTGAACTCTTGTAAATCATTTGGTTTCATGTTGCAATGGAATCGGTGGCTCTAGAAGCCACTACTTAAAAAAAAATATATAAAAAGATAAAAAAAAGGGCTCCTCATTGCGAATGATTGGAACCACCCCTCTAAAGTGGGCTGTGTATGTAAGAAAGGAGTAATTGAGAAGGCAGAGGAAGTCATGCGTTACTTGGTTTCTATAGGGCTTCAACCTAATTAATGTCGTGACCTATACTACTCTCGTGGATGGGCTGTGCAAGAAGGGGCTATTAGACAAGGCAAAGTAATTACTATATCATATGTTTTCATAGAGTTATTCACCGAATACATTTAATTCAATACAGAAATCGATGGTCTGGAAAGGTTTGATGGATAAGGTCGAAAAGCTGCTGAATGGTTTGCTTGTAAAAGGTGTTACACCTGGTAAAAAAGTGTTCTATCTAAGCTAGAAAGTTTTCTAAATAAATAGGAGACGATTAGAGTTTTCAAGGAAATGCTTGATCGAGGCTTTTGCCCGCCCAGATTACTTATGGATTATTGATGGATTCTATGTGCAAACAAGGTTGTCCGACAAAGGTTGTTCGAAAAAAGTTGTTTGATTTAATGGTTGGGTATAAAACAAGATGCTTTTTTATATCGAATTTTACTTCTCGGCTATGTAGCTGATGGCACTATTAACGATGTGATGAACATCCTTGAAAGTATGCTTCACCAGGTTCTTTGCACCAGATTATTCAACTTACACCTCTGCAGATGAAAGCATATGCTACGAAAATAAAAGTAGACGAGGCTATGTGCGTGCTGAAAGGAATTAAGCAAGAAGGGGTAAAACCCGATTTAGCCGTCCCCCATACTAGAAATGCTATTTGAAATGAGTTGATGATGCAAAAGATCTCGTTGTCCAGCCAATCGGGTAAGCAAACTGTGTTAAGCCAAGAAGTTGGATAGAAGTATCTTATCGTATCGCTCCCAGGTAATGAAAACCCATATGGGATTCCGGTGATGTGCCACTTAGGTTCTGTAAAGGTATCAGTACTTATCGACAGGTACCAGTACATATAGGTCGGTTCCAATATGGTAGGGGATTTTTCCGAATAGCAATTCGGAATAGTAGACTTTTCAGTATGGCCCAACTGAAAACTTAATTGATTTCTAGCTTGATTGCTTTTCTTTTTTAGATTTCTGTCGCTTGCTACGCACCTTGCTGCGCACTTTGCTTTTTTTAAAACCTCTTCTTTATTCGATCGGGCCAGTGCACCTCTTGCAGTCCCTTTGGATGCAACTCTTGTTCTGGCGCATAGACTGGGCTAATGGTTCACTGTGTTTCAACATTTGGTTGCTCATTATAATTTCTATTATCTTTGCTTTTATTCTAATTTGGATGTCCATGCACTTTATATTTGTTTCCTGGCAGCCCATTAACTTCGCTCTCAGTAAAAACATTAGGTGTACTGCTCAAGAATCTAATTCTCAGATTAGAAACGCTGCGCGCCGCTAACGCGCCTTTCATTTTACTGGCAGGTGAAGCATCATATGACACAGTATTCTGAAACATTGCAAAGGTTGCGTACAAATCTCGTATTATTGGACCAGCACTTTCGCATTTCACATTTTACTCGGCCATTGGTGAGATCATATTCCCAATCATATATCTTCCACTTACCGGGCTGTGTGTCCCTTGTGGGATTAATATCTCTATTGGGGCACTCTCTATTGGCCAACTCTGTATATCCATGCCTGGCTTGGTTTCCTTCCCAGTGAGTAACTACTAATGTTACGAACCCAAGAACGCTACGCGCCTTCCGCGAACAAAGGACGCTAACCTTTTGAAAAAACACAGTACCCTGCGGCCTTACCCCTATCGTGAGATTTGGATATGGCAGCACATACCTAAAGTACACCCGGGCGTTAAGAACCAGGATGAACGAGTCCAAGTGTCCGCGGCTCTCATCTGTGCTCGAACCTTTTTAGACCTTAGTAGCTCCTGCCACTTAGTCGTAGGGATGGCGTAGATAGTCGAGTCGAATATACCAATCCACACACACACCCCTCTTGGTCCATAAAGACGGAGCCTCAGACTTGTGGGAAGAAGTTCATTAAAAACGGGGAAACTCTACTTTCCTGAGGTAAGTAAACCCCTGTCAGTACAAGCAGAAACTCCTGTCAGTACAAGCATAGTTTTAATTGTTTCGGTGCAAGATGTTTCAAGAATCGATCTATTAATTCCAGGAAAGAAGAATTGGATGGACCAAAGTGTTTCATGAGTTGGACAAGGAGAAGGTAGGGGCGAAGCGAAGTGCTTTCGATCTTTTTAGATGTTGGTCACATGTTTGAAATTCTTTGAATGGGTTCCGCACTCTTGAACTACGGCTTCTATCTATTCGATTATAGCCTGCTCGTATAGAGAGTTGTGAGTGAGGAAAAGAGGACGACTAGCCAAGAGAAGCTTAGATAAATAGGGGGCCAAGTATAGGCGTAGATAGAGGGGTCAGACCAGAACATCCTGCTTTTGGATGTCAACGCATTTGCTTTCCCTTTTGTCATACGAGTAGTTTGATTCGAATGGCAAAAAGCATCGTTGTTCATACGACTTTGAAATTGTGGAACGAGTACACGACCTCGTTATCGACCCTTTTTTTAATAATTCTTCTCTACCCAGCTTCAAGCTATAGAAAAGCAGATGTTGGAAATTTACCCAGGCGCGCAGCGAAGAAGTCGTCAAGTTAGACCTGAAAGAGAACCCTAATCTCTCCGAGAGAGATGAGCCCTTATACATTACCCCGTAGTAGGCACCGGGCAGGCAGGCGAGTAGTCACTCCATAAGTTGAGTTCATTGCTTCACCTCTTTCTGCTACCGGATTGCCTAGTTGACTGAACTAAGCTAGAAAAGAAGAGTTTTTTAACTCGTTTTTTGTGAATCATATATATAGTATGGGATTTTTTCCTTGCTCAAGTATTACGTAGTTTGCTTGAAAGCAATAGATTGAACTTGCTTTTTCTCGGATTATTTTCTCCTTTCTATAGTCGATGCAAAACTAGCAAAGGTGCCGGGATGCAGCAGGCGGGCTAGTTTATACAAAAGACACTATTGTAGAAAGAAATAAGCAAACTTCTTCTTGCCTAGCTAGCTTCGATAAGGCATTCGATAAACATATCTTTCTAGCGGCTGTGGTATAAAATATGTTTTTGGACTGAAACTCTCAATGTAACTTCTTTTCTATAGATGGCTGGTTTTCATCAAACCAAACTCCTAGAGAACTTATTCACAACTTCTTTCTATTCTGGCAACAATCAAGCTTACTGTTGCAACGACTTTCTTTTCTTCCATGAAACTTTTGCTTTTGAAGCGTGACACAGGTCTGACTTTTACCAAGGAAGTATAGAGTTGGAAAAGAAAGCTAGGAATGGAGGGAATGAAAGAGCTTATGATTGCACGGAAGAAAAGAACTTAATAATAAACCTATTGAAAATAAAGCTACTCCAATATGGGAGAGCTGACCACTACTATTAAAGAAAGAAAGAGCGGACTATCAGTCATGAAGCACCACTGATGAAAGATCGAGCGATAATTCACAAACTGGAAATTAGAGAATGAAAAGCAATCGACCTAAGAAGAGTAAGGTCTAAATACGACACAATACCTCTATTTATTATATAGCAAGAGATTGGTGGTCTACGGCCAGAGTGAGCGCTAGGAAAGAAAGTAGGCCTTTGACGGGTTCCCTCTTTCACTGCTTTCGTAAAAAAAGCTTTATGGTAAACGTTGAGAGTAGGTCAAGCTTGCAAGTGTAGTTTTCCTATTGCTTTCTAATCACAATCAACTCCTTATTATTCTCATAACTCTAGTGAGTTAGCGCAGGAGTAAGGAAGGACAGCAGGCGGCAAAAAGAATAGGGCGGCTGAGGCTTAGAACTTTCCCTTTGCTAAGGTATATATATATTGGTACTCAGTCATTGCCAGAACTACTACTAAATGCCAATGCTAGTGCTAAGCTTATAGTACTACTAAGAAATCTTATGCGTAGGACATCCTATATAGATAGTTTCATTATCCTCAAGTCACTAAAGAAACTCTTTCGTTAGACTTCTATCAGGTAGCTGCTTATACCTACTTTCCTAAACTATATTGCTGCTACTCCCTATGTTTCCTATTCTCTAGTCTACCCCCCTAGTGAGTCCTCCCACCCAAGCTATAAACCTATACCCGAAATTTGACTTATTGATGTTTTGAGCTCCTATTCATGAATTTCCTTTCCTCCCATTCGTTGCCAAACTTACATATTAAAATAACTACTTTTGACCTACTACGGTTTTTAGATATGGTTGGTGGTGACCTAATCCAACTCACTGGTGAGGTATTCACTTCAATTGCTCAGTCCAAGTCTGCTGCAATTGGAAATGAAATGGGATAAGTATTGGTTGTCGTAGACTCCTCCAGCTCACGTCTTTCTTTTTTCATCGATATTTCTCTTCTGCCCGTCTATCTCAAACCGGTCAAATGCGCCTATTCAGGGACGTGTAAAGCAGCGGTAGATAAACATAGGTGTGAACAACGCACCATTCCGTCAATTCGTAAATATACAATAGCGATAACTCTTTTTTCACACACTCATTTGAAGTCGGCACTCGAGTTATTAGTAAAAGGAGGTGCAATTAGTGCGTCATCCCTTGTCTTGCCCAAGGTGACTTCGCATTACTCTATACACAGGGAAGGGTTAGGGTAGGGTGGATAAGTAGAGCCTGAGTGCTGAGAATCAAATGAAAAATGTCAAGAAATATACTTCACCTTCAACCATTAACAACAACAGTACATTACACAAATCGAGAAGAGGGCTACATTATTGGTAAAGTGAAATACAGAAGCGGAAATACTGAATGAATTTCATTTTATGTACCTTGTCCTCCCGGGACTTCAACGGCAGCCGGAGGGGCTGCGGCAGGTGGATCAACTGTACTGGTTGGTGTGATCTCTGCTGGTTTCAAAGAAAATAGAGAGTTGCATTGATAAAGTTAATATTTTTTATGTATTTTGTAGACTGCAATTTTCAAGTTGTAATTGAAGGGCAGCAGCTACCTCTAATTGAGTTACGGTTTTGATTAAATGAGTTACACAAATAACTAAGGGATAGACAATTCCAACTCCGTGGTTAATGTATGAGGTGTATTGGTAAAAGATGAGCAAGTGACTGACATATTTGTATGGATTATGGAATAATTTGTTCATTCTATGAGAACTGTGTCAATTTTTACATTGTTTTGGAAGTGAGAAAAACATTGACTTAAATGAAGGTCTCAACCTAGAAAGTTACAGTACGAGTACCACATTGTTGGCAAAGTGGAAAGGAAAAAACCAATGAATTTTATGTGGTTGGTGTACCTTGACCTTCTGGAACTTCAGCGGTAGTAAGGGGTACTGCCACAGGGTTATCAGAAGTAGTGCTGGGTGTCCTCTCTGCTGTAAGGCAAGGAAATATGGACTTGCAGTGAGTGAGGCAGTGAATAGTATGTATGTATGTAGTACAGATAAATTGGAAAATTCCACTTTCCAATTAATTGTAGTGGGGTATACTTAAGTGTAAATGAGGTACGTGTTTTTCTAAATGAAGGACGCAAAGAAGGAAGTGAACAACATCCACTTTTCCACATATGTGTTGTGCACGATTCAAACTTTGTAGTTAATGTGCCACGTTATTACTGATGAAAAAATAATTGCCGTGTATGTAGTAGAAAGGTAATGTGTTAAAATTATTACCTAAGTGAACTACAGCTTAAGTGAAAGAAAAAAATAAATTAGTTTAGATAATATTTGTGAAATAGTTGGTGAATAGTGTGATTAATAGAAGACACTTGTAGAAACCTTTTTCTGATTTAAATTTGGTGGGAGGGGATGGAACTTTCTCTTCATTCAGGAACAAGCCCTGGCTACTCGCGTGAACCGTGCGATTCAGTCCGCTCTGATCCCAGTTGACCTGAAGAAACGATGCAAAATATTTGATTAGAAAATAACTTAAGTGTTGGTTGAGCAATGCAGGTTAAATGAATGCATCGTTACATATTAAAAATTTAACATGTGAAGAAACCTGGTGATGCACAAATTCCGGTGACAGGAGTTTGAACTTCTTCTTCTGGAAGAACCCCTGACTTCAGGTGTGGGGCCCCGGAGTCCTTAGCCCCTCCTTGCTCTTGACCTGCAGCTACCATATTTGTTCTCTTGTTTAGTAGTTAAGTAAGAGGTTAAATATATATCACATTACTTGCTGTATTCTTTATTATTGGAATGAAGATGAACAAATCTCCGACGGAAGAAAGTTGACTGACAGCTGTTCCATCTTTTTTCTTGGAAAAAGGCAGACTTATCTCCGGAGCAGCTTCGGAATAAGTATTTGGTACATCAAGATGTGCTGCACATACCATAAGAGATTGTTGTGACATGAAATAAAAAGGGATAGTACAATCAAACTAGAACTTAAAGAATTTAATTGTTTGGGAGATTTTTTGGACGTTGTCAAAAATGAGGACGGTACCATCAAGTGGTTGGTGCTGAGAATGATGTGCAGTGTGAACAGTACCACCAGGTGGTTGCTTTGCGGAGAGAAGCTGGTGCACTGCTGCTCTCTCTCTCCTCTGTGGTCATCAAGAAAGGAATTCTTGAGCACGGAGCAACCCCTTCATTCGCGGATTGTGCGACATCATCAGCTGTGTATTCATGTGCATTATTAATATGAATAAGAATAAAAGTACTCACTTTATCTCTTCTTTCTCCCTTGCATGAACAACATAAAAGGTCTTATCTCGAAACATAAGCAAAAGGCTTTCCATCTCTAATGTCCTACTAAAGTCAAGTTGGGCAGATACGCACTTAAGCCGAGCAGAGGTCTAGGAAAAGCATCAAAAAAGCTAGTTTGCTATAGAGATAAGCCGGCTGAGAAAGATTGTGATATGCTTAGGGCGGAGCTTGTATAATATCAGGGCGCAGTGTATTCTTTTGGTATGAGGCCGCATGTTTAGGTATCATTAGAGTCGCACTCGTCTAAACTCTCTTTGCATCAAAAGCCGTAGTCAAGTTTGCAGGGGCGTATATGAGCTCAAATTCTTTGTAGCAGTCTTCTCTTAGTTTTGATCATAGCAAAAGCCTGACGTCTATGTCTTCCTATGTCCACTTCAATTTGTCGCGAGGGATAGAATATCTTCTTTGTGAGTCTGGGTATGTATTTTGTGAGTAAGGTCAGAGAAAGGTGAAGTGGGAAGTTTTTCCTGCCTACGAGAAAGAATATCATCTATCTTTGTAGTGCTACTCCTACCAATGAAACATTCTAGCAAATGCTGTCTTAGCCATGAGCGCTTTATAATAAAGAACTGCAGGGGTGGCTGCAGAGGTGGCGACTTGGATGGGAATTGGGTGGAAAGAGTGGAATTTGCCAAGCATCTGTCCAGAATTGGGCATTATTTCCATCCCCAATATCCCTTTTATACCCAATATACCCAAATTTATGATATTCTATATTATATATATCTATTTTTCCAATAGGCTAATAGAATTATTCTATTTTGACTTGATTATCTCTTTCCAGAGTCCAGAATGTTGTGGATTCCAGTAGTAGTACCACCTATTTTCCTAGAGGAACAATATTCATTTCTTTGAAGTTTCAAACCCCCTACCCTCCATATTCTTTCTTCATGCAAACTTTGTATTTACAAGTGGGGTTTTTTTGGGACCAGTGCCAGACCATAAAAAGCTCCTTCTGATTTTCTATATTTAAGTACCCGAGTAGATATTTTGGACAAGGAAATAAAATATAGGGGAATTGCTGATAGAACAGCATTTTATAGTGTAAGTCTGCCTCCTTTTGACAGACAATTTCCTTTCCAAGTCTGAAGTTTCTTCTGAAAATTTCTTCTATATAAGTTCCTCCCAATCACTTTTTTAAGGTTTTTTTAATGTAAAGGAAGTCCTAAGAAGTATTTACTTGGTAACTTGCCAAGTTTAAAACCCATCAGGATCTGAGCCAGGGCCAAGGATTCATCCAGATTTAGTGGAATTAGCTCAGATTTAGCATAATTAATGGAGAGTCCAGAAAAACCCTCAAAACCTAGTCCATTTAATATTTTTTATGTATTTAGGCTCAGGAGCAAGAAAGAGAAGTGTGTCATCTGCTGCAGGTTTATCACATTTTGTCCATTGTTTATTGGTCCAAGACGGCCTTTTTCATGGGTGTTTTCACTACCTTTTTGTATGATTTTGTTAAGGCCTTCAGCAGCCAGTATAAACAGAAGAGGGGATAAAGGGTCACCTTGCTTAAGGCCCCTTCATTCAATGTAATTCCCCACTCTTCCATTCAAAATAGATGCAATCCTTCCACCCCAACAAAAAACTATGTCAAAACTTTCCCTTGCACTGGTGACTCACAAAGTACTTATCCCCACATTTCTAACACAAACCCAGGCTCAGCTCTGTTCAATTAGGGTATTTATATTATGGACACTGGGACTGGTCTTTATGTTTATCATTTCGAAAATTACATAGTTTTTGTAGTGGCAATAATACGGCTCCTTTGGGTCATGAAAATTTCTCCCGCCATCCCTGAGGTTTTCTTTACTCGCTATGAGCCGGTAAGAGGTGAGCCCTTTTCCTACTCTTTCAAAAATGCCAATTGCCGAGTTATATGCTGTCTGATTGCTCGTTCTGCATGTGAGAGAGCAAGAACAGCTGGAAAAGGACTGGGGTACTAATCAATCCTTCAGACTAAATCAATCCAAGTAAATCTACCCCCATTACTGACAAAGGGATCCAGGTAGCTCGGGTCTAGCTAGGTTATAAGATTCAGTTCGCTTGCTTCACTTCATCAAGGAGTTGCGAAAAGTGGCCGAGCTCTTCCTGTGCTCCACAACCTTTACTTTCAGAAATGGAGAGAGAAAGCACCCCGTTGGCTGGGAATGGCTGCTTCACTACCGACCATGTGATGCTCTGGGCACCTTCGGGCTTTTTCTCGTTAGAGAGTACTGGAGAGCCTTTTACGTCCTTTCCCTACCTGGCTTCTCCACCTCATAGACTGACTGCCTTATCTCTGACTCCTGTCCTCCTGCCAATACGTGACTCGTTCTCTCGGGCTTGCCCCCAGAGCTAGAAGAGCAATAGGCTCTCGATCGAATTCTCTTGTTCATTAAGGAGAGAGAGGCAAACCGGTATTGAACAACCTGATCCAATTTCGCCTTGGGGGTGAACTTATGTTTCCTGATCGTCAGTCATCTTCTAGTGCTGTACTCCACCATCTGTTCTTAACAGAGGAAAAAAAAGGCGCCATCCTTTCTACTTTTGAGTGGGTCCCCGGTGGAATATGGGGGAGTAAGTAAAGGAAGTTTTCCAAAGAAAGGAACTTGAATTGTTAGGATTCTTCTCAGAGTTTGATAATTCTCTCCAAAAAAGAGGTTTTTTTTTTACCGAAAATAAAAAAGTGTTTTTGGTGCTGTGCTATCAATTGTTATTTTATTTGATACATTGTGACCCATGTTCGAATTCAAAGAAACGGAAAGAGAGGGATTCGAACCCTCGGTAAACAAAAGCCTACATAGCAGTTCCAATGCTACGCCTTCAACCACTCGGCCATCTCTCCTACATTATATAATATTATTATTATATAATTTTATATATTGTATCAAATTTGTATATTGATAAATAACTGAGTGAATAGCGAGTTTTCATATTACTAAAGTAAAAGTAAAACCCACCAAAGGTTCCCAATAAATAATACCTTTCCATCCAGTTTTATTTTTTTTTAATAAAGAAAAAACTTCTCTCTCTTTTTTTAGTGCATATTTTCTTTGCGAGCTTGCTTGAAGAGTGCCTTGGAATCGTTCAGAGGTTTCGAAAGTGGTACGCAAGAGATTAAGTATATTCTGCGAGCTCCATCGCTGCGCGCCTCGTACAACAAGGCTCGCATCAACCTTCCTTTTCTATTGGTGGATCTGCGCCGCACTCGCCCGAGAGTCTGTTTGGAGGGACATATTACTTTGTCTGTAGGTTGAAAGAAAAGAGATAAACTCACTCGGCGGAGATATCTATATATAATAACACGATCTCCTAGCTTCTCCGACGGCCCAGGCAACAACGATTTCCCCCCTTCATCTACTTAGCAGATCTCCCTTCAATAAAGCATTCTCTCATATACGATACGAAATTTCTCATAAAAATATATCACATCTCATACCAAATTTCTCATTACATGGTGAGTCATTTCCTTTTCTTACCATTCTCAGATGAGGTCCTCGCGAACCTTAGTCAAAGATAAAAAGTACTCTGCATGCATTTCAATCAAAGAAAACTCTAAGTTCTTCCCTTTCTTTAGATAGACACCGCGCAGTTGAATACTGTTCAAATACCTACCTTTTGACGATTCCGCAGTTAAAAGATAAAACAAACCTCAGCACCTTTCTTTGGTCCTCCTTTCCATCAATGCTAAGCTTCCTTTACTGGCTTTACTTGACTCGACTGATTCAAGGCTACTTGAGATTACTACTTTCCTGGCTAAAGAAAGAAGCCTAGCCTACTAGAAAGGCGCGTAGCGATGGTAGTAAGGCTAAAAACAATAATGAAAAGGGGAAGGAGAAAGATAGCTCTAACACTAGGAATCATGGGGTAGCCCTTGATAACCCCTTCTCAACTCTGGAAACGATGGAAGCACCCATGGAGGACTATTGGGATCCTTGGGAAGATGCAGTGGCTCAGGAGAACAAGAGAGCAAAAGTGACCATGACACAGCATACAAAGAGCATAGAGGTACCACAGCCATCTCTACCAACTTCACACATGGTGCCTCATGAACCAGTGAAGCAAAAACAACAAGAACCTCAAAAAGAGAAGGTGGTGGTGAAGGAAGGTCTCAAAGAGAATTCTGGCTATAGGACTGAAGGTACCATTCAACAAAGTCTAATAGATAGTTTTCCTTTTGCACAGTATACTGATTCTGATGTGATAATGATGTTTGAAAAGATTGGATTTTCTCTAACTAATGAAATAAAGTTATCTGTAATTAACAAATTTAGAGTATTACTTAAAGATAGATATGTTAAATTAGTGCACAAGATTATAGATAAAGCAGATAAGGAAAGAGAGAACAATGGTAATAGAAAGAAACTAGTAGACATAAGTGTAGAGGTGCTGGAAGCACCGGGATTAAAATAGTTTTTTATGGCTAATATCCTAAACTGGAATTGTAGAGGGGGGAATAACTAGGAATTTACTTAAAGACAAGTTAGAATTTTAGAAAAGTGATTTAGTGGGACTACAAGAAATTAAGATGACAGAAATAAATGACAGAATATTGAGTAATTTGAGTACTAGAATTGATAAATGGTTTGTTAAGCCAGCTGTGGGAGTTGTGGGAAACTCTGGTGGTATACTAGTGGGGGTTAATACATCAATGTTCACAGTTATAGATACATGGGTAATGGATTTCTCTATATCTATTCTAATTGAAAATAAAAATGATAATTTCCATTGGTTATTCACAGTAGTTTATGGACCTGTGTTAGCACATCAAAGATCAAATTTTTTGCTAGAACTTGATAAGATTTATAATCTAAAACATACTGCCTGGTTGATCTGTGGAGAGAGACTTTAACATGCTTAGAAAAAGATCAGAAAAAAAAGGGAAATCTTTTGATTTTATTGTTAGTTCTAGATTTTATAAAAAAATAGGTGAATTAGAATTATTGGGAATTCCAATTAGTGATAGGAAATTCACTTGGTCTAGATCTGTCTCTTCTGATTCCTTTGCCTTATTAGATAGATTTTTCTGCTCATTGACATGGAATGAGCATTTTTCTAATCACAACGTTTTCTCTCTCCCTAGGGTTCAGATCATAATCCTATCATTTTACAGTACAACTCCTTTAAACAAAGTTCTCAATTACCAATTAGATTTGAAAAGAATTGGTTACAGCAAGAGGGGTTCATAGAGTTATTTTCAGATTGATGGAATAATTTTGCTATAATAGGGGACTTTGCAAATCAGTGGAGATTTCAATTACAGTTTATGAGGTGGGGATGGGATAAAAATATTAAAGCAGAAAAAAGAAAACATAAAAAAATATTTGTATGCAAAATATAGAAGAAAGGGAACATATTCAGGAGGATAGAGTGTTAGAAGAGCATGAAATTGATTCTTTTAAGAACTTTCATTCACACTGAATTGGAGAAAATTTTAGATGAAGAAGAATCATACTGGCAACAAAGGTCCAGGTTGAAATGGTTTCTAGAAGGAGATAGGAATACTAGGTTCTTTCATATCACAGCTTCTAACAGAAGGAAAAAGAAATTCATTTTTTCTTTAGATATAGATGGGCAAATAGTTTATGACCTGAAAATAATTAGTAGACACATTAGTGATTTTTATAGATCTTTATTAGGAACTGAAGAGAAAAGAGATACTATGTTAAGTAGGGATTTTTGGGATTTAAATGATAGGTTATCAGAAGATCAGAAAAATGCTTTAGAACAACCTTTTACTCTAGAAGAAGTAAAACGAATAGTTTTTTCTTGTGATCCAGCTAAAGCACCTGGTCCAGATGGTTTCTCTTTTCAATTTTATCAAACCTTTTGGGATTTAATTGCTAATGATGTTATGAAATTAGTCAACTCTTTTTATTACAATGAATTAGATCTCTCTAGAATTAATTTAGCCTATATATGCTTAATTCCTAAAAAAGCAGATGCAAATCTAGTTACTCAATATAGGCCTATTAGTTTAATAAATTGTAGCATGAAGATAATTACAAAGTTGCTCACTGAGAGGTTAGCCCCATTAATGGACAATTTAATTGACCATTCCCAAACAGCATATATCAAAGGTAGATTTCTTATGGATAATGTTGTTTGTGCACATGAAACATTGCATTCAATCCATAAAAAGAAAAAACCCAGTGTATTATTTAAAGTTTATTTTGAAAAAGCATTTGATAGGGTGAATTGGGATTTTGTTTTAGAAATCTTAGAAGGCAGAAATTTTGGAGATAAATGGTATAATTGGATTAGGAAGATTTTTACTAGCAGTAGGACTTGTATAAATATTAAAGGTAATCTAACTGAATATTTTTACTGTAAAAGAGGGGTTAGACAGGGAGATCCCTTAACCCCTTTTCTTTTTGATCTAGTTGCTGATATACTGAATAGGATTTTAAATAATGCTAGGAAACAAGGGTATCTTAAAGGAGTTAACATAGGAAATGATACAAATATTTTCAACCTCCATTTTGCTGATGACACTTTGTTATTTTTAGAGACATCAAAAGAGAATTTAGCAACTTTACAGTGGATACTGATTGGCTTTTAAAATATATCTGGTATGAAAATTTTCTATGCTAAATGTGAATTAATTCCTTTAAATATTCCAATAGAATTAGGACAAACCTTAGCAGATCAAGTAGGATGCAAATTAGGATCTCTACCAATTACTTATTTAGGGATCCCTCTGCACTATAAGAATATTACAGTAAAGGATTGGTATTTTTTAATTGAAAAAATAGAAAACAAATTGCCAGGATGGAAAGGTAAAATATTACCTACAGGTGGTAAAGTAGTATTAATGAACTCTGTCATGTCAGCTATTCCTCTTTACTGCATGTCCTTTTATAGAATCCCCAAAAAAGTAAAAAATAGAATAGATCAATTAAGAAGAAGATTCTTGTGGTTTGGGGGTAATACTACTAGGAAAAAAATTGCATTAGTGGCATGGAATGTAGTATGCAAAAGTAAAAGCCAAGGGGGTTTAGGAGTTTTAGATTTAGAATTAATGAATAAAGCTTTGTTAGGAAAATGGATAGTTAGGTTTAGAGATCCCTCTGTCATAGGTAAATGGAAAGAGATTATCTCTTCTAAATATAAAAGGATTAAGAGTAGATTAAATATGTCCCCTTTCTGGAGAGGTGTAAATGATATAAAAGAAATAGTGGACCAGGGGATTAGTTGGAAAATTAAAAATGGTACATCCACTCTTTTTTGGACAGATAGAGGGCTTTATGATTTTTCATTGGCATTAGCATATCCAAATCTATTTTCCTTGACTGCTAATGAAAAAATTACTGTAGAACAGGCCTTAAGTCAACAGTCTATACATAGGTTATTTGCAGAACAACCAACAGGGATAGCTTTAGAAGAACTGATGAAATTACAAAGGGACATACTAAATATTCATATTGACCCTGCTCATAATGATTATGGTGGAGATGGTCAAGTAAGGGAGATTTCTCTGTCCACTCATTATATAATTGGTTATAATTTTGGGAGATTGATAATAAAGAATTTTATACAATGTGGAAATCTAACATGCCTCTCAAGATTAAAATTTTTGTTTGGTTAGTCAGGAGGAATAGAGTCTTAACTAAAACTAATTTAGTTAAGAGAGGGATAGAGATAGATACTAAGTGTATGTTTTGTGATGAAGTAGAGACCACAGACCATTTATTTGTTCAATGTCCTTTCATTAAAACCTTTTGGCAATGGATAGCCCAGTATAATAACTTATATTTTCATGGGCAGACTTTTCAAGATTTTTTGTTAATTGATGCACAAGTACCCCTTAAAGATAAATATGTAATAGAAATAAAAAGAGGTGCAGTTTTGTGGATAATTTGGCTTGAAAGAAACAAGTTATGCTTTACAGATAAATTAAAAAGAAGTTTTAGGGCAATAGGATTGCATATTATTAGCATAGCTCAATTTTGGTGTAAGCAAAAAGGAAAAGGGTAATGCTCTTAAACTATCTCTTGTATTACCACAGGATGTGGAAGGTTTACCAATGCAGGTTACACAGGTGATGGAGGAAGAAGAGGAGGATTCCATGGGGAAGGAAGAGATTCTGCAAGAGGAAGAAACTATGCAGGAAGCTCATCCTCTCTTGTGTGGAGAAGAGGTGGATATTGGTTCTAATTCTAGTGCATCTCCAGTGATGGATAGTAGTGATTCGGACTAATCTCATAGTGATTTGATGTTTTAGGTGCTATTTTGGTGTTATAAGGATTGTAATTTTTGATAAGAAATTGTATTAGGTCTTTTCTGATTATGGGTAGCTTTGACAGGAAAGATTAAGTAGTTTAACTTTTTGTTACAAGATTGGATATGTAAATCTTTCATCTAAGTGCTAGATGGTTAGCTCTATGATGAGGATTAAAATCTTGGTTGTACGTTTCTTCAGTATCAATGAAACTGGTGGAGTATTCCACTTTAATAAAAAAAAAGTATAGTTAAAGGAGTATATAAAAGCACATTTTACTTGTTTATGACGACTTTAGAGCACATAACATAATGCTTTGAAAGCCTACATCTTTTTATTGAAAATAGAATCAATAGGCCTAGCCAAACGAAAGGTCTGTTGGAATCAAGCGCCCGTACGTAGTTATAAAACAACAAGCATTTCCCTGCGAAACTAAATGCCCTAGTCGAAGTAATCTGCTTACTTTGACGATGAAATTTACAGAAGACCTATGGGAGAATTGAAAGGAGACAGAAGAAGGCCTATATGCATTAAGTAGTATGAAAATCAAGTAGTATTCAAGTAAGTAGTATGGAAGTCTGGATAGTAAGTATTTTAGTAAGAAACAAGAGTAAGTATGCTTTTCTTTATATAGTATGTAGGAAAGATCAGATTAGGGAAAACCCTTTGTAGTGTAGTGTTTTTATTATTGCATATATTTTCTATTATTACTACTCTTCCATGTATAATATATATGGCTTGTTATCGAATCCGCTCAAGGGCAGGAAAATCTAGACTAGGCAGGTTAATCCGTTTTTGGGCAATCAAAAAAGTAATAAAGTACAAAAGCACTAGTTAAGGAAGAAGGTTTACATCTGAGGAAAATTTATTTTTTTTAACGCGTAGCGCGCGCCCTTTAAAAAAGAACAAGGTTACTCTGGCGCACAACTATGGCTTCGATTGACGGATTCCAGCCAAGGAGTGTAATTTCCACCAGGTGTAAAGCAAGCCCCTTCCTCAATCTTAATCACCAAGCGTTAATTGCTAGACGAGAGTACAGCTTTCCTAAGCTGGAAGAGCATATTGAAAACACAGACGGGAATCGAACCAAACTATTTAAAACAAAGAAGGGAATTGCACAGGAATGCTAGACTCAACAACTGATTGTGCCCCCCGTTTTGTTTACTCCACTTGATGAAGAGAGTCCCTAGCGTACTAGACTTCGAAAAAGGGGATGCAACCAATACTTTCAAGACTCATCCTCTGGCAAAAGCTTGACTTTCAACCTGAAATCACTTAACCGTTAACTAATACATACAGAAAGAGCAAGACTGATTGTTCGAAAGCACTTAACCTATGGGCTTTCCTTTCTGATGAGACTGAAGTTGCATTCCTCTTATATAAACTAGAAAGTGGAATTCAAGTTGCACTTCACTTCAAATAAAAAAAAAGCTATGTTCGAGACTGAAGGGGACCTATGTTTCTCGTCTATCAGACAGCTTGAACTGGCCTGATGCTGAACTTCAGCAATGGACCACCGCTTCTTCAGTCTTAGAATCTGCCTTTTAGTCGCTTGCTGGGGAAATGCTTGCACAAGAATTAATGTAGAAGGCGAGTTAGAGCTGGATGCGACGTTTGTGTCAACTGTGCTGACACTTATTGCCATAGGCTCATCTTGAAGCGGCACTTAAATGGCTTCAGGACCTTCTTTCCTCTCGTGCTAAACCTCATATGCCAGCACCTGTACGCACTAAGGCAGCACAAAAGGCCGGCAGAAATAGTACTCGTTGAAGGTGCAGTCCTTGGTCAAACGATTTTTTTTAGTTTCAATATATATCCGCAGTGGGCTACTAGCATAAGTAAGATTCGGTTCAGTGACATTAGGTAATTCCCATCGTATGGCCAATACGGATTCCTAGAGATGTGGGTGGAATGTAAAATACCAGCCTTTTTGGGTTCGCTAGAAAAGCTAGAGCACGTAAACCTAGAGAATAGCTAGCCGATTCGACAACATGGGAAGCAATCAGACGCAAATTAGAAAACAATACATATATGAGAATATGAAAAAAAGAAAAGAACCTGCATTAAATAGCTTCGACACATCCATCCCATTCGTGGATAGAAGGACCATCCATTGGCAAGCACTAAAGGTAGGAATCGAGTGGCTGATGCATCTAGCTACCTTTGACCATTTTACACTCACTCGAAGAGATGAAGAAAGATTATTTTCACCTAACCCCTATTTGCAATCGAACTTTCCTGGATTCTAACTCCTAATTGCAATGGTACTTTCCATTTTAATATGTTCGGACTTTAGAGTCAGTGCTTAAAGGAAAGTATGTCTCCGATCTTCAGCCATTTCCGGCTTTACCGAGCATGACCTCTTCCTTAAACAGTTGGCCCGCAAACAAGGCACCGGGCCAGACGGGTTATCAGGGAGGGGAGTTCTCTAAAAAATGCTGGAATCTTGGACAATCTTGTTTATTGGAGACACTGAATAGTGTGGTAAGTTAAAATCAAGAGATGGGACCTTTAGCCGTCTCTTACTTCACGTTGGTCCCTAAAGGGGTCAGTGTGGTTACTTACTATCGGCCGATAAGCTTACTTAAGCATAGTACCCATAAGATGTTTTCCAAGGTTCTTGCAAACAAGAGAAAAAGGTTCGAAGAACGGAAGAATTAGACTTTTTTTTTCTTATCATATCGGGAGGCAGTTTTCTCGTCAAAAAGGGACGCAACAGAAAAGGCTGTTAAGTCGCATCCTTTCATAGCTGTCTGTTGAGATCCGGAAAGAAGAAATTATACATACTTATAAGCTGGAGTACTACTTTTCACTTCTTAAACTCCTCGCCACCACACTTATGGGGCAAAAAGGTAGGTGTAGGTCGGATAAAGCAGATGCAAATGGAAAGTCTGCCTACACTAGCTAATCACGCCACTCGTTCTATGGTTCGCTAGCTTCACAGGCTTTCACTCCTAGGTAGGTGAGTCAATGCGTCCTCTTTCCCGTAGAAATAAGGTCCGTCCCATCGGAATAGTTCAGTGAGGAAGCAACGCCCCAACTGAATGTCAGGCAGTTCAAAGAACCGAGAGAAGGGAGTACTTCTTAAAAGATCCATCTGCTGGGTAGGTAATAAGATGGGGTTCTTGCGAGATATAAATAAGAACGAAATTAGGCGCCAGATAGGCTTTCAAGCAAGTATTAATAGTATCGTGGCAGGGTTTTTACTTACTTGCCCAGTATAAGCTCTTTTCTCTCTCTTATTTCATACACTTGCCTCCACTCATTCCTTTGACAAGGTCGACTCATGAGCTTCCATTCACACGCTTCTTCGCTGTACTCTCTAGACTCCTGCCCAGGCGCTTTACCCTTGATCTAATCCGCAGGAAGACCTAAAAATGAGTGGCATATTCATTTCTCATCTAAGAGTCTCAAAACAGGTAAGAATTTCTGCTTGTTTGACCTGTCGGGCAATTACATCACCATTCACCTCTAAATCTCTGTTGATAACTTCAGCTCTGTTAATAACTGAGCCTTGATAACTGAGCCTGTACTTAGCCTTTCCAGAAAGATTCATTAGGTTGTATACTTGGCAGTCTAATCCGATATGCTTCTTAAATTAAATAGATTATTTGGTTAAGATAGTTTTCTAATATCTAAGAAGCAAGAAAGTTTATTTAGAAATTCTAACATTTATAACTGGTACTTGGAGTATTTGAATGGGAGGGTCTAAACCCGATGGAGAGCTTTCTCTTCGCACCGTGCCCCCTCTTACACAACCTTTTCTCTACTAGTGTTTAAGGCATTTCTTTTTTAAGCAGTCAGTCAATTATCAAGGCGCGTAGCGGTGAGTTTTACAGTAGTAAGTAAGAGTTTTGGGAAGGAGTTTCTAAATAAAGTACAGGCAGTGGTTTAATAATAATAAAAGAATATGCTAAGCTGTGTATGTAAGTAAAGCAAAGCAAGAAAAGACGCCCTAGACGATCCTCCTCTTTTCTAGTTTTCTTTTTCATATCTGTAAAGTTGATCATTTACAAGGTTCAAAGAAAGGGTGGACTGCAGGTAAGCACTAACGCTACGCGCCTTCCTTTGGTTCAATTAAGAGAGCCTTTATTTGATTGTACTTTTCTACAACGTCTACTGAGTGGGATACCCATCTCATTGGAGTGCAACCGCTTAACAGGTAAATTCTGAGCGTATGGCTAATAACAAACCACGACTACTGCTTTGGTTATTAAGTCGCTCCACTATCTGATACATTAGTAGCTACAAACTTTCACGTGGTAATAATTCATCCCCTTTCTAAATTCCTTTCTGGTCAAGATAAATAGGTAAAGCCAGCTTTGAAGGTCAATTAATAAGGCAAGTAAGAAGTTGCAGGAAAGTTTGAAGAGATGACTGACGTAAAAAGCCTTTGAGCCTCTTTTTGAAAGCTTCTTCCATCAAGTTACTGAAAGTCCCCGAGCTAGACTAGTTTTTCTTCTTCTCCATACTCAAGAACGCGAAATCAAAAGATAGTTAGCCTTTTCAGCCGAGCCTTTAGTAGCAAACTCTATCTATTTTTTAAGCCAGCAGTCTATCTTTCCTTTCTGGAGTTGTCCCAGAGAAGAAAGCTTCCTTCGAAGTGAAGTTCCCTCCGCTCTCGAATCTCAATTCGTAGTTGGCCTGAAGCTTAGCCTCAAGAAGAATGTGTTAAAGGTACGTAGTCACTATAGCGAAACCGCTACGCGCCTGGTGTTTTAGGTTGGCGGCGCGGCTCTTGATCCACTATACTATTCTCGTAGTAGAAAGATGAGTTATATATCTTGACTGCTAGTTCGATGTAATGATCTGTCTATCTCAGTCGCGCCTCCTCTCGAGAGGAAAGAAACTACATCTTTTGTTCTCAACGAGAGCCCTCCCTTCATAACCTGAAAGTGGGCCGGACAGTTCTTTGAGATCGGTACTTCTTAGAAAGTGGTAAATCCTGGCACTTCTTACTCCTATTTCCTCTCACGTGTCAACAAGCAAGTAGGGCGCTTTACCTTAACGTGATAGGACTTTGTTGCATTTAGAGAGAGGGTGGGAAGAAAGCTTGCTATTGACGCTATTGCTAGTGTTGAAGAAGACCCAACGGCGGTTAAAAATCATTCTTTGACTTTGGAGTTCAAAATATAGAAACAGTTCTCATTTCTTCTTGTAGTCGATTGGTCGTCCGTTCATCTGCTTCAGCTTATTTTCCCTATTTTTCCTCTCTTTTTCTTCGGCGAGATCATCATTTTTGGTGTGTATACATGTTTTGAGCGTGCTCGTAATTATAATAATCCGAGTGGTCTTCTAACTAACGGGTTTCGCTGCCGAGCCGGGCATCCAAGTTAGTTTACTCGCTTAGATGCTACGCTCTATCCTTCAATCGATTGAACCACTGAGAACGAACGTTCCCGCTGTTATAGGCTCTCCTATTGAAGAAGGTGAATTGGAACGTTTCTCTTTCCGTACTTGACTTGTAGATTGAATAGTCAACGTTTGCTCATCTCTTAGGTCTGTACCTAGTCCTTGATTCCTGTTTTCCCTTACATACACAGAATCTTGTTCAGCCCATCTGCAACTAAAGTGAACAAAAAAGGCCGCTAAGGAAGTCCCACAGATGTGAAATATTCCTTGTTATCTTGAAGAAATCTTAACATTTCTTTGTGGGTGTCTCTTGTAATTTCGATATAATATTGCACTTTTTATCGACACTGTCTAAACTAAATTGTGGAAATTCACAAAAAAGTGATCGTACTCGTGCGATGTTAATAATCTATAGCTGTTCATCAATTCACCTGTTGGGTTACTTAAGTAACCACCACTCAAAGCAGAGAACGACGGAACTCTTCCATCTCGGTATCCTTTTTTGTCTCGTACAGACCAAGGCCGCAGGAGGGCAGATCTTAGGTAAGTTCATCTTCATAGGGAGAATTGAGAGATCAAATAGGCATTCCACGTACAAACGAGCTTTTCATTTTGGTAAAAGATGAACTTTTCTCACTCACTTTTTCTTTTATACCGATGCACTTCTTCTACGGAATTCTTGATTTCATTAGTAAGTGCTATAAAATTCCTTTCTATAATCAAATTCATCAAGTAACTTGCTATTACATAGTGAGGATTTTTTTATTTCTTAGTTATCTTTTTGACCTCCAGTGCTCTTTTCGGGATCGTTTTCAGTATGATCGATCCATCCCCTTACCTAAGTCATTTGAACGGAAAGTCTCTTGTTGCCGTGGTACTATGACCTTGTCTTGATAATCTATGTAATAAGCTAGCTGATCAAGAAAGATAGAAGCTCTTGCAACAATTCTATTCACCTTTTCATGAAAAATTGATGTAAACACTTTGATACAAACCATCTCTAAAGTAAAACTATCCTGTTTATTAACAAGTTCTAGTTCTTTTTTAGTTAGACGGATAGATAAAATGTAGTCCTTTGCTTTGTAGAGGGGTAACCTTTCTAAATTAAAACATCAATCAAATAAGGATACTTCTAATAGATAGTTTTCTCATCGAACTTCATAGTGAGTTCTTCAATATAAAGTTGCATTTCGACTAACTGATAAGAATAATGCTTAGGGCCCCTTTATTATATCTAAAGAAAAGACCTCCTCCTAGGTAAGTTTTTCTGCTCTTCTCTTCACTTGATGAAGTTGACCTCATAATAAGTGGATCATTCCTTATCCTCTCCTCTTTTTAATATCATCATTAGATTCAGAGTATGAAGAGCGGCGCGAGAAAATACCATAAGGCGAAGAATGAGAGTAAGAAGAGAGAACACTGTTAACCGTCTTTTTTTACGTGTAAAAAGGAGTGATTACCATAATGTTCTTTCTTTTTGTCCGGACAGCTCCTTGGCGGCCTTGGGTCCCATATCTAGTTCACTAGAGAAGGCCTCGTGCACCCTTGCAATATAAAGGGGTCGCCATCCAGCACGAATCCGCAACCGCCGCTTTGCCCGTACCTTGAATAAGCGAAGCACTTTGACTCATACTATTAAACCCACAGGGATTTTTTTTAGCAAACTGTTCAGATTTTTCAAAGCTAATCATCTAAGTTTTGATTTCAGTGCTACATCTTCTTTTTGATCTAAGCATGTGATTGTTTTTCATGCGTCTCAGTCTTCATCACCGAAAAGGAGAAAGAAGTCGGAGCGTACCAAAGCTCATGGTTCTTATCCAAATTCACCTTGGTGACTTCTTTCCAACGCCCGACGCTCCGCGCCTCATATTGTTTATGATTTACTCAGATTAGAACTCACCAAAGAAGAGAATAAAAAGTAAAAATATGCATGCGCATTTGGTTGAAATATTGGATAAGAGAATGCAACAAGCTCAACATGAACAATTGGTACTAAAACTAGCTTCAGCTTATAAAGATTATGTTATAATCTTTCCAGCTTTTATCTATATTACCCTCTAGCTGGAAGGAATTCCACCAATTAATAAGTAAATCTAGAAAACCTTTTCTAGCCAATTTTTAGAAAATCTAAGTAATTTATGCTCTACCGTGTTTTTAATATAAGTTAATAATATCAATGCATTGTGGTCTGATTGTGTTCTAGGTAGTGATTTAACAATACTCAGAGGAAATTCATTTTACCAGTCAGATTAATATAAGAAAATATCTAAGAGTGCTAAAGACCTAGAATTGGACCATGTATACTTCCTATCTGATGGTTTCAATTAATTCCTACTAATTGTATGATGAAAATTACTCCCTTTTCTTTCATAAATCTAACTACATTGAAATCACCACTAATTAACCATGCATTTGACCTTTTTATTCTAATATTTATTAATTCTTCCCAACCAAAATTTCAGTCTCAGTTTATGGTTATTGGGGCCATAAACTGATGTGTATACCCATTCAATTTTAGTATCTTTACATCTTAGTTTTAGAGATATTGAAAAAGTGCCTATATGTGTATCTATAATATAAAATATATCCTCATTTATTCCTACTAATATCCCTCATGAACTTCCTTTAGAAGGTAATACAATCCAAGTATGCATTCTTAAAGCCTAAGTAATCTATCTGTAAATTGTTCTTTCTTAGTCTCCTGTACACTTACTCTGTCTAAATGTTTCACATTAATGATATCTCTAAGTAGCCTCTTTTACCCTTTCCTAAGCCTCTAACATTCCAATTAAGTTAAGCATTTCCATTAACACTTGGAAGAACTTCTTTACTTAAATCTCTTAGTTGAGAACTAGAAGGGCTGTTAAGCCTTTAAAGCATACCAGTTAACAATTCCTTTAATTTATCTCTACTTAATAGCCTAAAAAGTTGTACTACTTCCTGTCTTGCTTTATCATCAGGTCCTAACTAAAGAATATCCACTTATTTCAAACATCCTAACTACCTCTTCATCAGTGTGTTGTGCAAAAGGAAAATGAGAAAGTAAATAGTTTCTACCAGACTGGATGATGGCCATAGAGGGAGCTGCCTTGGTAGGAGATGAAGAAATTGCAACGAAAGATAGAGAGCGTAAAAATTGAGAATATCGAAGAACCGTCAGAAATCTTTAAGGAATCTCCTCAAATAAAGTCTCTTTTAGTAAGCCCAGACAAAATGAAAGCCAAGGAGTGTTTGTTGCTAAACAAGCTAACTGAGTCAGAGTTGCATATTTTTAATTCATTGGATCGGTATATTATTGAAAAGTTTTATCATTGTTTTTTAGTGAATTTGGTGAGTTGGTTAGAACTACTACCTTTCTTAATCCACTAGCGGTGCATATAAATTTTCTATATAGAAGTGATAGAAAAAAGTCGTACGTAATATTCATAGTCAAGAAGATCTTTAAAGTATTAAATTAACGATTGAAAATATATGGATTATGATAGTGTAGTCAAAGCTTACCCTCATCAATATTATGATAGGTGATGGTAAACAATCGGCGAAGAATGATGTCCTATGTATGAATCTCACAGCCGATGAACGCACTATAGTGAACAACTTTGACACCTCGGAAGGTATTATGGTCTATTTATTTTCTTGACTGTTTCACCCCACAGTAGTTAGAGCATCAACCTTTATAGTAGAGCATTTACAACATTATGTCCAGTTTAAACACGAGATCTTTTATCGAAGAGAAGTAGTAAATGTTAAACAAGCATCAAAAGAATTTCATACATCGGATGAATTGAAAGGTGCGTACTAAGACCAATACCTGTGTCAGGAAAGTCAGAAATCCATACTACAATATATCAAGTCACTTGGTTGAATGAAATTCTTCAACATCAAAACATTATATATAAGAAACACCTATGAAAAAAAAGAGTATCACTCATTTAAAGGCCCGCAGCGAAGAAGCTTTATTAAAAATATCAATGTGGCTTGAATGAAAGATTATTGATAGGGGAAACAGAAATTTTACTGTACATATGAAAGAAAGTGCAAATGCAAAATGAAATTTACATACATATAGAGATAAGATTGAAGAGAAGGTCTGGAGAAGCAAACCAACAATCAATCAAACCCACTAAAAGCTAAAAAGGGTTTATTTTTTATGATGATACAATGAGACTAGCTTAGGGGTACGGGTTGCTAGTGAACAGGTACAAGTCTTACTATGTACCGGTTAGATCATTGATTCATTTAATTGCATACTACAAAACACAAGAATACTAAAAGAATTGCGTTAAACGTATATATACATAACCAAAATAGCCCATCCAAGCACAGTAACCAAGACGTACAGTCCATTCCGGATTTGGTAGTATTTGCTATGGTGGCAGCTGGTTAAAATTTGGCGAGTAGGGTCCGGGCTGCCGGGGTTTTTCCAATATGTAGGAACTTTATGTATGTAAGTAGCGGTCTTGTATGAACTGGCGGGGTAAAATCATCTGCATAAGTCGAGATAAATTGTTAATAAATAAAAAAGTTGGAACGATATGAAAAACTATAGGAACAATTAACAAAACATTTGCTAATTTTGACTATGTAAACTTATATCAGAAGTTGAAATGTCTTTAAGCATTGAAACAGACAGACAGGGCTAAAAATTTAAGGTTTGGTACGGAAAGAAAAACAAAAGAATAGAAGAGGCTGAACTCAGCTAAATTACAATCCGCAAAACTTGAAGAGAATCAAAAAGAAAGAGTAAAAGGGAACAAAAAATGGAGAAGGCTTTTTGCGTAGAAAAAAAGATGTGTCTTTTACTCTTCCAAAAGATTTCGCCAACAAAAATTCCAACTAAAATTAGAAGGCCCACAGTTTTGTAATGGCGGTTTAGGGCTCCAACTGAGAGAAAGGACAAAAGTTAAGAGTAAGAAACGGCCATACACGCATTAAACCAACTCGGGGCAAGCTATGAGGGGTAAACGGAAAGTACCATTTCAAAGAAGTAGCAACAGCAAAAACAAATGAATATTATCAAACTAATCTTATTTATAATAGACTAGGGGTACTAAAAAGAAAGGCTTGGATGAAAAGCTACTAGAGGGATAAAGTAGGTGATCGCCGACAGGGTGTACTTGACTGAGTTCCTTTATTGAGAATATGAACCTTTATTGCCTACGGCAGGAAGTGCTTGTTAGAGGTTTGTACACTTTAGTGTAAAGCACCTATCATCTTATGGGTCTGCCAGCTCTATTTAATGGTTGGGGAGATGTTTTAAAACTAAGCGATAGATGTGCTTCTACTTCTTCCAAGGAAACACTAAATTCTTTCTATTCTCAAAATCATATGCATATTTCTTTTCTAATAGACGACGTATCCTGGTACTATACATACAGGACGAGACTACCCGAAGCCATGCTTTCAGGCTTGGCCTGTGGCTTTGTTGACCAGGCCCGACAACAGTTCTTAAAGTAGCAGTATTTTTTTCTTATTTTATGACTGGATTCCCTCCTAGCTTTACCTACTATTGTTGTCCAGCGACTGCTACTGATTCCTATCTTTCCCGCTCCACCTTTACGAGAAGATCCCTTACCTAGAGCGGCATGATCAAATCGATACCAACATACCTGAGCGGTATGGTATGGCCGGCCCCGTGTGAAGCACTTTATGCATACGCACCTCCTTGTACACTACAATACAATCACATGTAAAACTCAGCAGAATATAAAAAGGAGCTTTCATATTACGACCTTCACGGGCCAGTTTCTACGGTACCAAAGTGAAATCGTCATGGGGTTATCTTCGATCTCTCTTGTAAGAAATCCTTAAAAGAAATAGGTTTATGAGCGGAGTAAAGTCCTTGAGAGGGAATCCTGTTGGGCAGTTTCCTTAAACACAAGAAAAAGCCACAAGTATGCCTTTCATAAAAAAAAAATGACCGGATAACTCAGGGACTAAACCGGAAGATTCAAAGATATTAATTAACGCCGTTTGGTCTCCGTTTCGTTTTCTTCTTCACTGCTCGTCCGCTCTTGATCTTATCTCTCATCCCGACGTATTTCTCTCTTCCTAATTTGCGTGACTGCGTCGCCGCTTGCCTCTCCTCCAAGCCTCCCCGTTCGTTCCTCCGTTCTCTCCTCTCCGTTTCAGTTACGATTCTCGTCTCCCCCTCTCCGAGTTTCCTCCAAAGCAGCGATTGGGCTCTCCTTCTCTCTATTCTTAATCTTGTTAGGCTCTGATAAGGTACCTTGAATTTTATAAGTATTTTGTATTGTTTGGTTTTCATTTTCCGATAGAGCATCATGATTGCTATCAAATAGAGAGGTTCTTTGTGTGATACAAAAAAAAAAAAAAGGAGAATATTCCGTCTGAAATAAAATTTAGCATATACACAGTAACATGGCAAAAGGCAATAGCAAAACCGATTAAATTGGGAATCTACTGGCATACTCAGTCTAAGTCAGAGTATTGCGTATATAATATAACAGTACTATAGAGGAAAGGGAGCTATGATAACAGGTTAATCAGCACTTGTTCTAGCCAGGATTTCAACCAATAGGAAATAGCTCTTTTGAGCATGTTATGCAATTCTATAAATTATCTGTTAGAGTGACAACCCTTTTACTGATGCTTTTATGTCAGAGGTTAGTTGAACATTAGTTTGAGAGGTTAAGTAGTTTGGAAATGCTTCTAGATGACCCAACAATTGAATAATTCGAATTTCAAGGCTGTTCTAGTATTAATATCGCTGTAACAACACCAATTTAGATTTAAATTTTACAAAAAGAACTCTGATATTGATTAGAACTTCTCATTATCTATAGGCGGAGCAACTGAACTTGAATGCATTTCCTTTTCAAATAAAAATATCTCACAACTAAAGCTATACATTATTCTGTAGAATATTATAAAGGATCTCCTTTTCAAATAGAAATCTCACAACAAAAGCTACACATTATTCTTCTTGTGAGTTGTGAGTTGTCAGAATTTTTTTAGCCGAACTTGAACTTGAACTCTTGTTTGAATTCATAAAACAGATGCAACGCCTACGCCAAAGAGAGTTCTTATCTTGAACATCAAATGTTGCATCAACCAAATGAAAGGACATGCCACGAAGAAAACAAATAGTCAAATAATGAATGACCTAAACCCATTAAAAACGCAGCAATGTCCAACAGAAAGCCACATTGTCTGACAAGAAAGCCCCTACACTCAGAGATGGAACCTTAAACATATATCTGCACCATATTACAAAAGCATATTTACAATTGAAGTTCACTACCAACTATTTACAAAAAGAGAAATCCCGTTCAAAATGCTCGCACTTGGAGAGTAGGCAAATTTCACAGTAACATTTTTTACCAACTATTTGTGTTCATGAAGAGAAAGATTAATAAAAAAAAACAGAAATGTACCTTTTGATAACCAATCAGTGAGACCTTGATTGATTGTCTTACACCCCAAGCCTCTCAGAAAGGAAACTAAAACTCCTCCTGGTCCCTCAGTTAGAACTGCACGAGTGAATCACTGCTCATGTTTCCTTTATCAATTTGATTGGTTGGATAGATTCATGTAACAAAATTCTCACCTGAAAGTCTTTTACATATTCTATGGAGATCAAAGCAATCATCACCCTGGTCCATCAAGTGCGCCAGATTTCAAACAACTGAAATCCATAAACCATAATAGCCTGCAGTGCACGATACAAAGTAAAAGATCAAATATATATGTGACACTGATAAATAGAATTTGGCTGATTGTACTACCATATCACTTCAAAAATGAAATTTCCTTTACCACAATAGATGTACCAGCAGCACTTTTACCCTTACCAGTACAAAAACTTTGGCCTTGTTGTTAACCAGTTTATTTTTTTATTGCGAACATGGCTCATTACAATGTTGTGGTTGAAACAAGCAAACTTCTAGTATTCAACTTCCATCATACCAGAGACTCATTCTGAAGCAAAGGGTTGAAAAGTTGCAGAACAGAGAGGTTCTATTTGTTCTTACAAAAGTTGCTGTTAGACAATCCAAATTCAATCCTTCAAAAGAAAGAAGTTTTTCATACTTGACTTTGCAACTTTTATTTTTGAAAAAAGTGTTATACACCACCAGTTTCTATTAAGGACGAACGATATGACAAACGATATGACACGAAACACGACAAAAGGATTGTGTAACAAAAGAGAAGAATTTTAGGCATTCCAAAAGATAAAGACGAAAAATGGATCACACTATTGTTGTATCTGAACCCGTACATCACATGATTACACTATGTAATAGTGCTGCATGGTAGACTGCATCACTAAGTAGCACAAAACCAATGTTTGAGTTATCACTCCCAAACCCTAGTTCATCTCTGGGATATTTTCTAGAAACTTTACTGAGAGCACGACTATCGGCAAATCTACCACCAATGCAGGTACAGTGTATAATAATGAAAAAGACACATTTTAATCATAGCATACCACATGCAGGTCTTGTTACCGGCCAGAGTCAGACAATGCGGGCCCAGGTCTTGGATCGGCAACCCGCTCTGGAGGGATTGAACTGGCTACCTGCTGCATCTCTGCCCGTACTGGTGGGGGAGAAGGCTGTTGTATATTCAGGTGGTTTGCGGCTTCCATTTCTTGCAATATGGCTGTAGGGGACGAGGACCACCTTCCATCATCTAGAGATAGAACTGACTCGAGATTCTAATCCGTCTTGTTTGTAATTCTCAGAAAGTAAACTATGCATACAAAAAGCAAGAGATTATCTAATCTTTTCTTGCAAAATAGGGATGGTCTATGGACCTTGATGTTAAATAGTTGAACAAATAAGTATTCCTTCATATTGTAAATAGCAGAGACTACTTTTTCAAGATTTCAACATTATATATAAACACTTAAGGAATAACAAACATAGGTTCGAGTTTGAAAGAGCAAGGATCCACCTCAGCAGCTTTAGTTATGACTTTGCTATCATCGATTTGTGTAACTTTGCCAAACCAAACAAAGAGGTCGGACACACAGTCCAGTAAATAGCATCTATTATTCTCAAGCAACTCTTTAGAAAGAACACCTTCTTCCAACTTCAGTTCACCATCAACAAATCTAAAAATAAAATGTAAAAGCGGTCAGTCTAGAGTGCATTTCAACATATATAACAATATAACATAACAAGTTAGTTCACTACCAATCTTAATTGGGAAATATTTGAAATTACCTATTTTTCTTAAGGTTTATACATAGAATTTTTGAAAATAGAAAATCATGAAAGAAAAAAAAAAGTTATCTTAACCATTTCGAACACGGGTACGATATTGCAATGCAGTAAGAGTTTGATTTTTGGGGCAGCTGCTTGTAGTTTAGCTTCCTCATCCTCAACAGTCTTTTTACCAATAGGTGCGTGCAAAGCCACCAAAAAGCACCCAGAATTCACCAGAATCTGATTCTGCATCAAGCTTCCCACCATCTGACATAGTTCAAGCCCCAAAACTTGATAGCCTTTGACATTTTTCAAGTTTTTTTTTCCAAGGTCTGATTAGCATGTGCATAAATATTTATGCCCGTAGCTGTTTCATTTTGAAAACCAATATATTCACCACTAGAAAAATAACATTCTGACTCATCAAACAAGAGTTAATTAGAAAAATTAGAAATGCGACCGACGGAAAATAAGAATAGTGAAATCGAGGTTACATTCTCTGGCCAACTGCTTTCCAAGCAGGATCAAGAACTTTTGTGGGCGCAGACATACTTCAGCAAAAGTCTTTACAAGCACCCTTCAATGTTCTGAAAAAGTAAAGCATCAGATGTTAGAAACTTTTGTAAGGTTAGATTACTAATATCACATGGTCTAAAACCCTCCTGTGTACCACCCACGTAGTCGATACAGGTCTTTGACAAGTTTTCCTTTTCATATTACTTACTCAGAGGAGGTCACATTCGAAATGTTGGTTCCAGATTAAACATACAATACTAAAAGATAGTCGAGCTAAACTAGTATTACCTTGCCAAGATCCTTGTACAAATTGTACAGTACAGAGAAGTTTAAATGCATGAAAACTTAAAATGCTCCATTGACAATGAACGCACAGGTCTAACAGTTTTGACCTAGTGCTTGTAGTAAACCAGTAACTAATGCATGCAATTCAGATACAAATAACATATAATATAGCAGTGATAACGAATTCCCCATGTGTTTAAAACAATAAAGGCTTAAAATAACTTGTTGATTACAAAATTAAGCGCTTAAAGCAAATAAAAACCCTAAAACTTGAGCAATAGCATAATGTGAGGATATGAATCAGCCATCCCAATTCCATCTCTAAAAACCCTAGAGAAAGGGACAACAAGAGAAATTCCGCTCCAAATTCAAGCAAACAAGCTGTTCTAAGTGAAGTGTAACTGCTTGATCACAATTCATAAGCTCACATGAAAGCATCTAAATTAAAATGGCAGCAAAACATGAAGACATTGAGCTGAACTTGTTCACAACTGGAATAAATTAAAAGCACCTATATTCACAGAAACAACAAATCTTATTAAGCAAAACCAAAATGCTAGAACAAAGTACTGACCGCTATCAAAACCTCCACTCCTTCAGAAATTGCCTCCATTCCTTGGCCTCTGGAGGGGCCTTCTCAATATTGTGAAGAAATTCAGAATCGAATTCCTAGTAACATTTTAATTTCACCATGTTTATCCCTCTACTGCTTTCATAATTGACCTACCCCAATAAAGCCTATTTCATTGCTTTCAAAATTGCTTGATAACAGGAGGCAGAAATAAGTACCAAAACAGCATGCTTTCCAGTGACGTCAATTTTGAGGTTACACGACTTGGTACCGGATCAGCACAATTAGTTTAAACAACATGACTTATATTACTAACCCCTTGCTCAAATCCAAAATAATAAACCAAATTGTTAACTATTTTTAACTAAATTTATACTAACTATAAGTGTGAGGACTCAAGAATTTACCTCTGACTTCCGCAGTGGAGAAGACGAGAGAAGGGGAGGCAGTGGCGCGGAGCCGGTGCAATGGTGGTGGAGCAGAGAAGGAGAGAGGAAGAGAAGGAGAGGCGGAATCCCTACAGTGGTGGTGCCGTGGGGGCCTGGTGGAGAGGCGAAGTGGCGTTGAGACGAGGAGGAGAGCGGTGGCGATGGCACTCTTTCCTTGCGTTCTCAAGTTCTGTGCCTAGATGCAGGTCCGAAGAAAGAGAAAGAAATGGACGGAACTCAGACAGACGGAACGAAGAGACCGTGAATTTTTAGCAGGACAATTATGCATGCCCTTCCGCAATTTTAATGACCGGCTGTAGGATTGTGGTGACCGGCTGCAAGAGAATTTTTCTTTTATTTACAGCCATCCGATTCGAAAAATCAACGGACAGGAATAGAGTACGTATATAGTGAGATCATTGGAGTAAAATTAAAAAAGATATCCTCTTTAATGTTAACTTCATAAGTTTCAAGCTTCGCCCTTGCATACATAGTGAGCATAGTATACGAGCAAGAACATATTACTTAACTAAACAACATAAAATATCCTGTAATACATTCTTAGTCTGCCCGCCAGTCCTTCTTCCTTCTTCATCTCTTTGCCACTACGCCTCCCTAGACGAAGAGAAATTTCACAAGTACTTAGCCTCCACGAAGAGAAGTTGAACAACGGTCAGAATGTCCAGTTGAACCAAAATCCACCCGCAAAGACCACTGCAGTGAGGTAAGTGTGGGTCCGATTGTTTTCTTTAAAGAGCATCCTGGGCGGAGCGCTCTTTCTTTCTGTGTGGGAGGCTTTTTTCATTTTTATGCGAGAGACATAAATAGTAGGTATGCGAGAGACATAAATAGTAGGTAAAAGAATCCACCATATATTGGTTGAAGTAATATATATCACCAAGATCCCCACTTTCATATGAAAAAAGAAAGGTAGCACTTCACTCTATGACGTCCATGTGAAATTGAGGTTTGGTTTAGCTGTCTTGAGAATTTTTTGTAAGATCTCAAAATATAAGAGAAACAGAGGGAGGAATGCCAAGCAAGCACTAGAAAAATAAGGGGCGAAGCGAAGAAATTGGCGCAAGGTTGGATGCACGAAATCAAACTACTTTAGATATGTATGAAAGTATGAAATGCGAACAAAACTCAAACAAGAATAAATAAAAAAAACACACAATAGTTCAAAACTTTCACTTTCAATGAAGCATACTTTTACCCAACTACAACTTATTTAGGCGCTACTTTGGGACACCCGTACAGACTAGAAAAAAAAATACATTTACTATATTCAATATTCCAAAGGAAGGGTTCCCTAATGTCAACTTTTTCCCGGCCGGGATGTACAGATTCTTAGACCAAAGGTTCTTTCCCCGCATAGTCATTTGACAAATCGGTTGTTCTGTTACTGTTTTCAGCTAACTCTACAACGCGAAAACTCTATTCTATTTAGAATTACAACAAACAAACGATTTACTTCACTATTATTGTAGTAAAATTCATAAAGTAAAGGATATTGAGTGTGCAGTGAGTATTCAGATAACCATCTATCATTCCAGAAAGAGGTGCTTTGGCCATTTCCTATTCTCCTATTAATACCTATATGAAATATTGCCTTCTCTCTATTGACCTCTTTCCAGAAGGAGGATACTTTCACTAATGACCTTATAGAACTCTATCTACTCTTAATTATTTCTTTCCCGGGTGGGTCATGAAATTTCCAGAGCCATTTGCATAACAGTGCCTTATTCAGAAGTTTAAGATTTAGTACTCCTAATCCCCCGCCCTACTGGAACAAACATACTTCCAAGCAACTAATGCATATGTTTTTTTTTCTAACCGCTGCGCGCCTCTCTCTATAAGCCGCCAAGGAAGGGAAACTCTAATAAGAGCAGCAGTAAGGCAAGAAAAAACTGCCTCTTTGAAGGCTGTGAAAAGCATCGAGAAAGAAATGGTTGAATGGGGTAGTCAATGTAGGCCTATGCAATGGAGTACCGATAGTTCGAAAGAAAGAACTCTTCTCTGAGAAGCAAAGCCTCCCAATGTGAAGTAAATGATGCTGCTTTCGCTCCGCGCCTCGCTGCGCGCCTTCAGTTTGGGTGAAATATGATTGATAACGTAAGCTGGCCCTTGTCCACCACCCGCACGGATGGACGCCTGCCTCGAAAACAATCCTTCTGATTCTGCCCGGCTTTTTACTTCTAATAGTAGACAATATGCAAGCCTGACACATTATTTATTAAGCAAAAACATGGCTCGAAGAGTAAGCATTGAATCTTTTTATGAAAAAAAGGGGAGTTACTAATTCACAGCTTCCCGCATAAGGAAAGGAGAGATTCTGATAGCCTTGTGGTATACCTTGGTCGTGGCATGTGTAACTATTCCCTTGGTTTTCCACGATATCCGTCTTGAGAAAAGATGCAATGAGATCCACGAGCCCTTGGTTTTATTTCCCCAACGTGTCTGCCAAGAAAGAAAGGAGTTGCTTTCTAAAGTCAGATACAAAGCCAAACGAAGTCGGAACCTAAACACAAATGAAAGGCGCGTGTGATTTAGTTCTTTGTTTTCTCCAGTCCCCGGCTCCAAAGGATCGTGCAGTAGATGTTTTTGGTCGAAAACTTCTTTTGGGGGGTCGTCTCGCTCGATGCGTCATTTTCTGATGTGTATTTTCATATTAAGAGTTCTGGCGGAGTTATTGAAAGTGCTCAAGTCAAAGCTAGATTACCGATAAGGATGCTACAATGTGAGAAATTCGAAACTTAACACGACCCCAACGAGCTCATTCACTAAAAGCCCAGAGCTCCTATCTATAATAGGAAAGCAGCGGTGTACGTGAAAAAGTGACGCACCGGTCTGCGTTGGTCCAAAGAATGAGAGTCGGCTTCCTTCAGTCCGTTCTTCCTCAGTAGCTCAGTGGTAGAGCGGTCGGCTGTTAACTGATTGGTCGTAGGTTCGAATCCTACTTGGGGAGATTGGATTCATTCAGAATTCGAATTTCTTTTTAAAGCCCCTCCTTCTCTCTTTTTTTTTTTTAAGACGCAGCAGAATCGTCAAAGAAAGGGGACACCCAAAGTGGGAAGTTTCTTGTTGGAAATGTCTTTCAGGCTTGGTTCCTTCAATGAAAAGGGAGAAGAAGGAGGGGAGTCGAGTAGTATCTTCATTAACCTCCAGGGATGAGTCTCTACTCTTTACTAGCGTAATTCGAAGAACGAAGATACTAGGCTCGTTCATGAACTAAACTAGTTGGGTGACTTTTGAGGTAGGAGGATGGATGTGGTCCAATGGCCTCAGCTCCGCCAGCTTCTTGTAGACTGCCTGTCTCCGAGAGTAACCTTCACCCGGGGGGGCCCCTACGGGGGGTAGGCTCGCTCCTTCCTACGCAGGGGCTTATTTCGTCACCCACGTAGTGAGTTTTAGAGTGCCCATACGTTTTTTCCCACTTGTGCTTCTAGGCCGCCTTGTCCCATAGTCTTCTTTCTTGGGTGAATTAGATTCAGTATTTCCATATAAAAAGAAAGCCCACTAATAGCTGGCGATAGTAGACCTCTGTTAGTTGACCGCAGCTCCTATTGCCGAAAGCTCATACCTATGACGGATCGGTTCATAGGAAGAGTGAAGGCTTATTTAGTGGTATGTAGGCTGAAGTTTTTTTGGTACTTTTTAACTCGGTCGTCTGATTATGGTTTAAGTAAGCGGCTGCTACCTACGCCCTCGGGTCAGTAGGCCTTTGATAAAGAAGGCGAACAAAGGAAAGTTCGAAGCGTGCGCTAGCTTCTTCGCTTTTGTCAACTGACGTGGCGCGTAGGACCAACTCACTGCTAGCTGATAGTTAGTAGGCCCCTTCGCGAGCCAGCCGAGCCTTTTCTTTCTACTTTCCTAAAATAAAAAACAAAATGAGGGACAGCTACCTATAGTGAAAAAGGTAGGTTACTGTTTAATTTACAATAGTGAAAAAAGGGGGGAAATAGCTCAGTTGGTTAGAGTGCTGGTCTGTCACGCCAGAAGTCGCGGGTTCGAACCCCGTTTTCCCCGCCCGATCCTCCAACTTCCTCCTGCCCGACCCTTTTGGTCTTCACTGTAAGCTGCTGATCTCGCCGGTGTAGCATGAAAGAAAATTCCGAATTTTTCTTTCGGGTCGCGTCTCACCGCAGGCACTGAATGAGTGGGGATCTTTCTTCCCGGACTGAAACTTGTGGCGAAGAAAAAGTCAACCATCCAACCCAAGGAGCGAGCCTGTACGAAGTAGGGCTTGCTTAACAAAGAAAGAACCCAACCGAAGGGGGAGAAAAAGAAGGAGTACGAGCAAAGACTCTTGAAGTCCAGGCACGTAGAGATCCGATTGATTGGGCTTATAGTTTAATTGGTTGAAACGTGCCGCTCATAACGGTGATATTGTAGGTTCGAGCCCTACTAAGCCCATCTGACTGACCTCCTTCCAGAATGACGGAGGGACCTTAAAAGAAAAAGCCGCCCGAAATGAAGAAAATTTTACTAAAGGATGCTGTGGCCGTCTGCCATCGCAGGAACTGGCGTCAAGGATGGAACCTCTCACTCACTATTGGCTACATTGAGCGCCTCGCTCCTTGTGATCCCGCTCGACTATCCATCTTTTCCTGGTAAAGTGCCGTCCCTGTGAACTGAATTACTGCTGCAATTAAAAAAAGTATACCTGTGCGGCGAGTGACCGGGAACGTGAGTGAACTCGCAGTAGGTTTTTTATTATGCGGGGGCCCTCATCATATGAAATGCAAGCCGACGCCTATTCATCTTCAGTCAAGTATGAAATACCACACACAAGCAATTCGTACTTAAATGCAGATTGTCTGCGAAAGGAGAGCGGAAGCTCGCTCTGTAAAGAACTTTTCTTTTTCTTTCTCTCCCGACGATATCTATCAGTACGTAAGCCTGGGCACGGCATAACTGTCAGGAAAAGCTCTTCTTTATTGCTGGGAAAAATAAAGCCCAAGGCGCGTAGCGATGGTAGCCTTCCTTAGGAAGACACTAGAAAACCATGTTTGAGGGAAGAGAGGCGCGCAGCGAAGAACTAATCTTTTTAATTAACTTCCTCTGGCCCATTGGCCAAGATTTCAAGTTCCAAATTTTATTTAGGTAAGGAAAACAGTCCATGATGACTCTTCTCCCACTAATGCATTAAGCTCTGCATTGAAGTTCACCCTCAATATGCTTTAATCTCTACTACATTATGATTATTCACAAATCTTATTATTCCTAAATTATGTACACATGACAACAAAACATGCCATATCAATGTGAAAACATATAAAACTTTTCATGCAAAAACTTCTTTTTGTGTTTGACTGGATGGAGTACCTTTTTTCTGGTGATAGCTGGAAGAAGCTAAACTGTTGAGAGCAGAGGGACAACATGACATGTAAATTAGGGTACATCATAAAAAAGGGGAGAGGTTATTTCAAATGTCTACCGACTGAGCGGTAGATGGCCGGGCGAAACTATATCTAGCAAGTATTTATTTTTTTCATATATATCTAACTAAGTATTACTCCATACTTTATTATTCGTATAAGGTAACCTGACACTGAAAAACCAGTATATAGGACTAGATAACATGACCTTCATACATAATAGTGTATTCTTTCTACTTACAGAGAAATGACTAGAATTTAGGAAATGCACCTAGTAGTTCTTTCTTTACTTTTTTTTACTTTTGGTTTTATGTTTGGCTGTGGTGTAGGGTCATCATTATTATACTCTTTTTTCAATTTCTTCTGTCCTACCCACCAACACTATGCATGGGTTTCGCACCCCTTATTCTTTTCTCATTTTCATTTTGGTTGGGCACTATGTATAGCTCAAGAACTTTATTTAATAGATCAGTACCTGAATGAAGCAATCGGTGGAGCTTACAGAGTCGAGAAAGAACATGGGTAAGTGCATATCTAGGCAGTGCCAGACAGAAGTAGGTCTGGCACACTACACTGATGGTCTTTTCAAAAGCTACGAAGAAGGACTCGCATCGAGTGAGTAGCAAGCTGCTCTTAGGCTAAGGAAACATAAGGTACCTCCATAACTTTTTATCTGAAATATAACTACCGTGTTATCTACAATAAACCGCATAAATCATCCTAAACTATCATCCAGTTCCTTTTTAGGTTATTGAAGCATTCTAATTTGTACCATGTTTTCATAATCATTGCTGACGTGGAATGGCCAGTCTTTTTATTGAAAGATATATATCAGAAAGATGAGTCATTCCTCCACACTACTTGAAAGAAAAAAGATGGCAGGGACCAGGTTGAAACTTTAGGAACCAACATGTTGGTGATACTTACTTTAGGGACCTATTTAAGTAACTTACCTCTATTGTAAGATGAATATTTTTTAAGGGAACGGTATCTTTTTGATTGGCGTTATATTATTCTGGTTTTCAAAGGAAATGAAGTTTTTAGTAACTTGGTGCTGTTGGAACAATGGGAAATAAAAGGGCACAGAAAGAGAGCTCCTTTTTCACATTCTCTTTAGACTAACAAAGTTATTTTCCAGACTAAAGAAGAGCTGGATGCGCTTATTAAAAGACTAAGAAGTATAGGGTAAGTGAAAAATTTAATATTAAGCAATTTTTTTCCCACCCATGGAATTAAAAGACCTGTCAAATAAGTTTATCTGGTATAACAGTTGTTATTGCTATAGTATGAATACTGGTTATTCTGGTTTCCTTCTCAAGACCCTTAAATGCTTCAATTTTAGAGTGCATCTTTTTCTTGGAAGTATTATATTGTTTCTCCGGGAGAAAAGACGAATTATTCTTATTATCGTGTCAGCTTATGATGGCGAGAAAAATCGGGGCTTTCTTTTCCAAACATGGGATGGCCACAACGATCTCTTTCATGGGATTTTCTATGTGCCACTACCTAATCAAAGTCTCGAGAAAAAGTGCTTTTTAAAAGCCCTTGTAGTAATATACTTAATCTGAAATTTCCTTTTTTTAATAACTTTTTATGTCATCCTATCATGCTGACTGCTGGAGATGCTAGGTGGAGTCACTCAGTGTAGACAAAAAGCTTTCCTTAACTTACAATATAATGCTTTACTATATTAATTATGCCCTAGAAAATATTCTAGAACAGAGCCTTCCTTTCTCTCTTCGCAGGTGTGGGGAGCAGTCTTTTCAAGCAAGAATAAAGTCATAGTAAAACCGAAACTACTATTAAAAAAGCTACCGACCGGAAACTTCCTTTAGAGTCAAGCTAACTGCTGCGCTTACGCCTCCAACAGATGAAAGCCACCCGTCGTCTTCCCGAGAACCCGAAAGAGATTGGTGCACAGGAACAGAAAATAGGTATGCTCTTTCCCGCGCCCCTGCTACTGGAAAATTGGCTTGATTGAGGAAGAGTTAACAAACATCACTAAAAAGTAATCGACCCTTCACATAACTTACCTATTCTAAGGTTGACGTAACTTATCTTATGGCTTTCCGAACCTTCTAGGTGCATAGCCCCTTCCATAGACCTTTGTTGGAGAGCCCAAAAGGGGTTGGAGTTTACCCGGTTAAAGGCAGGATAGGTTTATTTCATCCAAGCCAAAGAGCTCTTTCTTTCCATTTAATAGAAAGTACAGCCGGGTTGGTCAAGCAATTTTTCTATTAGCGGTGATAGCCTATTTAGATAAGTTAAGAGAGGTGCAAGTTAAAACCTCTTTTAAGATCTAAGACCTAGCCGTGAATAAGCGCAATAGCCATCGAGTCCCCGACCCCGCTCTTTAAGAAAGATCGGGAAATGATTTAGATAGAAAGGCTATTCCATTTACGCTGCTCTTTTTCACGAAAGCGGTCTCTAGCTCTTAGTCTTTTCTCATAGGTTACATGGCCTGTGAACCCCCTCTGAGGTGTACTTTCCACATCGCCTTGGCATCTTCCTCTCTGATCGATGGCCAGCCAAATTCGTACAGGCTCCATCGTATCGATCCAGAGTTTGCTGACTTCGTTCTAATTTGCCCATCCACAGTTGATAGGAAAAATCTTGGCCACGCCAGCCCATTTGTAATAGACGATGAAATTGAGCCCCCTTTGGGGAATCTAACATGAATTAGGGCTTAGTTTATTCCTAGCTTTCTCACAGCCAGCTTTGCATTATTTTGAAACAAAACTTAACAAAAGTCTAGCAAAGCACAAAGAAAGCGTTTGGAGAGAATAGAAAGGGGGAATTCCTCTTAAAGAAAGAGGCTCACTTGGAAGAAGCGCGTAGATGAGATAGCCCAGAGTCTGCGGGAGGCTCCAATTGATTGAAGAAAGCCGCGAAAGAACATCCAGACTATGTTCAATGGAAGGAATGGAATAAAGAAAGGCGCGGAGCGTTCAACCCATACATATTTTGAATTGGTACAAAGGCTAGGCCTCGTTAAGGCTTCGTGATGGCTTCTGCTTTGAAGCACCCGATGGAAGAAGCCTTGGTATTAAGAAATCCTTCGGTATGGCATTACGTACTAGGTAGGCAGTAAGAAAGCTTTTAAGCAAGAATAGAGTCCTCTAGAAATTGAAGAGGTACATAAAAACTCCAAGAAATTGATACGCCCAGATTCGGGAGATTGGAAGAAAGTAAACCCTCCATCCTTAGAATTTGGAAGGCATATCGTGCTTTCACATTGTCTACAGCACTTCTGAAAGAAATACCGAGCGAGTGTTATCCTCACATAGACGCGTACGGGTAATAATGAATAGACCCATCATATCAACCAATAGATAAAATAGATGACTCAATATACTGTCCTCTAAATCGACCAGTATGAATTTTTGATGAACGGAATAGAGAGTTTCCTGGGTGGGTATAAATTATCAAAAAACGACGGCTACAACATGTCCCATCAGTACGCACAGGAACTTTATATAATATATATAATTATGTCCCTAGGGCCAAAAATAGTCATAGGATAAGCTGAGCTAGAAAACCTTCAGTCGGTAGCTCAAGTTCTCAACTTTACTCAGAGTTCTGGTTAGCCCCCTTGCCCTAGCACACTCTCAACTTGTAGATGCGCCAATCTATCCTTCCCCCCCAAGAACCCGTGGTGAACCAAAGCTTTGGCCCCCGAAGACTTGCTTTGTTTAGTACTAGATTGCTAAACAGAGAGGGATAAAAAGCCCATTCAGGGCCAACAAAAGAACATTTTGACAGAGCTAACGCCCTCCTTCTTTTCTTTCTCCTTTTACCGTAGCCACAATAGGTGCTATTGAGATGCCAAACGTAAAAAAGTCTGCTTCATCCACAACGAAGCTAGTAAAGTCAACTGATTCAGTCATTTCCATTCCCAGCCATTCACTGACTTCCTTTAACTTTATCCGAAGAAAAATTAGGACGATTGCCCAAAGCCGTCCCGGTACAGAATGAAATAAGGTAGAAAAGTGAAACGAAGGACACAAAGATTTAGTAAAATCATAGAAAAACACTAGACTTTCTTCCGCTACGCCCTATGATAGTGAGTAGTGGACCTTGCCGGGACGGAGTTTTTTTTCATACCCATCCAAGTATTCCTCCCATTGGCCTTCTATTATGCTCCTTCCAATGCTCCTTTGCCTTTTTTATGCAGAAGATAGAGATCCTTTCCACACAGCATTCATTCCTTGCTAGCGTTGATTGGCAAGCGAAGTGCCCCTACCTAGCTTTTTCCTATCTATACTACTATATGCTTATAAGCTTAGCTATTCCTTTTGAAGAAAGAACTACCGACCTCTTAACCACTTTACCTATTCCTACCTAGTATGTCTTGGCTATCTCGCCTATCATCACTTAAACACACGTATTCTTCCTGTTAAAATATTCTTCTTTTTGCTCAGCATTACCCCAAAGTAAAATAGCCCTGGAGATACCCTCACTTATCCCTACTCTGACTTTGAAGCAAATACATCCATAAGACTAAGCTCGTCCGGACCACCCCTATGGCCCTCTCGGCTGGACCTACTCCCTCCCAACCCTCTTTTCATTCCTTTAGCTAGAACATAGCTATACGTTGTGTATCAAGTAGAAAGAAGAAGTTAATAAAACAATAAGAACATCTTAAAAGTACTATCTATACTATATAACAAAGCAAAAGTCTTGCACTAGCAGACAAACTAATATTATTTCCTCCTTTTCCTCTTCTCCCATTCCGAATCTTATTCCGCCGTAATTAGTCATTAGTTTTTGAGAGCGAACAAATTGGTCTTCTTTGGTGTGATTCCCTGGTGATTTGTCAGTAAGAAGAGAGCTTTCTGTTGGGTATTCTTTCAGTCCAGTTGCAGTTGCAGTTGTTCAGGGGACAGTTGAAATATCAGTAGAGGATTTCAGCACAGATCCAATTTCAGTTACAAACTAGCAAAGTTAGACTTAAGTTGCAGCTCTTATACGAACTGGTCTAGGGTTCGAACGAATGAGAAAGAAATTAGGAATTAGAAAACAATTAATGAGATGTAAAGGGCTGGCTAGGTTATGAAAGGCTTTCACATAGAATGAGGGGAATTTGTTGCCATATGCTAGTGGTGTAATGAAAGAGTCATGCACAGAATAGATAGGAAACCGAGAATGATAAGAAAGATCCAATACATAACAAGCAATAGAAGCTTCTTTTTGATGAATGTAATTGGCAAAAGTGGAACTCAACGATTTGGAATAATTTCTCTTAGGGGTTGGAACAGCTAGGGATATACTATGTATTTTCTTTAGTTCACTATTATATATAGAGGAAGTTACATTCCCTGATTTTCATATAGTCCTGAATAGTCGTTATATGTTCACCATGGTACAGCACAGGTTTTTCTAAGAATCCGCATAACCATCCAAGGCCATTGACCAATGACATTAGATTATTTATAGCGGGAGACTTTGAAGCCCAGAAACGATACATAGCATAAGTAAACTTGTCAACATAACCCTTAGTGAGAGTGTACCCCTGCTCTTTTAGAATATCAGATCTTGCACTAAATTGAGTCTTACCATATACTAGAGGCATATAGACTGCTTTAAAGAGCTTACGCGTAAGTAGATTCCTTACTATATCTGCTAGCTCCTCATCCAAATATTAATATTCCTTCTAAATTCAATTAGCATCTCCATATAAAAATCATACACCAAGTCCTTACTATCAGAAGTTTCTATTAAATTAGTAGCCAAAGCCTATTCACGATTCAATAGAAAGAAGGACTTTATTTTATAGGCACTAGACGTGGCATCCATACTAATAGGCTATGTGTTAACAATCTGAGAGAATTTATCAGGCGCATAGCGGTAATGAAAATGTGATATGAACTGGAATGGATTCTTAGCTCTACGACACAAAGCGATTACCTCTAAATCCCTTTCTTTTCTATCTAAGCCCTTCAATCGATTATAAGTTTCTTGTGACCAATCTAGAGCATCCAGCAAGCAAGAATAGGATGCGCGGTATACTTGACGTTCGCTTTAGCACGGCATATACATATATGTAAATATGTCACGAATCTAATTAACTACTTGAGATATTAAAGAATTTCATATGAGAGCTGGCTGGATACATGGTTTGCTTCAGCCTCAATATATTTACTGGTAAGAGGAGTAGACATTTTTGCTGCTAAGAATAGGGAGTAGACATTACTTCAAAGATGACCCGGCCTTCCTAAGAGTACTAGGTGAAAGGGGAGACCTCTACAGCCCAGAAAGAAGCTATTCCTTAATCTTTTCCAAGATATGCGGTAGGTTTGAATGAATCACTAAACAAAGCCTTTGATTGACTTTCTCCAGGAGATTTCAATAGATAGAGTTAGACTAAAGTAAGAAGAAAGAAAGATTCAAAGGCAAGGGACTGAAGAGAAGGAAGAAATCGAACCAATAGTTTGGGAAGCAATAAAAAGCAGCTGTTTCATAGAAAGAGTAAGGAATTCATGTTGTAAAATCTCGTTTCTTTGCGAACGAACACCTTACTTTCACTACTTAGCACTGGAAGAACGGTTGCATAGACAGGCGCGGAGCGTTCACTCTCTTTTCCTTCTTTTATGACTCAATACCTTATTGGACCGCTTTTCCATCCGTGACTACTTAGCTATGAGTTGGAAACGCTAGGGATTTTTTGAATAAAAGAATTTACTTATTCTTATTCGCCTAGTCTTTTGCATGAGAATGCCACTTATTTTTTTCTAATGTCACTGCTTTTTCTTACTTAAAGCCTGGGATTGAGTTACTGATAAAAGCCAGGATCTCGTGTTAGGGAAATAGGAATTCTTACTATCTGTGGTACTCAATAAAACCTCTAAACTTCTCACTTTCAAGCAAGCAAGGGGCAGAGGAGAAGTAGGGTTTCTCACCAAGAGTTTCGCTAAAAAGAAGTTAATTACTTGGTTATAAACCGTGTAGAAGAGCATATTTGTTGCAAAAGTAAGTGCCAACGACGCTATTATTAGTTAGTTCGTGAATGAATTCAATCAGTCCCCTCCCGAAGTGGCATCACGGTATAACCTATGGATTGAGCATATTTCAGCTCCTCTGAATAGTACACACCAATAAACTCACCTGTTGGATAAATTAGTACACCACTATCACTACGATACGGAAGAAAGGGTCTTTCCATATGCTTTGGACACTGCACACATGCCTCAATGAAACCATATAGATCATCGAGTTTGGATTTCATCAGATTACCTTCCCAGCGAGCAGGACCAATAGGCATAGGGAGGGCTACCTTTCATTACATAATGATACAGTGAGTTCACATCATAATAATGAAGATTTGTCCCATGAGGAATGTACACATCAGCATGACCACCATAATAACCGCGTCGAATAAATTCATCAGCTGTTCTATTAGGAATGGATACTGGTGTAACTCTATCATTGTAGAATTGCTTACGAAATATTGTAAGAGATAGTGAAGACAATGTTATCTTTGTAGTAATATCAACGGAGTAGAGCTTATAATATATATCCTGTACTTCTTTCATTACTCCACCAAGAAGATATATATCTTGCTTCATGTACTCAATCAATATATCTTTTTGGGATTTCAACTTCTCAATACTAACCTTGCTATGATCCACTTCTCCTTTCTTTCCTAGCTCCGGACAAAGACTCTCTCCTAACTTACTAAGTGATCCCGGTAGAAGTCTTAACGAATCTCTAAATAATATCTTTTTCCCCATTGCTCGAACTTCTATTTGATACACCTCACGATTTCTCATCAGAGGTTTCAACACCCACTCTGGCCTATGCTTTCTAATATGATTCATTATGAATATACCATCAAACCGTGACAAGTTATGAAAATATACAACCCTTAAGTTAGGTTTTTGACTAACAACACTCAAAACATAATCAAGGAAGCAATTCATAATATTTATTACTACTACGATTTGGAAATTCTGGAACCATGAAGAAATCTTCACTAAACCACCAGCTAACAGAATCCTTATCCAACACACGATTAGTAGCAAGAGAATCAACTAATAACAATCCAATCGCATAGGGAATTTGTAACCCTGATTTATCTGGTACTGTCTCCATATCAGCAACCAAGAATGGAGCACGTTTCACTGTTTTTGGTTTGATTTTTTTAATATACTAAACCTTTTTATCCCCCTCAATATCACGGGGTTTTGGTTCTATTAACAGGCTTTGGATCTCTTTGTATCTCTTTACTACATCTGCTGATACTGTAACCAACCTCATAGGTTTCTGACCACTTAACAGATACAAGTGTAGGGTAATATGCTTCAATAAACCTCTGCTACTGTTAGCGTTGTGAAGACGCTCAACAATCTGATACATAAGAGCCTGCAAACTATCTATAGGTAACAACTCTGAACCAGACTTCTGATCAGTAATCCAAATTGCATTACCCAATGTATATTCAAACACATAACCAATAGTAGATCACAGCTGGAACAACTGTCATTTTAGCCAATCCATCAATATAAGGAACAAAATGTATTAAAACTACCTTTAGAATTTCAAGAAATATGAACTCAGAACTTCCAATATCAACATCAACCTTTTTGTCAAACACCATTCGAGCTACAACAAGTCCCTTATTCTCATCTGAGAAAAATACCTTTCTGCTACTGCTTAGTAAAACTGCTAATCGACGGATAGAACTCCACTATCGAGTTAATACTCCTTAAACTACTACCTTATTACTAGACTGGAAAACGGATATCGTGCTTTCCCTACTAAAACCATTGATACGAAAGCTCCATACTAAAAAACAATCTTTTATTCTTCTAGCTAATAGACAGCTTGGCTTGGGAATGCTATCGAAACTACTTCAACTCTTATATAGTACTCCAATTCTTATAAGTAGAAGGAGAAATCTTCTAGTTGGTAACGACAGCTTAGCTTACGGCCTCTGTCTTGGGCAAGAGAGTTGGCAGATAAGCTTACTACGGCACATTCTTCTTGCTTATTACTTTCATGCTTATAACTTACTTGCGGCTATATGCGAATACTCCGTGCTAGCTTACTTGAACCCTGGTATCAATCTATTAATCTTATAGCTGAGCTACTCAAACTGTATAAGCGATAAATGCACTTTACAACTAATAGCTTCCTCTGCCTTTTACCACTTTTTCTGTAGAAACTACCGAGCTGTATACTACTGAAACTAGCAAGCAATACTAAAACTCTTATTTGGCATTGCAATTCTTCACTTATTACTTTCAATCTGCCTACTTGTATTTGAGTATTTTGATTCTAGCTGGTAACGGGAAAGCAAACTACTGAATACTGGCTTACCTTACTACTTGCTAATACTCTTGATAGGACAACTCTTTTTCGAATAAGGTCCAGCTAGGTATGCACTTGACTCTTGATTCGCAGCACTAACGGAACGATAACTACATAAACTCTTTTTTTACATAATATGCGGCAAAAAGTGCAGAATGCACAAGACTATTATAGGGGGGCTAAGTACTCGGTTTTCGACGAGAGCTTGTATATTTGTCACAAACAGTTAAGTATGCTGAAATTTCCGTAAGTTCAAGTTCGGATAAACGGGTGCAAAAGCTAGGAAGCAACGGCAAATAGCAAGGGTTAAGAGTTGTAAATGCATGAACAGAACGAGTAGCAGATTCTAGCTAATGTTACGTTACGGGCTGGCTATTCAGATAGAGATTTAACTAATGGTGGGCGAGCAAAAGTGAGGTAGAGTATATATGGTAGTCGTAGTCGTCCTCCTTTCTTTATGCTCTATGCGAGTAATTCTTTTAAGACACCAACAAAAGAGCTCCCTTATCCGCTAGACCTTGTTACTGACTCTTTCACCTGTTAAGCTACGTTTGTTGAACATCCGACCTATTCTGTTTTTTCAAATACCTCCACCAGGAAGCGTACTCAAAAGTTATCCATCTCTTCTTACCACTCACGTTAGAAGAACTATAATGGCAGGGAGGGGTAATCTCGCATACATAGTTGGATTCTTGCTTTTCTTTTTTGAGATTCTCATTTAGAACGAACTGCTTTCCTTGTAAAAAAAAGCTGTAAGAAAGAAGCTACTGACTTATTCTGGTGATTCTGAATTCCTTGTTTCCGCTTCTACTTGTAGTTGAAGAAATCTAGTCAAAAAGCAAATGCTAAATGTCCTTCCATCCAGAGCAAGTAGTGTTTGGGAAGAGCAACGTCAGTTAGAATTGAAATCATTCTTGTCCGACAGATTCTCGTATATATATAGATAAATTCTCAACAAACTGCACTTTACCCTTTAATTAATATTTACATATTTTATTATATAGATAGATTCTGTCATAAAGTATCGGCAAATGGGTTTTCTTTATGGATCGAAAGAATTGATAGTGAAGTTGTTGATCTAAGACTTCGGCATCCAGTAGAGCTCTACAAGAGTGCCTTCCGGGGCCGTAGTAGCCGGTCACTGTCGGATGAAGATACTTTATCTCATTGTTTTCGTGGAATAAAGCAAATCACAAGTCGGATTCATATATGTGTAAATAAAGAAGAAAGAAAAGAACGCATATTTGCTTAAACCACCTTCCCTCCTGACTTCTCGCAAGATTGCCCCTCTTCTCTAGGTTATGTCATCAACGGTTACTATGTGCTTGCTTTCAGGATAAGTTTTCTGTCTATCTACAATAGTCGCTGCTAGTGTTCCTTCCGCTCAGTCGCGAGTGTTCCTTCTGTTTCGCTTTCCTTTCCATGAAGTTATTCTGCAAATCTTCCCGATCCCATTTACATATCCGAAATAGATGATGGATAGAGGAGTAATTAAGATGGAATCTAATCTTAGTCCATATAAAAGAATATCCAAGACCCCCTTCTTCCGGAACTAGGCTTAGGCGCGGGATATGGTTGAAATACCAAAGGAGGCATAGAAAAGGAAGGTATGTATATACAGATGCTATAGTAATAGGTGTTGTTGGTAAGTCAAGAGAAGGCTACTAGGTGTGATTATTAGGGCTAGAGAATAGCACCGGACAAAGATTTATGCTAGGGTTTAGTAAGTACGTTTAGTAGGGACAGTAGCAAGTAGAGGTAAGTCACGGCTTTGTTTATGCGGAATAGGCTTTCGAGTGAGGGGAAGCGTTTTTAGGAAATAGAAATAAAGGGGCTAGTAGTATTTATTAAGTAGGTTTATGTATGCACGAGTATATGCGTGCAAGAAATAGTCTAGATAGGGCTGTACGTTTGATAGGTCATGGCTTTCTGCATCTTTCTTCCCACGAAAAGTAGTAGTTAGCACATGCGTCTTTTAGTCTAGTAGGTTTCTGGGTAATTTAATATGTCGATAGGTATAAGAGAGTGTCTAAATGACACTAGTGATTACACTGCCAATTTGGACTTGGATGCTAGATACTGGTAGGGTCCACAGGGAAGTAGGAATAACGAGGCATACTTGCTGTTACCGGTTCACTTGGATGGTTTCAAATGCCAAGGTTCGTCAACCCGACGAAGGAATTCTACTACAAACTTACTTTTATTCAGATATTCCAGCAGGTTATTCTCTTTGTGCAATTCAATTAGGAACAAGTTGATTTAAACTCTTGTTTGGGTAAATCAGTAGTTTCTTTTTTCTTTGTGTCCAGATAGATCAAGCTAGTTCAAAAGAAAAACTTATTTATACCTATTCAAAAAGAACAAATTATTAGAGATAAAGAAAAGGAGGGCAAAAAGAGTAGGAGTGCCCCCCTGCCCGCTACCAATGGTTCACTGATCAATAATGATTTCCAGAGTCTTGCCTCTTTCTCTGGATTAACTTTATCTCTTTCTTTCTTTATCGAGCTTAATAAGGAAAGGAGCGGGCTTTGGATGAAATTGAAAAGTGTGAGGACTTGTAAGAGAGCCAAATTGAAATGGCTGAAAGAGGGATAAAAGATATTTTCATAAAGTGGTTAGGGATAGGAGGAGGCACTTGGTGGCTGCTTTGGAGATTGATGGTGAAATGTGTATGGATCAAGCACAGATTCAGAGACATGTAGTGGAATTTTATGGTTGGAGATGGTGCCATGATCGAGAGAATTTATGGACTCCAGAGGAGCAAGTGACAAGGGAGGAGAATGAACTACTGTGTAGACCCAGTAGAGGAAGTTAAGTTACAAAGATTGTTCGAGATGTGATGATGGTGATGATAATAAGCAGCTTGACCTGAAGAGCTTGACGGATTGATGAGTTTTTTCTTCTTTTCTCAAAACATGCCTTTGCTGGTTTCAACCCTATCACTCTGCTTTGCCTATACCTAGACCTATAGGGAGGGAATCAAAGGAGCTAGCTAGGCCTAAGCAGCAACAAAGATTAGATAATCTGGTCATCACCGGATAGAAAGAAAATGGGGCGAGCGAAGGGACAAAACAAAAGGTCGGAGTGGCGCGAGACTTCTTCTTAATTAATGTCTTGGGTGGCTAAAATAAGTAGTAAATTTGGGTGTTTTAGGTCTGGCGCTTTCTTATTTAAGAAGATATTCTTATTTACGAGAAAAGTGACCGAACCTACTGAATAAATAGAGGGGAGAGGCGCGCAGCGAAGTCAAAAGCTGAAAAACTTTAGTGGAAAGTACCAGAACACTAACGGAACTCAGATAGGAAAGATGTGTAAGCCCGCGATGTATGCAATACCAAGCCGAAATGCCTGGACTAAATGTAGGACTCTCAATTCGATCAAGAAATGTTTGCTAAGTCAGTCCTTGAGGTGCGAAGCATTTGGGTAAGCCTAGCAATTTTTCAGGTATCCCAGACCGAAGGTGGGTGATGTCGACTCACCACATCACGGAGCAGAATCACCAGTTAAAAACTCCGAGATTCTAATAGCAGATTAGTGTCCTCATTCATGCATGTCCTGTTCTGGCAGCTGGAAATGCTAGTAGTAGTGGTGGGCAAAGAAGCTTTCCTCCTCAAAAGCAGGCCGCCAGGAAGGCGAAGTCTCGAAAAAGCAGGTCGTCGAAGCTAAAGATACGAACGCGTTCTTAGCCTAGCTGCCGGAGCTAGGTTCTCCTGCGGCCTCCCCGAGTAAGTCCGGTTAGAAAGGGTAGAGGCTATGGGATATCGAGAAGTGCGTGAAAGAAGTTGAGAAAGATTGGAGGAGTTGTTTAATGAGTTGGCACTTCGCTACGCGCCTTTCCAGAATTTCATTTATGAAGAAAATCGGTCTTGCTATGGTTCCGGTGGTGTATTGCCTCGCATAAATAGGCGGTCATCGTTGCTTCCATTTGCCACGTACTCGTAGACTAAGCAACCATACTCGGGACACGCGCCTAGTAAGACATGTTTGGATGCCTGATGCAGCTGAAAATTACCATCTCGAAATTTGAAACATTCTCTTAGTAAGTATAGAATTTTCTATTATAGGTAGTTTCTTTGATGATGTTAATTAATCCGTTTTATAGAGTATATCTCTGAGTTTAAGAGTCCAACAATTAAGTTATACTTTACCTCTTGTTGGAACTGTGACCACCCTTGCGATGCACCCGGCCACCTAGTCACACACCCCTGAGGTATGCGCATTCCCTTTGAAAGACGGACCGGAAAAGTACTCTCGTTTTGGCTAGTTCACCTGCGCGCACACCCCCATAGAAATAAGGGGCGTGAAGGCGGCAGTTTAGCAGGAAGCTCGGATGGAATTTCCTAGGACCACTTGACTCTTTTCAAATTGAAGTGTCATGATATAACCTAATATGATTTATTTAGTTGAGGCGCATGTCATGATTTATTGGATACAGGCTGTTAAGTCGTGATGCGTGGGAACAGTGCTTACATGGCAAGGCATGTGGTTTGCCCATCCGCGCGTCAGCATAAGCTTCGTCAGAGTCAGGCCACCACCAAGCCAGTCTTACATCTCTTCCATGGGTTCTTCACCGACTAAAGCTTTGAAACTCTGGCGGGTTCGTCTTTCATTATGAGTTCGGATCATGTGGGACCATTGGGGTAGATGCATCGAACACTTCGTGCCTGGTGCTTTCTTACATACATGGCTTTAAATAAAAGTTGCGCATAATGGGGCCTCAGATCCTCTCATATGCAGAATGTTTGCGACATGTTTGGGGAGAGTGGTCTGGGAATGGTACATCAAGTTGTCTGCTAGTTCAATAAGGACTTTCGCTCATCTCGATAAGGGCGGGAAGGATTTGCGAGTGTTAAATCGAACTAGATTGCTCTCGTTTGGTGGGAATTCAGGTTCGCAGAAATGAGAGCATACATCAATCGATTGTAAAAAATGCCAAGAGAGTAAAGAATTCTAGCGAGGTTGGTAGCCAAGGAAGGGGTACACACAGACATACGGTATCGATTATGAGGAGACGTTTGCACCAGTAGCGAAGATTCACACTAGAAGGACGCTCATCTCATGTGCAGTGAATTTTCGGGTGGGATCTGTGCCAATGTCCTTTCTCCATGGAGATTTGGTGTATATGGAAATTCCACCCCCCGGCTTTGAGAACCGCCAGGTAGCTGGCAAAGTATGCCGTCTCAAGTGCTCTCTGTATGGCCTGAAGCAGTCACCACGGGCCTTTCCTAGTTGTTTGCCGTAAACTGGACAGCTTTGTTTTTTACTTTGCCCTTCGGCCTTGTTTTACTTTCATAATATAAATAGAGGCTTGAAAAGGTTGCGTGAGGAAGCCTTCTTTCTAGGTTGTGACTTCTCCCTCTGCCTCTAAGAAAAGCCTTGGACAATCAATGTGGTGAAAGACCACTTATACGATATTCACACCTAGAGATATTGTGACTATTGGCCTCTAGTTGACACTAGTCCAGTTCTTCAATTGTGAGTATTGTGTGAGATATAGAGAAACAAACTAGACCTGGTAGTCCTGGTTTCACCTGACGGCCTATATTATACTACTGAACTAGCTTAGTAGGCCTGTAGACACTATTCTGACAAGTACTGTGCTTGTAATAGAAAAGACGTTCCAGGTTGTACCTACTAGTATATTCCTTCGTTGCAGTGTTCTTGCTTTAACTATTCGTTCTATCCCGGAGGCAGCTGGGCTAACTAGTTAATAGGGAGGTAGTCCTGATTTCACACCCCGGGGACCAGATTATGAAAGGCACCACTGAACCGAATGGCTATCTTCGCGTATACGTAGGACCAAAGACGGGGGCTCGAAGAGAACATAAAATAAGCTCACATACCCCCTTCTTTCGTATCCTATAACCAAACGAGAGCAACGAAGAGTACTACCTATCAGATAAAGGATATTCCTTTCTTTATTCTCATACTCATGCACTGTACTAGGTGCAATAAGTAGTATATAAAAGGCCGAAGGTTCAATCAATACGTAAAAGTAGGAAGTATGCCCCGGGTTCGGATTGGGCATAGTAGATGTGCTTTGTATGTGGTAGATGTAGCTCTAATGTAGCTTTATGGTAGTCATCAAACCTACTAGACTGAGGGGTTTTTATGTTGCTTTGCCAATTTATTATCTTCCCGCCTTTTCAACAATAAGCTTTTGAATGAATGGGAAAAGCAGTTCATTTATTTATGTGGGCCAACCCCCATTGAATCTCTTTTTCTCCCTTCTCCCCAGATCGCTACTCAGAGAGAGATATATTGGGTCTACCCATCAGCCTTATCTAATAAATAGAGAAAAAAAGAAATAGCAAAAAGATCTAAAATATGTATGTAGATTGTGCCTTAATTTTACTTTTTGCTTCCTCTAAGAAAGAAGCCATCGCTCGCTGCCAGTTTGGAGTTTTGAGTTACGAACTACTCTAGATCTTCCTATCGCTAGGTCGGTCCGTCGGATTATAGGGCTCTACAAATTAGTATTTTTATGGCCGAGTCAAAAGTAAAATAGAAAAAAAGCCCTGGTTGACTGACTATAGTAGAAAAAGGAAAAGGCAGAGCAGCTTAAACAAGTTTAACCCTTGGCTATTCTTCTCAGTCTTTCTATTTATACATCCGGCAAGCAACGTTGCTCTCCAGGGCTCTACCATTCAAGTTAGTGAAGCTGCCCCGCCCGTGTGTTCTAAAAGAAACAATGAATGCAGAGTATCCTTCATTACACATGGGAAAGAGTGCCAAGACCTACAAATAAAAATGTGATTGGAAGTAAGTGGGTTTCGAAAGATAAATGGAAAGTGAGACTAGTAACGAAAGGCTACATACAATCAACTAGACTTTTTAAGAGAGGCAAACGCTATGGAAAACTGCTATGCTTTCAAGCTTAATCAACTAGATTCCATGTAGACCTACAAGAATAGTTGCTTCAAGTGACGAATTCTTCTACAGTTTATAAACAAAACAACCTGGTCCGAAGCCAGCAAAAGCATGAGAGCTCGCTTGATCACACGCCCCGGTTCTTTCAAAAGATTCATCTATACCAATCCTTCCCCCGGGTCTACTCGATTCAGCGTGGGTGGCTCTTATTTATGCCTGTGTCAAAATAAAGGGTCCCTTCACTTCATTCAGGTCTCTTTGGGCTTTAAGTTGAAAGAGGCTACAGGGGGTGGACGGGGACGAAGGCGAGCGGGCGTGGGTGGCTGAAGGATGGCGGTCCTACTGCCGGATTTCCTCCTCTCATAAGTACGTTTGCTTACCGGCATGGGAATTTGAATAGTACTCCAGCACCGGTCACAAATGAGTCCAAGGTAGTTTGATTTGTTGGATTGACCTTTCCGTTACTATCTTTCTTTCTTGTTTGGTGGATTGTAAGAGTCCGACGTCTCAGCTCTGAGCAAATCGATAAAGACAAGAAAGAACATCAGGGTCTCGTAAAACCTAAGAAAACTAGGCTAGTCTCGCACTCTCTGGAGACGTTAAACTAAGCAACTATGATCTACTGTTTATCATAGTGTTCCCTCAGCAAGAAGATAGAGGAACAAGCTACACAGCATGCATAACAACCAACTTCATAGTAAATATTAAATGAAGCTCAATACTTAAAGACTAGTGCTCCATTCGCGACGACTCTTTTTTGGAGGCTCTGTCAGATCTAGAGATGCGAATCTTTGAAGAAGTATAGTTATGGTTACCCTGTCATATTCATCCTTCAGCTGCACTTCGCTAATCATCACAGCCATACGCCACAACAACAACCCGCTATACAAAATTTTATACCGAATGCATCTTTCTGTTGGGATCTCATCACCTTTTTCCACGAAGCAATGAGATCTCCTTCCTCTCAAGAATGGCAAACAAAGAGGTAGCAAACGAAGCAAAGAAAGAATTCAAATATGGGATTGTCTTGGTACTAGACTTTACTTTATCTTACTCGGATTCAAGGGGCAGGGCATCGGCCGAGCTAATTCGATTGGGTTTCATTTCATAATATATCAGAATAGAAACCGAGGATGGAATGTTTGCATCTCTATCTGTGAAAGACCTCATACTGGCATATGCACCTATTCGTGAACAAACTGACAAGCTGAGCCCACTTTCTCGTATTTATTTCCGGAGTTAGGAAAGGAAGGAATAATACGCAACCCAAAAAGCTAGCTTATTTGCCACTTATTCATTGGAAATTGAGTTATAAGACACTGTGTATGGATCCGTTAGATCAGTTGCTTCTGAGATATCTTCTTTATTGCTTGCTTATACGAGGCAATCAGATGATTTCTTTATTCCCCGCTCGCTCGTGTTACTACTTGCTATTTGGAGTCTTCACAGGGCTAGACGAGCCTAACTAAGGAGGAAGGAACATACTTTGCAAGCAAGCAAACAAAAGCTAGGATTATTTCTGATGGGAGCGGTGATTGATGATTTGTGGAATATCATATATGTGGATGTGGATTGATTTTTCCTCTATGTAAATTGCATGAATGCTTAAAGATGTCTGTTGTAGACAACTAGCCTCAATATTCTAAATCTAGGCAACTAATTTTTGTTCCATAGATTTATGAGTTGATTTCATTATTTGTTATTGGTCTTGCCCGAACTAATCACTTTCAAGGTCAAGTTCGAAGGTATTATATATGCATGCGGATGGAGACACAAATACTTATGTAATTGGAAGCAGAACTTACTTCATTGATAAGGCAAAAGACATAGGCAGGCAAGAGGGAAAGGAAAGAGGAAAGACAATAAAAAGGAGCGAGGTCTGGTAAAAGATAAAGAGATCGCCGTAAAGGATAGGTTAAAGCCCTTCTAGACAAGAGATCAAAAGAAAGAGAGGATTAAGAGATAGTAAGGAGAAAATGAAGTAAAGGAAGACCTTAAATGCTAATAAACTTGTTCGTTCACTACTTCTGTTCTTTCTTTTACAGAAGATATATAGCCAACCACTCCTACCTGCGGAGAATAATAAAGCGAATTCACTTCGTTGTATTTCAATATGCATCAAGAGGAAGAGGTTATTTCTGAGAACACGGCTTGCTTGACTTCGATCACTCGATTATTCTAAGATCGGCTTGCATCCGTCCAAGGTCTTCGAGTGGCTCGACGCTCCTTGCCTTTGGAATTGGCAGTATGGCAACTCAGCCTTTTTCTTAATCTGGGTGGGCTTCCTTCAACTAAACAATTAGTGGAAGTCTAATAACAATTGGTGGAAATCATCTATTTGGAATGTGCCTGAAAGTCTGATTCCTTCTACTACTCCTTATTAATGTGAATTTCTACTAGAATTAAGGTCTTGATTCAGCCTTGCCTTCTTAGTCAGCCAAAGGTAAGCAGTCGAGAGAGATAAGAGATCCGTGTGAATGAAAGGAGGAGTGTGAAGCCATAATGTTACCGAATTGCATGCTTTGGTCCAAGCAACATCTGTGGTGATGCCACCTTTATAAATCTCAAGACCCCGTTAGTTTTTCAGATGAATTTGCCCAATGCCCGGTCTAGCAGCAGTAGAAAAAGATCCAATGAAAAGGAAGGAAACTTTCTTACAAGTATTTAGTGGAGAGAGCCTGGATAAAGTAAGAATATATAAAGAAAGTCAACAAGTGAGTGAAAGCCAACAAGGGAAAAAACTTACTAGCTGTACTACCAACCAAGCCGCCAAATCAATCTTCTATGTTCTATTTTATATGGGTGAGTCGGAAGAATAACCTTTTCTTTATACGGTAGTAGCATGGGTTGAAAAAAGGAGCTAAATTGCATTTCCTTGCTTGACGGAAGAGCACTCAATCATTCATGGTGCGTGCGTGCCGGCCTCCCCTATATATAATGTAACTCTTTTTTAGAAGAAAGATATTTTCATGTAAATGAAACCGGCCTGCCTCCAGCTAAGACATTTATTTTGCCTTGCTTATTCTTCTTTTATAATGGAGCATGTAATGCCCGGCCAAGCTCAAAAAGAAGCAGTGAGCAGTGGTGGGATCAAACTTAATATCAAAGCAGGGCCCTCCATTTACACATTTCCGAAAGGGAGTAATGAAAATACTTACGTAAGCGAGCGGTTGAAATTGACTAGATGAGAAGCTTAGTGAGATACCAACAAACCATAATTTTGAAAAGCATCCACCATCCATATATACGAAAATTAGAGTGTCCCGTCCTGCTTCACTTAAAAGTAAAAAATACATAAAACTCGGTTGTTCTCCGACCGAGCATTTCTAATCTTTCGTCCAATCCTGTTATCATGAAAGCGTTGTCATGCATGCACTCTTGTCTTTATGCCCATGAAACTCAGGAAAGCACTACCTTGATGGGAAGAATAGATCCTTCAAACACTTCCTCTCTCTTTTTTGACTTGACCATAATACCCTGCCTAGCTAGCTGTAGTAAAAGCACTATAGTAATTTAATATTCCACTGGTAATTTTTTCACGCTGCCCGGCCAGGTCGGTCACACACGGGTAACCAAATCCAATGAAAAAGATAAACTAATGAAAATGAAAAACACATTAATGAAGTTCGGAAGGGGTGCTTACTGAAATGAAAGAGTTCAACACTACACTCATTTCGTAGATCTACGACGGGAAAAGTCTTTTTGCTTAGCGAATCTCCTGACTTTTATGCGCCATAGTGCTTTCAACACCTCTTCATCTGTCAAGTTCTGACTAGCCGGAGCTCTTGTTCCTGAACAGGAGACAAAGAAAAAGCAGATAAAGCAGAACTTTTCGTACCTAACGGCGGGGATTTTCCAAGTGGTGGATCCCTCGCGAAAGGATTAGTATTGCTAAGGCTTTTGGGAGTATGGAAAGTTGGTCTGGAGGAGTACTGAAAGTATTGGTCTTGCCGCTAGCTTTGTTGGGACCTCTACTATAGGAGGCACTCTGCTTACTAGCACTCTGCATCTGCTTACTAGGGGGATCTGGCGGGTGTGGCACTAGTAGAACAAGGGAAGAAATGGAGTTGCTGTGGAAGTGCCAATGGATAAAAATAGAAAGGAGAAGCACTTAGATGGAAGGGCGGCTTCATTAAGTAAAGAAGGGGATGGTCAAGAACTTATTGGAATCAGAACTTTTTAAAGCATTCCCATAGTCAGAAGGTCAACCGAAGCCAATCCATCTCTGTTAACGAATGCTTCGTTATCCAATTCCTACTGCTAAGGATAAGGAAGAAGGAAAGAGAAAGAAGTTCGAGTAGAAGAAGTACCTCAAGTGAGAAATCCATACTAGGCCGGTGCCCTATAAACTGACCTCATCTCGGTCTGATCTAGTTCATTCATTCACTCCATCAATCATGGTGGGTATACCCTCGACTCTCTCTTCCTGAACTAAGACAATCAAGCTAAAGAATTGAAGCGGCTGTTACACCAAAACTAGGTAGGCCTACCAAGGGACCCAACAGTACCTAATCTTTTTTAGCTGGACCCAACAGAACCGGGCCGAGTGGAAATGGAGCCTGACCCCACGGATTACTTAAGCTCTGAATCAGATTAGTGCAAAGGCTGAAGCTTAGCTATATGAAATATGTGCTTTTTTTCATTGTTGATGCTGTTCTTTTTTGTTTATGAATCCGGGGTACACAGGGATTTAGGCTTCTCATCAGGAATGTGAGAGGCCTAGGTGATGCCGGGAAATGTTAGGTTTTTCTAGATGTTATCCGTTCCTCACGAAGTTATGTTATTTGTATACAAGAAACGAAATGGAATTAAGTTGATTCTTCTTACATCACTCGTGTTTGCCCCACTTTTTTTTACACTAATGCCCTTTTTCTTTCAGCTATTAATTCCTCCGGTGGGTGCCTTATCGCCTGGAAGCAAATTTGGAGTCTTGAGAATTGTTGGTCCACAGCTCACACTTGCACTGTGAAGCTTCGGCACCGAAACACTGGTTCTTGCTTTTTTATTACTAACGTGTAAGGTAAGGGCCCGCAACTTTTGCGTTAAAGATAACTTTCTTGCAAGAACTACGAAGATTGGGAGACATGATACGACTGCCGTGGATCCTTGATCGTAAAGGAAAGAACTATGCTTACTCTGAAGTAGGTATCCCCCAAGGTAGCCCTGTTTCTCCTACCCTAATGAATGGGTTCTTGCACCTTTTGGATCAATCCTTCTCTTCCCTGGCCGTTCTTAGTCCACCTATTCATTATCTTCGTTACGCCGACGACATGGTGTTCGGAATTCCGGTAGCCCCAGAAGGAATCGACCCGCTCAAACTAAAGGACACGTTGCGAACCCTTGTCTCAAAGGAGGTCCAGTTTTTTTCTTTGGGGTACTCATGGGTCGAGTATCCCCGCCCAAAGCCTTTTCGTTTTCTTTCTGCTAGCCATGAATTTGGATGTTATAAGTCTTTGCTACGTGGGACCCAGCGACTCGTATCTCTTTGTAAGACCCAGCCCTCCTACTTTCTTTTGATGTCGCTACTACTGAAAGATTTCAAAGACATATTATCATATAGGAATAACTTGATTATGCTTGACCTTGATCACTAGCGCCACTCCACTTATGCAATAAAAGAAATGCCTGAAAAATAGAAGTATTTTACATCCCACACCTGACCTGATGCTTTACTCGAAGTTGGCATCAAGAGCGATAAATTGACCACCCACTTTGGACGGTAGGTGCTCTAGATCTTGCTCCTGCTTCAAAACTGGAATGAAGAAAGATGGAAAAGTAATCCTAGACTCCCGAGACGATAGGAGCAAAACTTAGGCAATCAATTCAGTTATTCTATTTATGAAATAGATCCACCTTCCTCTTTCACTTGTTTTGGATGTGAGCTATGCGCTCTTCTTTTACGCCTCATGGTTTCTCTTTCTTTTTGCAAAACATTAAGTGTGAAGAATGAAATGAAGCTATTACGAAAGAAAGGAAAAGCATATATGAAAATATGAGCTGACTTCCATGACTGACATAAAGAGACTGTTCTCTTTGGTTGGCACGTTCCGTCGTAAGAGAAGAAGTGGAGTTTAGCCTTTCTTTCTCATATAGTATTGAATTTCTCATATAGTATTGTTGACTTTCTCCTCATATAGTATTGACTTTCTCCTCATAGAGTAGTTGAGTTAGCCAAGTGTCATTCTTTTCTTTCACTTTTTGTGAGGGTAGTAGGGAGAGTTCGCAGAAACTTATTGCCCAGTTGCTTACTTAGTTAGGTGCTTCCTCGGTATTGAGTTCAGCTGTAGGCGCAGTTTGTCCAGCAGTATATTACCTTGCTACGGCGGGAATTCCTATGGAGAAAGAGATCACTCTTCTACTTGCATTTGATCAGGAATAATGCTCTTCTTTGTCGTCGATCGTTGCATTTGATCAGAAATAATAAACCACTTCTTTTGAAAAGTCTTCTGGACCTGCTTTCTCGCTCGTAACATATAGATAGGCTGGCCCGGTAAACACTTTCATCTGAAGCACGGGCTGGTTGAACTATCTCGCTTGGAACAGCCAGTAAGTAGAACCTAGCTCGGTCTGGAACTGTATAGCAGGCTAGTATTATAGCAAAAGGATGAGATTGGCGAGAGTAAGACCTTCTTGATGATGATGAAATTCATACCTGCCTTTAGTAGTCCAAAGTCCAGACTTGACCTATAAGCTAAGCAAATTCGTTTCTTGTAATTTCGTATTATTTAATAAAAAAAGAAATATGTTGCTGGGCGATGGATGTGTAGTTGTTGGCTGACTTAGACCATAAAGCCTTGCCCGCTTGTGCTAGGGAACTTTGCCTTGGTGACCTAAACTTGTATCATAAAAAACCACCCAACAGGACATTTTACTCTTATTAGAGTTCTTCAGGCCTAGTCTTTAGTGGTGCTGGGTCGCCCCTTCCTTCGTTAATATAGGAAAGACCAGTTTAGCCGTTGTGACTTCAGAGCCAGCTGGATAGGCTTGATTGGCTTCATCTGTATTTGCATCAAAGGATGAGTCAGTCATCCTTATCTTCCGCTTGGCCGAGATTGTACAGAAAGGATAGGACTTTGATCGATACAAATCATTACTCCCTCGCTTAAAAGAAGAAGTCTAATGGACTGGCATTTGGCTTCATAGTTTTCTGAGACTGGGCTTTTTCCCCACAGAAAAGAAACAGATTATGCTTCTGATCCTTTACCTTGAAACGGATGCTTACTCAAAACCTCCTTGGATACTTACTTGCAATCAATTCATAGTCTTCCCAAGTAGCTTCTTGGTTGGACCAATGAATGAGCACTTGTGGTACCGCAGCATTTCGCCTTTCACCATGCGACGAGATATGATAGCAATTGGCTCAATCCGAGGTTTCCCTTCCGGGCCCACCAACGGCAGTTGAGGAGACACTGCTTGCTCTCTTCCTAACCTCGCTTTGAGTTGAGATGAAATTGGAAAGGAGGATGGGAGCAATGAGCGACCCTTACTTTATTAGGTTTATGAAAACTCGCTATTCACTCAGTCAGTTTTTGGTCAATAATAGGATGATGTAGGAGAGATGGCCGAGTGAGAGGAAGAAGTCGGATGGTGAGATGCTCCCATCTCCCTTTACGTTTCCTATATACTTAATGTGATTCAGGAGTAGTGACACAGAGTAAGAAAGTGCCGCTATTTAGTAGAAAAGATACACGTAGGAAATAGGAAATACTAATTCCGAGTAAACACCAATTCAATCTATAACAAAAGCTATTTTATGTGGAGAATATCCTTCAAACTTCAAGTAAATGAATGAATTCTAGTATTATTTAAAGAAACTAGCTAGAATTACGTCAATCAAGTAATAAGCTATTATCTCTAGGCATTTCAACAATAACCGAGAGAAGTATGGGCTATTCTAGAATCAGCTGCTTAAGCTTAATAAAAGAAAGCTTTACTAAGCTGACAGAGGAATAATTTTTGAAAATTCCTTGGTTTGGAAAGATATGACTTAGAATTGTTATGCCTTCGTGCTATATCTATACTATTCCCAGATATGAGTGATTCTTCGCTTGTTCGGACAGCAGTCTTCTTACAGAAGTCTTCTTAAGAAGAATCTCGTTTTCTCATGAGCGAAGTAGTTCTTCCACGTAGGGATGCTCTTCGTTTCGATAAGGAACTACCTAGTGAAGAGCTTTTGGTAGAGAATGAAATTGCTAACACACTGGATAATCAGGATTGGGTGAATGTTGAGGATGAGATTCCACACGTGTTGCTTAGTGGTAAGAGAGGGATTAACTAAGCTTCTTATTTAGTGGAGTTTATGGTTATGATAGGTGTTATTGGTAGATCAGAAAAACTGTAAATAAAGCTGGTAAGGTGTTTGTGCTCAAGGGTCAATCTTTCTTGAGGGAAAATTTGATATTGACTCCATGACACACGCGAGTCAATTACCTATGGTATGTGTTCCTGTGGGTTGGGGTAGACAAGAAGGTGAAGCTGTTGTAGGTCAAAAGCGGGGTGTACCTTGATTTAGGTTAATTAGTGGGTGGATATATGAATCCAGGGTCATGTAATATTTCCTTTGAGATTCTTAACAACTAAGGATTCGTAGCAAGCACTACTACGCTGTGTTTACAAGTAGAAATTCCTCCGAGAGGTTGTGTAATTCCCTGACAACTGAAAAAGAGTATAGGATTGATGATCAACAAAGATGTGTTAGGTTTTCTAGAATAAAATAGAACTGGTTTAGTGGATGCTGGCCTTACTAATGCCCCAGCCACCAATCAGTCACACAACACAGATATTAACCAATTTCAATTCTATATATTCGGAATATAAGCAGTGTTTTCATTGACGAGAATATGCACTTGAGAAATGAGATTCGCTATACAAAATAAGAAATCTACTCCTATGAATTCACATCTCTTTTCCATAAACTCCTATGAGAGGACCACTGACGACAAGACAACAGAAAAGTAGCTTACCCAAAGCTAATCCTCAGTTTCAACCAGTACAAAAGCAAAGCTTGCCCCAGCCTCATTAGACTGAAAAGAAGCCTATGAAAACTTCTATTCGGTAGAAAAAGAAGCCTATCACAATCCCATATATAGTACTCGTATAGTTAGAGGTAGGCCATGGATTTGCTTATCTTGTCTTCTTTTACGGAAGCTACCTGAGGTTAGGATAAGTCTACGGCGCATTTTATGTTTCAAAAAGGATAAGTGGGGCTTAGTACACTATCATATGAGGAGTTAGTTTGCTTTGATTGAGAATATCTATGAGTAGTTGGAATGGGAGACTAGGTCATTTCTGCTTATAGGCAAAGTCAACCAATAGGTAGGACTTTTATTAGTAAGGTAGCGCATTGGCACTAAGGAAAGCAGCTAACTTGGGTCTTTTATGGCAAAGGAGTACTATACTCCATTCTTTCTTTTCTTGAAGTGCCGGTAGTAGTTTCAGGTGCCGGATGAAGTTCAGAATAGATTGACTCTTGGAATAGGAGTTGTCATCAAGCCAGCCTCATTTCATTGCTTTGATTCTTATAGGTCAAGTAGTGCTTGGGATACGCAATAAGGGAGAGTAGTTAAGCTTACTTCACGAAACTAGTCAAAAGAGAGTTTATGCCTGAGGAAATGGATGCTCTTTTCACTACTATGCTTTTGAAATGAATCTCTTCTCTTGTTAGAGGTCAATATGTTTATTAGGAAGTTCAGAAATAAGCGGAAATAAAACCTATAGGCTAGGTAAGGTATTGACAGTAAGGGATGCAGGTAAGAGGAGTTGTTCTTGGAATAGTAAGTATAATATGTATTCCTTTCTTTTGACTCGACATCATAAACTCGAATACAGTTGCCTATTCAGTGTCAGTGTTTCATTGCCATGGTGGAAAAGCGTTGCATGCATTGGTTCACTCTAGCATTCCCATACCTCGTTCGCTTTTATACATACTAGATTCTTTTTCAAAATATAGAATTCTTAGTTCGTTACCAACTATGTTCAAAGTCAGTATAGTACGGGAGTAACACACAGAAAGTATCTAGAGCCAATCCTTTCCTATAGTCAAGTAGAGCGAGCCTTCCTATCAATCCTTTCCTATAGTCAAGTAAGCATCCGCTACTCCTATGTATGTTTACGAACTTGCTATTCCTTACCAAAACCTCCTAGTAAGTAATGCTACACTTTGTCATGTCCTAGCTTATAAAGAAAGAGTATGTTAACACCCGCCCAAGAACAATATGAAAAAAAGGCATATTGATGAAAGGGAGGTATAATGAAAGGTAAGCTCTAACAAGCATTGCGTAGTTTTGAGTCTATAGTTTCTATAACAGGAGAAGATCATTAAAACATGCTTGCTTACTTAAGGTAAACTACCACATACATCTAGTTTGACTTATTAATCTACTGGTGAATGACTAGGTGCTTACCCTATCAGTTACTTATGTCGCTAAATAAGTACTGAAAGTAGCAGAGCTTCGATTCGTCCAGTAAATCACCTTTTATTCGCCCTCTTGCCTACTTGTTTGACCAGGCTTATACTTCAAACAGAACAGACTCGCCTTGCTTACTTAAAAGCCTGAATTCACGAAGCAGACTTTCATAAATAGCAGGGTGGTTAATGAATGAGGTAGGTGAAAAAAGACAGTTGACACATTGACTAACCGCGGTTGGTTCTCTATAAATAAAGGAGATAGCCCGCCCGCCTTTGCCTTTCTTGTCATTCATTACTTGAATTGAATTCTTTTATTACTTTCAGTCATTAATTAGAACATTGTTGAGAATGGCGTCTCCGGTTACCGGCTGTCGCGGACCAACCTAGGTATATCGACTATAGCAGGTTCTTTGGTCAACTCAAGGCGAAGCTCTATTGGGCAGAGGGCAATCTCATGCCAAAATGATCCTCAAAGCGCGGAATCAACTTCGAAAACAAAGACACTGTATATGAGGAAATGAAGTACTCTCGAGTGGCTTATCTTTTTACCTTTGAAAGCTCACTACCGAGTTCTAGCTCGATACGAAGAATAGTAAGGATGATTGACCTAATATGCACTTTACTACAGGGATAACTTGATTGCTACGCTACGCACCTCTATCAATTCGTAAGAAAGCAGCAAATCGAAAGATAAATCATATATAAACAAGGGAAGAGTACCTTTTCAATATTTGCTGCCAACGGATAAACCCGGAAAGAGCTTTCCTCGAGGAAGGATATGCCCAAAACCCCTTTCGGGGAACTGCAATAACTTGTGCCTTGCCATCGTCTTCTTTATTCTTTCAATATCAAAAGATATACTATAAGTAAGTAGAAATCAAAGCTTTAACGATTTGCATTTTCTCCCTTTCCCGCGGCGAGTCTTCTACAATGGATAATAGCTTGGAGTCATTTTTTTTCTTAAAATAGTTGGCCGAGAAGGAAAAAAGCTGCGAATTCGAGCGAGTCTAGAGCAGCTTACTCGAGAACAACCCCATAAAAGAGCCTACTTGCTTCGGATCTCTCTGCTCGTGGGAATGGTCAGACCGTTGTCAATGGAATTGAAATTTGATGCTTCCTGCAAGGGCCCTTAGCCAATTAAGCCATTATTACAAAGATCGGATCTTACTTATTTCGCTTACTCCGCGTCCTTAATATTCCGTACTGTATCACGTTCTGCGCATTCTCGAACAATGGAAAGCTCGTATTATGGTTCTTTCTTCGGATTTCCTAAACCTCAAGTGGCACGAACTTGCTTTGGTCTTATATTCCTTCGATGCATGAATCCGATTCGGGGGTATCATATCTTCTTTGCTGTCTTATGCGGCTGGTTGGCATATTCTTATAGGAATGAGCCATATAGGAAATACCCGACAAGCTCTGAATCTAGGATTCTGGAATCACACCAGGCAATCGTAGACAGACAAAAGAGATTTAATACCTGTAGGGATTGAATTGAGAGAGGCATACTTATGTAAAGAGAAGAAGGGCCTCATCGATCAATCTCTTTAATCTACAATAGATAGAACCGAAGCATAAGAAGCCTGGGGCCTTTGGTAGAAGAGAGGTCAAAAAAAGTGGTTCAGGGTAAAAAACCAGAAGAAGGGAGAACGGACTTTTGGACGTGTCTGTCCCACAGTCTGGTGAGATGTACGACCTCCTACTGAACCTAGCCCAAAAGAGTGTAAGCGAGAGATTTTCCATCTATCTAGCTCCCTTCCTTTAACAATTGCTCCTATCCCGGCTTTCTATACAAACGTCAGCCCATGCCCTAGTCCTAAACAACCGATACTATGAACTTGTCCGGGCATGCATATACCTCAAAGAAACCTATTTTTACTCAGGGAAGAACCTGCTGATTCTGCTTTCTACTTCAACCGATGGGTCGGCCTGGAGCGCATAGAAAAGAAAAATGCGCGTCTTCAGAATAAGTTCTTTTAGTATATTGGCCAAGGTCACCTCTTGACCATTGTAAAGCACCCCATTCGGTTTTTCCAGCGTGCCGAGTTTCCCGTCGTTCTTCAAAGATAAGATCAAGCCCAGAAGACGAAGCCTCATCGGTAGTTGTTCTTTTTGGGTTTGACCACGGTGATGTCAGTATAAGTTCAGTTCAGTTTCAGCTCGCCAAATACTTTAGTTTATAAAGGGCTTCTTTTAGAAAAAGTTTGATTCGCGTGGATTCATCTCCCATCGGTATTCCGAAGACCATATCGTCTGCGTACCGAGCGTCACAACCTAGTTCCTTCTTCCTTTACTTACCATCTCCTTCTCTAATTCGAGATTGGTGCAAATAGCAGTTCATAAGTACTGGAGAAATTGGACTGCCTTGCGGTATTCCTCGATCAATAAAAGTATAGTGATTCCCTTTCTTGTCCACAATAGGAGTCTTGAGGAAACCTTCTATCAAATGAACAATGGCATAGATCTATGAAAAAAGGAATAAATCTTACAGTCGACTGAATGAGATGACCGTCAGTATAGTGCTAGTGGAAAGCTAGTCCGTCTTTCATTGCTCATATTGTTTTTTCGATATTTATTTCTGGTTTGGAGAATTCGATTGGACTTTTCAGCAACCTTCGATCTAGCTCTTTCCTTTTTCAAAATGCCAGTTACTAGGACTGCTCGACGCCTTCCATAAACCCTTCCCGCCGAATCCATAGGCCCACGTCTTATTCTACTATGCCAATGGTTACGCCCGGCTGTGACCCACAACGGAACCAAGGCGCAAGGGCTTTCGCACTAGTAAACTAGGGATCCAGAAGCTAGTAAAGTAATATATAAAGCGAAAGCATAAGCATTTCGGGTCAAGTAGTTTCAATGTCTTTTCGACTACCTATCTGCTACTCTCATTGATTCTCTAATAACATAAGGTGATCAGACAGGCAAGTCTAGCTCACGAGCAGCTGTGGAATTCCCCTGGGATCATATTGTTATGCCGGAGGCTGGGGACATTGGCTCAGGCTGGAGCAGTGTAGATAGTAGGGAGTCTGGTGAGTGAGGGGGAGTAACTGATGCATACTGTCAGGTATTTTGGTTTATTTGCTGGTGGCATTAACTGGAAAAGCTTGCACGAGCATACAAATCTCTCTTGGTGTAACTGCACCCTTACTCTTCCTACTGACCTCCTTGTCTGATCCTGAATTCCCTTTCAAACTACTTTCTTGCCTTCTTTGACCAATGTTATGAATGGTGCACTGATATCGAAAAGAATTGGCCCTTCCTTCTTATAGCAACAAAATCCAATCCCCCCCTCATACGAACCTACCTCCATTACTTTCATGTAAAACTTAACTGAAACTCCTTCCCTTGCATTACCCAGAGCATGCCATTACATCTCACAATACATCTTTGCGCCATTTGCTACTGTGATTTCCATAGGTTTAGTAGGAGTTGAGTCGTAACCTGCCTGCTTCACCATCTTTGGGTCTACAAAACTGTGCGTGCTACCACTATCAACCAAAGCAATCACTGGCACTGCGTTTACCTCACCGGCAATTCGATTTAGGTCTAAGCTTTTATTTTCATCAATTGCGTGTAGATTTGTTCCTCCTCTTGCTCTTTTTTTATTGTAGGTTCAGCCAACATGACTTCAATGGGTCTCCGAATTAATCTATGTAGGAGAGATCCAGTTGGAATATTTATCTCAATGCCAAAAAGACGGAACTGGAGGGATCCAACATAATAATAAAGGACAATCATTCGTGTCATACTTCTAATTAAATAAGATGATCCTCATCGAAAAGTATGTTTCAAACTGGAAGTGGGAAAAATAAAGACTCTCGTATAGACTAATCATTATTAATTCATGAAGCGTTTCTTACATCTATACTAGTTAGAAAGCAAGCATCGGGTTGGCTTTTCTTTCGTCCCTGAAATGAGAGATTAAAAGTTCTCTATTTAGCAAAGGGTATCATAAAAGTTTGTATATACAAACTTTCTGTAGATCATCTCAAAGGATAGGCAGGCCCGGCAAGAAAGAAATAGATTAATCCTTTGATTTATTAGGAGAAAGGTCCTCTCGATAGATGAATACGGGGCATACTTCCCAACCATGGACCCCTTAGCTCCTTTCAAGCCATGGGTAATGAATGAAATATTTAAAAAGAAACTTGACTCGAAGTTAGTACACCCAAGGTATGTATGATGTTTCTTCAGACAGAGAAAAAGGAGTTTTTTTCGTTAGCACAGGGACATACAGGTAATTTTACCCTCTTCATGGTTTATCAGAGCTCGTGCTTGATTTCTATTTCCGATCATTCACTATAGAAAAAAAAATACAGAGTAGATGAACGTAGAAAAATGCTAAACTTTTTATGTTCTTAGGTACTAAGGTATGTACTAAGAACTGGTGGCCCTCCTGGAAAAAGGAGATCCACTTACTTTCTCTTTTTCATCTGATGACCTTGACAGGTACGCAAATGATTTCATGTTGAAATGAAAGAACGATTGCATGTGAATGGAATTGCAGGAGATACACTGCGTCAATTAAAATTTTTACTCCATTCAATCCAGGCTGCATTTTCTGCTGAACGGCTTGGGATGGGTGCCCTCAGAATCGCACTTGATTGAAAGCATCAACAACTCGTAGAGAAACAATTATGAGCTATTCGCACCAACAATTACCGTACCGGCAGGTGAAGTTCAGGAACTTTTTTAGCGTAAAGTACGGTAGATAGCTATCTGTATGCTTAACACAAATCGAACTATTAAAAATAAAAACGCCGGGTAAGGTTGGTAAAGTCTATCAGCCTTGCTCCAATGATTCGGTGCTTCGAAGCCATTCAATCCTTTTCTCATGTCTGATGAAGAACGTGCAGCTGTGGTGCGCATTCTTTCTTCTAAGCTGCCTAACAAAGGTTGTATGACATACTTACTCACGACATCCCTGATTTTGTCTATATATATGTCAATTTGATTTAAAATAAGGTTGCTTGTACTTATCATTATCATTCATGCACTACTGCAGAGGTCATAATTAAATCAGACCATTGCAAGCCAGCTGTAGACGACCAAAAATTCCTGGAAAAAGGTCAATTTCTAGAGTTTCTTACCATGTATGATTCTAATGCACACATTCAAAGTACTAATGCAAAATTGTTTAACGTCATAACAGATGTAGTCACGGAAGGTCAAAGAGTTGAAAGCACAGGGACAAATATTATAGATTCTATAGTAAAAGCTTTTGCTCACGGTATGAGATTTGTTAAGAGTTTTTTTTACTTGCAAAAATACAATAATCATACTATATCTTCAATTAATACTTTGAAACTTCATGCAATTAATCAGTTACTCCAAATGTGGAAGGAAGTATTCCCACACTCGCCTCAGGCATGGCACCCACAAAGGAAGGTAATTCACCATTCAAAAGAATTCCTAAGTATACTTTTACCTAAGTAGACAATCCTTATCAAATACTCAAATATATTCATTGATCTTTTCAGCATAACTTGCTCCTGGTAATTCACAATCAGCTATTTTGCTCCTTGAAGGAAAGGATGGTGCAAACAGCAGGAGACTTTGCAAAAAGTCAATAAAAAAATGAAATTGTTGTTGGCTAAAAAAAGAATTGACATGTGCTGATGGCTAAATCTAGACTGACTTTGTTAATTACATTAACTATGACTACTTGAACTAATGCTCTGTCTTAATTTGATGTTTCAATTTGGAAATTGAACATGTAAGTTCTGTAGATGATAGGCTTCATGGTGGCAGTCTTCATAAGAAGCAGACGGAATTCTGCATCTCAGGTCATCCACCATCAGGTCTAAAATAATAAATCATTCGGCGGTCTTTCCAGTTATCTGGTCTTTCAAATTTCTTAAATTGCTAATGAAAATTCAAACATAAAAAATGAAAAAACATTACATCTATGTACTCAAATCATACAACCCATCATCTATCTTAACTGCCATGGTACAGTATCTCTTTGCACGACTCCCTTCAAAAGTATTTTTTTCATTAGCGCCACCAAATAATTCCAACACAAATATGTGTATAGCTAGCAAGTTAATTAATAATTGCTTTTGTTATAGTAAAATGATGGATGCTTCTTGTTGAGTAATCTACTTTTTCAACCTTTACCTAACTGATAGTAGTGAAAATCAGTCTTTTCCGAAGTTCGAGACGTATAATAGGTTAATCCTCTCTGCCCGGCATGTAGTCTCTTTTTCCCATCGTGCCGCCTTTGAAGTGAGTTTGAGCTAGAGCGAGGAAGAAATGGCCGAAAGGACATAAAAAAAAGACTACTAGAAAAATAGTCACTCTCCTATTTAATTAAGCTGTAAGTATGCCCATCAGTAGCCTATAAGTGGTCTGACCGAAGGGAAGAAGTTTATCGTATGCTATGAAACCTCTGCCTTAGAAATATGACCGAAGCATGTAGTGTCGGCCCCTATGCCTAGGTATTAACTTCATTCTTTACATCTCTCCTTTTTAAACCCTCTTATACTCCTCACCACCACTCTATGCTCATGGATTCCGAAGGGTCCCACTTTTTATACTGGGCTACCATAAAAAGCCATCTCATCTTTTGAGTGAAGTAAGGTCTTTCTGAAGGAACTAAAAAAACCTATGCATCGGGTCTTGGAACTACCGAAAATCATAAACTTAGACTTCCTTAATTCCATGCACTAGCCAAATCCATACTAGGCCTTTTCCAGTTAGCGAATGCTCATTCCCACTCACCAAGCAGTCAAGACAGGGTACGATTTTGCTTCTGCCTGCCTATTAGTAGAAAGCATCCCCAAGAAAGACCAAAATAGAATTATTACTTTGTTTACAGCCAAGCAAGAAAACTACATATCTGCTCAATCCCGGGCTAGAAAGCAATCCCTAGTGGAACAAATAGTTGTATGTTTGTTAGATGCGGCGGCACCCTCCAGCGCTAGTCTTGTTACAGCCAAGCCAGCTACTTCTTTTTCAAAGCTCTCCTCTTCGTACAACTTGATGTAAAGAATGCCTTTCTTCGCTGCGCGCCTGATTCAAAGAACTAAGAAGAACTCTCAGGAGTTCGATTTCAGATCATGATATCATGAACATTCCGTTGAAACTGCTAAATCTATAAACAGTGGAGCAGGGGAAGCACACAAGCAGGAAAGAGAAGAATCTCAAGGTGTCAATCGCACGCGCCTTTTTCTATCGCTGCGCTCCTTACTTAACTAAGTGGAGAATTCCTTCGTGCTAACAAAACCGTTCTACTTAGATTACTTACTGCTCTGTCAGAAGTTCGATTTCATCTAAATCTCAATCTCAGCTCAGTCTCAATCCGAGAATCCAGAAGAGTCCCTCTTTTATGTGTGAATCTCCTTCGAGCCTGTATAGCTCAAGTTAGAGTAATAGTGTTTTGTGATCCTTATACCCAACTGAGATATTTCTAGGAGCCTGTGTTCAGCTTGGTATAAGTACCATAGTGAGATGTCCGCTCTAGAGTTTGTTATCAAAGTGCCTATTAGGAAGGAAGCTCGCTAAGTCAAGTGGAGTTGGAAAGTTGCTAGCATTCCGCCCAAATTACCTAAAAGTCTAAGCAATATCAAGTGATTTATGTATTTCCTCGCTAGACCTCTCTGTGAGTTCGATAGGGAGCTCAATTCTCTATGTGTAGGTCTGGAATTTAGGGTACGCTAAGGGGAATCCTTTCCAGAGTGTACCTTTCAACCCGAGTACTTCACCATTCTCATCGCCTTTACCGTCAAGGTAGGCCTAGTTGAATTTCTCATCCTGAGGCGTCATCGGAAAGCGTAGATAATTCTCCCTGTATGTTCAAGGAATTACCCTCTCCCGTAGCTTAGTCACCTTTGTCTAAGTGAGGCAGTACTCACCCTGTTAAGTTGCATTCCATTCGACTACCGCGTATATTTCTCAGTTGTAAAGTTAGCCCTACTTCTTTCTATGAATTCACCTAGGTGTGTCAGCTAAGTGAGCAGCAATAGCGGGGCTTGGTGCTTATACTGCCATGTCTGCTTTAATACGTAGTTCGAGTCACGGAGAGAATAAAGCATTTGTGAAGCGTGAAAGATAAGCCCGGAAGGACGAGTTGGTGATTTTTAGTGAAGAGGGGCGCAGCGAATAAGCCGAAATCCATATATTTGTTTGCCTTATATACCGTCTATCGTGTATCCGCTCGCCGCTTCCCTGCTCGCTTCGCCCCTGCCAAAATCTAGCTAATAGCAGCACTGCCTAGTGTTCTGACTTAGGAAAGAGATTGGTTGAAGTATAAGTGGATAGCTCCAATAGGTAAACAAAGTAAGCTACTAATCGAAATAGGTAGAAGGAAGGAATAGGCTTTCTTCTTGGTCTAGGTCAAGTATGCAAGTGAGTAGGAAAGTACCGGATAGCGGATAAGAGAGTAGGTCAAGCATGGGCAAAACACGCATTCACAGATAGAAAGAGATAGAGGGAGAAGGCAATGAATGGCCAGGGAAGATAGGACAAGGTTTTTCTTCTACGAGAGGGCCGCCGATGACATGGTATTTGGAATTCCAAAGGGTGATGGGTCGTGGGTACGACTCTTCAGAAGGCGCTTTTGCCAACCCAGTCGAGCACCTCCAAATGAAAGCATTTTAGCATTTATTCAAGGGAGAGGCTGACTTAACAGCTTAACAAGTAGGGGTTATGACTCGCCTTTAACTGGCTGCAAGGAAAGAACATCTGCATATTCGGCATTGCTCACTTGCTTATACCCTAGAACCTTTACCTAGTGCTTTATTTTATTACCCCGCCGCTGGCTTACTGGATGGACTACCACTCCCAAGAGAATGAATTGAGGGGCGAAGCGACAAAGCGATGAAAGTCTCATTGTTTAACAAAGAAAGTGGTCAGGCCCATTTGATGAGAGTATAGCGGTAGTACAGGTCATGGTCAGTACTTAACAGCAATTATTGGACTAGTACAACTATCCATGCATGTCTTTTTTTTTATTGAATAGTACAATTCTATTATCCATGCACGTATTAGTAATAAACGGGTCATGCAAAAACCATAAGTTTAACAATAAAAAGTAATCCAGTCATGGTTCAGCTATGCACGTAAGGTGCTCGAGGAATTGCCTCTTTTCAATCTCACCCTTCAGCACTTGTAACATCTTGTACCAATGATAAACTAAAAGAACTTATTGCTTAAGCAAAATGGAACCTTTTTGGCCCTTGACAGAGACAGAGTAAGGCGGGACGAGGCATTAGGGGCCTATCGAACAACCTATCGGCGGACTGCAACTCAATCTACCCCGTACTCATTGGTATGAGGGGTGGAAGCAGTGTTGCCGTTGGAAATCGAAATTCCTTCGTTGCGATTAGCTGTAAGGGAAGAACTCACTCAGGATGAACATAAAAGACTTCGCTTAGAAGAACTAGATGTTTTGGATGAAGTGGTGCCCGAAGCGACATGGGGGAACACTTCGAATGCAAGCACGAGCTTCTTTGCATTGGAGGAAGGAGGCTTGGATTGGAGCAAAATTCCGAAAGTGCCCACAAAAATCTACATGATGATAGCTGCCACCAAAGCACCAGAAGTCAATGGACCGGAAGATATAATAATTTGGGGATACACAGCGAATGGCAAGTTCGAATTAGTAAAAAATTATGAATTGACTTTTCCAATTATTGGATTAACTCATCTCCAGTAAGTTCAAGTGGAAAACAAGGGGTAATTTTTGAGTTGTGCAAATTTGCTAGTATACTATAGCAAGATCGCAATTCTTAGATTCTATCACTTCGTGCCTGATTTTCAGGATTTTTGATCCTATAAAGTTTCAATGCAACACCCGCACAGCTGCACTGGAGTCCCCCTCCCTCCAATCACTTTTTCTTTTTTCATTACTAGTTTCAATGGCAAGGGGTCGGGTGGGGGTGTGAAGAGGGGTCCGGAGTTCCGGCAGAAGGGAACAGAGTTGTGCAAGGATACCACAACCAAAAGCTACAAATTGGTTATGAGTGACTGAGACGGCGTAAGGCCCATAAGACGAGAGAGAAAGTTAGGCCCAGGAATAGAAGAGGGCGAGGTAGGCTGCTATAATATGTTTTTAGGCAAAAGATTCTGTAGCCTATTATGGTTGAAGTTCCAATTTAGCGGAGGACCAGTAGGACGAAGACTGCACTTAGGTCTAGATCTGTCCTAAACCCACACACATAGATGTTCACGATAGAAAAAAGCAAACTACGAAAGGAGCGAAGGCAAACTGGTCCAAAAAGCGATTCCGGTCAAGTGGGTGCCGATAAAGTCCCATTGGATGGGAAGTCAGCATCGAATAAGGCTTCCTTCTTATTTGAAAGCCACACTCCTATCTATAATACTATAATATAAGTAAGAGAGTGCTTTCCTACTAATTTCCCCGGGTAAGGAAATGGGTCGAATTCCAGAGCTTAGAAAAGAGGGCTGTGCCACTCTCATTTTTAGCCTGGGTCGGTAAGCTTTCTCGCCAAGCCAATTCTTCCCGCATTATATATAGAAAAAGGCTGGACCTTGAAAAGAAGGCAAAGCCTTAAAGCCCGCTCGCTGATAAAGGTTTAATCAGTTGCTTTTTTCTTAATAGACTTAATCCCATAGGGATAGACCTCTCGAGAGAAGGGACACTACTACAATGACCAGAAGTCTCGGGGAGGTTAGGGCTTGAGTCAGAGGGGTTTGATAGCACGAACACTACGCTGAAGTTAAGTATTCAGATGTCACTAGGCCTATTCAACGCTCCATTCAGCATAGATTGATAGCTTCTTTCTCGGCAAAAAGCTTGAAGAGGGCTGGAGAAAGGAAAATCTCTGGGTGGGCGCCCTCGCTAAAGTCGAATAAAAGTCCACTATTTTAGATAGCAAATCTTTCGTATATAGATAAGTCTAAATCCCTTCCTTTGATTCTCTCTCTTCCAGGCCTAGGTACCGGGAGGCCAAGAGGAAGACGACTATCAAGAGAAGAGGAAAAAGGCTATTCCATTGGAAAAAAACAGGCAGAATAAATATTAATGATGAACCACATAGTCGCCCATATAACCAAGAATTACGATAAGAAAGAAGAGTTTATTAGGTTTTGGTCAGAAGTAGACAAATGTCTAATGGAAAATATATTATATAAACATAAGGGAGCGGTAGAAAGAAGACGTTTTTTATAGCTCAAAATACAAAATAGATTACCGCGGATTTGTTATTTATACTATGTAATGAGGAACTCATGTTCAATTTTGACACTTTAAGAATGAGATGTGGTGTTGTGTAATTTTGCTGTAGTTCACTCAGTTAGTATGTTTCAGTTGTGTAATAAGAGGTATAAGTGTAAGAATCAGATGCGGTGGTCTTATTTTGATTAAGATTCCGATGTTGATGATGTTTCATTTTTTGCAAAATGGAAGGAAGTCTTGTTGAGGTAGTCTGCGCTTGACTCGTAAGACTTAAAAAGGTATATTTATGCCTCTGCTATATGGAAAATCCCTGTAAATTGAAACTTTTATTTTATTTATTATGTAATAATCAATCAGCGAGGTTTTGTGATCGTTTGACTTGTATTGATACACAAAAAGAAAAACTCCAACTACCACAATGGCGTAAATGAAATTTAGGTATATCTTTTCTCCACACATTATCTAATCTGTTAGCTTTTGTGATTGTTTGACTTTATGCACAAGCAAATTCCAAACTTTGAACCAAATCATTACTTAAAGAAATGAGCTCCTAAATCAGAGAGAGAAGAAGATGACAGCTGTGATGAAGAAGAGGAAGAGTTGATAGAGGTGGTAGAACAATTAAAGGAGAATGAAGAAATAGAGGAGGCAACCATTTCTTGAAATGCACTTGAAAGCAGTCCATTCACCGACACTTTCAAAAAGAAAAAGAAAGGCGCGCAGCGAAGGCGCGTAGCGATAAATAGACAGGTAAAGATGGTTGTTAGATTGCTCACAAACAACAAAGTCAAGAGATTTCATCAATGGCTATGATACAGAGACAAGTCAATTTAAAACTTTGCAATGGTTCCTGGAACTAAATTCAAGTTTTTTCTAATTACCCAATACCTGGGATTAGAATAAAGTTCATCCTCAATTCAGCAATCATTTTGAAATCGGTCCAAACGTTGGCCGGCATCTCTTTCATCTTTTAGCTTTAATTCCTCTCTCGCTCTGGGTGACGTTTGAGGATGTAGTCAAAGTGCATTTCTGGGCTTAGGAGAATCCTATTTTGCCCTAGAAAGAGTGCATCTTGTTCGCTTTCCGTTTCACTGTAGATGGTTTCCACGCTCAGTAACATCTTACCTATTTCACTAAAGCACCCGTTGGTGGAACTCTGTATGCCGGTATTTATTCCTATAAAAAGGCAAACTGTGTCTCCGGGTAGGGTTCTTCCTTTCTTTTCCAAATCCACCGCTGCGCGCAGCGGTTCAGCATCCACCAAGAAATCCTTAGACTCTTTGAGTAATTGTAGCAACCACTCATTAACCATGAAGGGTACACGCTGCATTCCACTAATAACTCCAAAAAATTCCTTATATAACTCAATGCTATTAAAGTATGCTACGAAATTATCGTAGTCTTTCGATGTTAACAATCGATAATTCAGAGATAACTCAGTATTAGGAGGAAATAAGTAGCCACCAACTAAATCAGTCACAAAAGGAGGCACACCAACATCCAGAGTTTAAGCTCTCCTGTGCCTAGAAACTTTCCAATCAACAGGAGGGCATACCATTGGAAAAGCACTAGCAGTGGGCAATATCCTAAGGTCAAATAGTGGCTCAACGTATGAGGTGGACTTCAGTATGTATTTACCTCCTTTCCCCTTACGAGGAGCACCCTCCTCCTTTATATTCTCCACTATACCAAAGATCTCCCTTTCCAGCAGAAACTCCATCAATAGCTTAGCAATAGTATACAGCCCTTTCATACGAGCTTTTAACTCTCTTTTACCTATCTTCTTCCTCTTAGGCAACGCTTGACCGCTACGCGCCTCGGTTCAAGCTTCTGGCTTAGGAGATGGAACAGCAGGAGGCTCGCATCTTCCCTCTGAAGAGTTTATACCTTCTTTCTCTACGACCACTCCCCACATCAATATTAAAGTGAATATTCCTGACTAGTTGATCCAGAAAGGTTGTTGTCTTACCCATAGATGACTCTCCAAAATCACCAAATAACGAGGTTAACACCTTTATAGCTATAACTTCCAAATCATAGCGACCCAATCTATTTAGTATTATATGCTCACCCTCTGTCAGCTTGCTGTTCAGCAGCATGAACTCCTTAGCTGTTTCAGTACCTGGTTCAACTAATAGCGACATGATCTGAGGGTATTTAAAAAATACTTGCTATGGATCAACTAGATTATTCAACTGAAAGCTCTCAATCTCATATTGCAACTTTCTCATTACTTTCTGCTGCGCCCTATATAACCCCTATTATCATCCAACAATTTAAATGCATTACTTCGATACTCTTCTGTAGCTGATGGTTTAGGTGGAGCTGTAGCCGCCTTCTTGTTTTTAGATCTCTCGGCGAGCGCGGCGATAGCAGCTTCAGACCCCTGCACAAACTCATCTCTACATATTATAGTTTCAAACTCCGATATCAACTCTCTGACACTAGCTTGATAACTAGTTGAATAAGTTTTAATATAAGCAGTATTTTCAAAGAAACTCTCAGAAACCTTCTGAACCTTTCTGATCCACAAGATGTTTCTGCCAGAAATTTTATTAGTATTCGTTGTTGCTGCGCCCTTTGGCAACCAAACGGGCCTTGTAGCGCTCAATGGAACCACGTTTTATCTTGTAAACCTTTTGCAACCAATGATGTGTGGGAGGTGGAGGACCTAAGACCCGTGTACGGTTAAGTGCCAACGCATCGATTTCTTTAGCCGGATCGGATTAGCTTGTTGAAAAGTTGCGTGCGGAGAGCGAAGGCATGGAATTTCTTTCTAAACTTTTGTCCAATTGCCCCCTTTTGCTTTAGAAAAGTGTATAACCCCGCTGCTTGTTCATCCTGACTAAAGCACTACTTCTTTTCGTGCAGCTGGTACTCTAGCTGGGTACTATGCAACCTTTTCTTTCTGCTTTTATTATCCGCATCTATTCCATTTTTCTTCATTTAGATTCTTCATTTACTAAGTAATGAAATGACCAGCCGATCCAGTTCTGGCTAATTTTTTCACAATCGAATGAGAATTGATGTGGTACCGGGGTAATGGCCTTTATTCCAGGGCCAGATCCTTCTCTTTTTCTGTTCTGATAGACTGCTTTTTATTGCTTTGCTCCATATGATCAAGTTAACTCTTACGCTAGAGTAGCTCCGGAGGAGAGAAAGAAAAGCTCTTTTTTGCTTTGGCAAAGCTGTACGATGGCGAAGGTTCTTCCAAGCCCTGAGATCGCTGACTGAGTGCCGCGTGTTTCACAAATAGCTTTTATACACTGACTAGAGCAGCGAGTAGCTACAAAACACCTCTCTTTCTATCAAAAACTCTATCACGTGTTGACCAATTTCTATGCTATGAGAGTTTATTTATTTTTATGTCTGAACGTTCTTCTTTCCACATATTAGATATTCATTCTATTTCTTTTACTTTCATTTTAGTAACCTTCAATTTCTTTTCCAAATTCTCTTCATAACATAAGGCAGCAGCTGCTTTTCTTCGCTCTTCTACTACAATTATATGAAAAGCTATATAATGACATAGTTGACCGACGACAGCGGCTTGAAGAATCATCAGAATGAAAGAACTCTCATAATAATACCCGCATGACTTTCCAACATTCCTACGAGTAAACGTGCTTCATCCGAGAGATTCAAGACTAAAATATTTTATCTAGCGCTAGGTTTCTCATCCTTAATAAATAGCTTAAACATATCTCTTTGGCTGGTGCGGATTTAAAAAACCTCTTAAAATCTTATTTCATAGTCATTCCCTCAATCTCTTTCTGTAGGTCTCGATACCAATGAAAGGAGAATCTTCGGAAGTTGAATCAGTCAAGGGAATACCATTTCATTAGAGAATCGTGATTGATAAATAAGGACAACTCTGATGAGGAAAGCACCTACAAGGAGAAGCAAAGAGCAGGCGCCTGGTATTCCTGGCGCATGTTCATGAGTAGACTTTTCAGACTGTAGTGTGCTAGGATGCGGCAGCAGAAGGTGTTTTCGCTTTATGGTTCCGTAGAGAAGTCGTCTCATCCTAGTTCCGAGCTATAAATTAGAATTCCTGTAAATTCCTACTATATGAACTACTTATACTGCTTCCGATAGTAATCTTTCCGCCTCTCAGGAATGTTTTGGAGATGTTTCAATCAATGGATTGATGTTTCTTTCTTAACCAAGAAGTCGTTTCTGGTCATGATTCAGTGCGTGCATATCAGTTTAATGAAGGTTTTATTATGCTTTTCCTCCCTTAGAATATTAAAGTATCCGGATAAGCTAGTGCTGTTGGTGATGGATCAACTTATGGACTCGTACTGGGCGACTGTCTATGCTACTAGGTAGACTACCGAGGAGGATCTGGATCTTGGGATTTGAAGGATCTGCTACTGTTGACAAAAACTAGGTGGTATGCTATAGGTGCATCATATAATAATAGATGTCTGACCTCTTCACCAACTACTGAACCCACCGCAGGGATTGGTCTAGTGCGCCAGGCATCGTAGGCCATAGACTAAAAGAACTACAAAAGCCATAAAAGTACAGACTCTCTTGCCGAGGCTCCTGTTGCAAATTTCTTTTTATGTTCCTTGGGTATAGCTGTACCAACATGCAAAATTCCCCGTGTAAGAGCTCCTTGTTCAGTTCTTCTCCTTCCATTACTTGAACCGTACCTTGTTCTTTCTTTAATGCCACTGTTCTCCAGTCTCTTTCCTACTTTTATCATGGTCACTATAGAAACCCAACATCCATCAACACAGGCCCTACTCTTCTCAACGAAGAAAGAGGAGGGAGATTCGTGCTTGCAGGGCCTACACAACAAACCATAGAAGACAGCTCCTTTCGCCTAGGAAAGAAAGACTGACCTTTTTCGTAGATAGTCTGAATTCGAGCTACTGACCCCGTTAACCTTCAATAGGAGGTAAAATCTTCAATTAGTGGAAAGGACTCCAAGCCAAGACTTGCTCCGAAGTACGAGCCCCATAAAGCAGAGCCACCCCCTTGTGATTTGATAAGAAGAAAAAGGGGAGGCCGGCCGCCGCCCTCTTTTCTTTTCCGCACCGACGTCTTCTTTTCAAATCGGGTGTATAGCTCAGTTGGTAGAGCATTGGGCTTTTAACCTAATGGTCGCAGGTTCAAGTCCTGCTATACCCAAACCTACCTTAAACTCTACTATGAGTAAGGATGGTTAGTAGCCGCCTTCTGAAAAAATAACTCTTTTCTTTGGCCGCTTCGGCGACTTCGCCGCGGGACAAGAGGTGAGGTAAGGATTAGTAGAAGAGTGGTTCGGTCATTCTTTGATAGATAATATAAAAAGAGACTGCTAGTGACTATCGAGGGAGGACGCCTTCTTGCGAAAAATCGAAATGGAAAGATTATGCTGAAATTCATTTAGATGACAAGGCCTATACATGGTTTCCGGGGTATCGTTTGAGCCAGAAACGTTTGGAGTGGAGAGATTTTGAAGAGGCAGTGAGAAGGAGGTTCTGTGAAGCTGGACATGAAGACGCGGTGGAAGAATTCAGCAAACTCCACCAAACCTCTACTGTGCTTGAATACCGGGAGATATTTTAGGAGAAATGAGCGAGAGGAATTCCTACTAATCCTGGCCTAGCAGAAAGCTTTTCTATTTCGAAATTGCTGAGTGGGCTGCAAGAAGAAATGAGCATGTCAGTAAAATTGCATAAGCCAAAGACCTTGACAGATGCTTTAGACATTGCTAGAATTCAAGAAAAAGCCTTTGAGGCTCTCTAATCAAAAGTTATCTTTTTTTGATCCTACACGAACCAAAAAAAGTGCCAATAAGACTTTTAAGGAAGGGAATCAGAAGTTGACCCTTGAAAAAGATTACTCCCGAAGAATTTCAGTTTAGACGCAACAATAATTTGTGTTCAAAATGTGGGGAGAAAGGGGGTTCACATGCTTATTGCGGATGTTCCGGAGAAGGAAGAGGGGATGATAAAGGTGGAAAGCGGGGTAGAATACAGTTGATTCCTTGGGGATAAAATTGTGGCATTCTCAGTGCACGCATTGACTGGAGAAGTGCTGCATAGCACTATTAGATTGATTGGCAGGGAGGAGGATTTAGATTCTGGTGGATGGTGTGAGAAAAAGTCAGTAGTGACCACTCCAAGGACAGGAAGATACAGTGCAGATGCAGCAGGTGGAGATGCCTCGCTCGGTTGAACTGACTCGGAGATGTAGACATGCTGCTGCTGTTGGTGATCTTATGCGGCTTACGGGGTGGTATGAATGAAAGCGGATCACCTCTCTATTGATATAATCATCAAGTTGAATTTCCTATCTATCTTGTATACACTATGTGCTTGTCATGATGTTGCTTTTTAGTAAGTTATGCCAGTATTTTACCAGTAGTGAGTGGTTGCCATTTGGCTGTTAATGTTACCTTGTGCTGGATTTTTGTATATTTATGGTGTTCTATGGTCAAACCTGATTTTTTTCTTCGTATGAATAATTCCATTTTTTGCTTACAGCTTATGAAACTGTGAAAAATACTGATGCAGGTGTGCTGCTTGATGACCTTCTAGTGGCAGAAGACCTAGCTGCAGCAGCAGTAAACAGTCAGGTTGGGAGATAACCTACAGGGAGATATGCTTATGACAGAACAAGGCAACCCGGATCTTAATCTGCACCAGATGGAGCTTTGGTTCTTGGAACTCCAGTGGCACCGCGAGTTAACGGCGATATGTAAACTTAGATTAGCCCTGAAAATGCTGTGCTGCAGAGAAAAAGGTAATTAAAAGTGCCACTAGATAGCATTTTTTTGAGGACCACGGGGTTCAGGTATTTCCCTAAAGTCCGGAGCAATTGTTTCAGTCGTCAAGCAAGCAAGTAGCTGTAGAAAATATCCGAATCATCTGACTCACGAAAGCGCATGGGTGGGTTAGAAGAAGAAGCGAAGAAGACAGAAAGAAGGAGGAATCGAAGACAGAAAAAGACAGAAAGACAAAATAGTAGAATTGTGCTCATTCATTAGTAGTAGAATAGTGATAGAGAGGCATAGTCACTACAATAGGAAGAACATGCGGTCACTCCTATCTCTTCTGTACCTCCACCACTACAACAATCGCATGATTTGCAATACCAATGCATCTATTTTCATCCAGTTGATGAATTAGTGCTTATGTAAAAAATATTGTTAATCAAAGAATATTCTCCATCAACCATCTCTAAGGCTTTCCATATATATTTTATGGATCGTCTCTCTCGTTTTCATTCAAATGTTAAGCAAGTATATGTACTCTCTTGTTTCCTGAGTCTAGATAGGGTATAGCCGATGATATTGAACTACTCATCGGTAAACTATCTTCTCTTGTGAAGAACACATTTCTTTTGAGTATTCAACATAAATATGTATTACATCCACTTGTATATTACTAAAATTAAGATAAATGTAAACTCCCACCAATTCAAAGTAATAAGAGTTTTCAAGGGTCCCTCATTGCATTTCAAAGGCTATATTCATCCTAATGAGCACAATGAATGATCAGTTCAAAAGGAAAGTGTACCCAAATGCGACTTCCTTATTGTATTGCGGCGGGAAGACATCTAAAAGTTTCTTGAATGGCATAACCGGGTGATCTTGATCTCGTCACTCAAGGTTCTTGGTAAAGATCCTAAACTCTTTCTAAGGACATTCTCCGACTTTATCACTGACCCACTGAGTAAAAAAAAAAAATTGCACTAAATAGTCACAAAGACTAAATAGTCACTAACAAATAGGGGAAGCATCAACATCAAAGTGGGGGTACTTTTTCGTAATGTCTTTCTTCGTAATTTATCTCTTCAAAATAGAGCAGGAGAGCCTAGCTTTGGTAGTGGTACAGCAACCCAGTATGAATAGGCGATGCCAGTACTGTGCAGATCTAAAGTACTAAGGAGCAGAGTGTAGAGGGTTTGGTTAGTCAAGAGAAGAACGAGGAGAGGAGGTCATGAAAGGAGGTGGACGAGCTCTCAGGTCTGGGAGTTCAGGGCTAGCAGTACTACCTGTAAGAGTTAAGGGCCTACTAAGTTAATTCAACAAGAGAAAGGAAAGTAAACTCAAGAAGTAAAGCCGAGAAGGGGACGCCAGAAAAGTTACTGTATAGCCATCTAGCTTCACTTAACTCTTCGAAGTAGGAGTAATATTATTCCTTCATATACGATCTTTCTTGATAATAAAAACCGTGGGGCTGAGGCCTCTCTTGAATGGGCGGGCAAATTTAGGTTTATCCCCGGTCCAACGATCCTTGACTCTTTACGAACATTTGACATTGAGGGTAGTTTTTCTAATCGGACAAGGCTCTTCTTCACTTTTTATTTACTCTACAAGCAAATCTTTCTTTTAAGTCATTGATTTCATATCAATTAGCAGGGGAGCCACTTCTAGACCAGCAGAATGACATTCATGAGCGACAAGACCGATTGCAAGCCCTACACAAAGAGAGAGCTCGGCTCCTACCACTTGCACGTTGCCCTCCAACACTTACGTCAACCTATGCGGCACGCATTTTTTTTACCCAATTCGAGAAACTGAGCATTTGACCTGAAAAAGGATCTTTGAATATACCTTTATGGGTCATGGTGATGATGGTCATCAAAACCTTATCTTCTGCATCTGAGAATTATGTATAATATTTTTTATATTCTGACTATCATGAAAGATTTTACGAAACTCATTGGTTTGGTAGACAAGCATTTCATTAACTCCATTCATATCATATATATCGTACCAACTGTCGAGGTACTTTATTCTATCAACTATTGAAGGCGCGCGCGTATCAGTTTCAGTTTGCTAGTTTCTTTGATCTTAATCCCTTTCTTTTGACTAAACCTTTCTCTCTAAACTTACCACCCACCTCTTCTCCAGAAAAAAAGCAAGAAATGAGAAAACTCCTAATTCTAACAAGTACTACTTTATTTAGTGCGAACGCGCATCTCGGCCATAGGGTAACTTTTCCACATATAAAAGTCTATACCTGTGGTTCGAGAAATAGAATTGCTATTCTCGATTCCGACAAGATACTTATCTGTTTACGGAATGCTCTTCTTTTTTTAGGATCTATCATTCGTACAAAGAGGGGCCGTTTCTTCTTGTTAAATACTCAAAATGTATTTATTTATGAAATAATGGATGAAATGGCGAACTTGATCCAGGATTCTCAATGGAAGATCGGAGCTTTTTTAAATTCTCCAAGTAAGAAAAACATCCGTTCGAGAACAAATAAAATCACGTTAGGCTTTCACCAAAAACCTGATTGTGTGCTTATTCTTGATGCAGATAGGAAGTCTTCGGTCATAGTGGAAGCTGATAGATCCCAAATACCTATTGTTTCCTTAGTTGATTCAACCACTCCCTTGAGATCCTTTCAAAGAATCACTTATCCCATTCCGGCAAATAATTCGATACAGTTCGTTTATCTATTTGCAAATCTACTTACTAAAAAACAACAGCAGAAAAGGTTGGCCTATAGACACTTCTCTTCCTCTTCCAAGTCGGACTCATGGTTCAAACGACTGAGCTACAAGCTTGTCTTCTCACTACCCATCAACCTCATCTTCCTCTTGGTTTTTCATTTTAGATTAGTAAGGTTTGTCTGCTGCTTAATTCAATTTCTTATAAATAAAACCTTTGATGATCCTTACGTAGATTACCCTTACGTAGATTATCCTGTCAGGTTCCTCCCTGATCTAAACCAAGCTCCTCCCGCCGAGGAAGAAGCAGAACCACCAGCACCTGAAGTTTTTCAAATCCAAGGAGATGATTTATTCCCGGTAGAAGCAGAACCACCGGCGCCTGGGCCGATCCTTCAACTCAATGGATTGGAGGAGGCAGCACATCGCCTAGTATTAAATCACGAAATTTCTTTATTAATAGAAAATCGAGTCCGTAACGAATTGCTCGAGAATAATGTTTTACATCTCGCAGAGCAAAGAGGCTTGTTACTATATGGCGACCCCAATTACTATATTCGTAGTACGACCCAGTTCGTACTGCGGGATATCGAATTTCATGACGAAATTCATATTCCCATACTCGAAGACCTTTTTGAACAGCTCCAGCAAGAACCAGAAATGCTGGATACCCTAATAAAAGATGCACTCGCCCCCCAACCGCCTCTTTTATAAGGAAGGAGTTTGCCTTTTCAGATCTCTCAATTTCATCATTTCAATTTAAGTCTTCAACAAAAACTTGTTTCTTGGTGTAGTCTATCTGGCGGCTCCCAAGGCCAATAGATAGTACGAGGCCCCACTTATACCAACCGGGTAGGTGGGGGGAAAGAAGAGCGGGTATGTGGGCTTCTTTCACTTTTTGTTTTGGTGAGTGAGTTAAAAGAGACTTACCTACCTCTGTAAGAAAATACATTAAGTAAGGTATATTTATCTATAGCCATGGTTTGTAATACACAAGCCGACCCGTGCATCTTCATGGATATCTACTACCATGAAAAGTAATTCAAAGAGGAAGAATAATTTTTAACTGTTTTATTGCATTTTTCCTTGTTTTACAACTACAGTGTACATTGCTATATATATAGAAACTATGTTCTGAACTCTGGTTAATCCTATCTAAACTATGGTTAACTTCCTTGAGTTAACTTTTCCAAATTTGTTGGAAGGGAGAGCTTCAGAGGTATCGCTCGGAGAACGAACCGTCGAAAGACTACTTACTACCGACCGCCCGAAAGAAAGATAGTAGTGAATTTAGGGCGACACTACAATAACTTTGACATATCAACACTTACCATTTGATAAGTCAGGGCAAAAGTAAGTGCTAGCTACTTTTTTTCTTCTATACGAGTTCTAGTTTCCTCATAGACCTGGCGGCAGTACTTTCCATACTAGTTGTTCTCTAGTGCCAACTTACCTTAAAAGCATATTTTGACTACTAAACTCGGTTTGCTAATCGCGGGAGAAGCTTTGTTTAAGACAGACCACTTTCTTGCCAGGGAGTCAAATGCACTTAATAAACCCACCTGGGTATCGGTTGAACCAGGGTATCGGTAATGCTGAGGTAGCAGATGTGGGCTTTCCATCAAGCAAGAAGAACTCAAGAAATTTCCTATGTATGGTCTAATATCAGAAATTCCCATTATCTTCCTTCAATTTCCCCTTCACTTCATTCGTCCTTCTCGTCCTTACTTTTACCACGAACGACACTCTCACTCAACTAGGGAGGCCGACCGCCCATGATAGCAGCATAAAGAATGGTACCAGGTCCTGCTTCTGATTTAGGATAGGAAACATTACTGGCTTTTCCGATAAAGATGAACATAACTTTGAGGCAGGCACTCTTCCTAGCAGTACTACTTTCAACTATTTCTTTGTTACTAAAGGGCTCTCCTGAAGAACACATGGAACCGAGAACTTGCAACAAATCCATGGCATCGTTGGACAGGGGGCACAAAGAAACTAAGTGTTTGCACTCGCTCGGCCGTGTATACATATCAGCACATGTGGTCTTTGATGAATGAACTTGACTGACGAGAGCAAGGGAAGAGGCATATTGAAAAGAAAGGTTGAAGCTAGCACCGCCGCTTAGGAATAGGCAAGGCGGGCAAGCCAGGTGAAGTTTATCTAGTTGCAGTGACAATTGGAGAAAAAGGGTAAACCACTCTAGTTGGAGTCAAAAGGAGAGGTTTCAGATGTTGGTATGCATCTCTTCTCCCCTGAGGGCAATCTCTTTATTTAAGACATTCTGGTTCAATGTAAATGCAGCGGCATCCACCGTATAGATACAACCAACACAAGACAAGTCACACTATTAGATGAGAAAAAGTTTCCTAGCTTGTTCAGAGGCTAAGGCTTGCAGATGAAGTCTAATACGAACGAACATTGGCAAGTAGTATTATAAAAAAAAAAAGAACCTGCCCATACTTCTAATTCAATTGATCTAGTACCAACCAGGTCCACCCCCTACTCTAGAACAACGAGGGTGGGATTACTATCTTCTTGTGAACAGGTTTGCAGGTAGAATGAGTAAATACTGGCTGGGAAAAAGAAAGATCGGACAATGGCGACGTATATAAAGAAGTGGCCGCTTCCTCACGGAATTGCTTTTCCCGAGTTGCTGTTGCCGAAGCTGAGCTTTACTTGTTCTCTCCACTCTTTACCTTTTTGTACCTACCGCTTCCCACTTGGGGAGTACTTAGGAGTTTAGTCAAAGGTTCTCTAAGAACAAAGTACGATCTCAATTCATTCATACTCTAGTGGAAGAAAGGAGAAATCATATGTGTTTTTTATAGGCTTCACTCATTCTAAATTGAACTCTTCGAACCTCTTTGGTATACCATCTGATCTGTCAGAATAAGTGGATTTCAAGTTGGGTGTTATATATTGAAATGAAATGGTCTAAGTAATTCATCATTTTCATTACTTTTTCCAGGGATTTCACCAACAAGAAAGGTCAAACCATCATGGAAGGCATGGATGACTGCGAAGAAGGAAATAAAAGTATAGTACACAAAACTTTACACCTATGGGAATGGAGGGAAAAGCAGACATTCAGAAGTTAACATCCATCCCCTTGCTTTATCAATCGTGACGTTACACTTTTTCCTCCCACTTGGGATACCCTACCTTTGGAGATTCAACAAAAAAATAAGGATTCAAAGTCAAATACAGACTAGGACCGGCTAGAATCCACTCTACCCGATGGACGAAACTCAAGAAAGAAAAGCCAAGAGACTATTACCCTAGTATCTACTACTTCCATCCGCCTAGTGTATCTTTTGTTACATCCCCTTTTGTACGAACTTACTCCTCTTTTCAATACCAAGCCCAATCAAAGACAAGAGGGACAAATACCAAGCAAGCCAAAGAAAAGACAAGAGAGTGGGCACACTTAAGCCGAAAGATAAGAGGGGACAATGAGAATGCTCGATATTTCCTACACTCCCCCAGCTTTGCTTTCTTTTCTCGACCGTAGCAGCTTTCAAGAGGCTATTAGGCAGGATTGGATAAGGTCATACCATGACTCGTACTTATTCATTCAATTTGTCCATGCAGCCGTAGAAAGATGTGAAATACTGGATCGCTTTCGAATTAGTCAATTAAGGTCATGGACGAGGATCACTTTTTTCATGGGCGGAGATCTTATCTTTTAAGCGAGATGGAGATCGAGACCAAATGATTCAGAGCAGGACCGTAGCGAGGAGATTAGCTTGCGTCTCGGTCCTATTCCGATCCACTTTTAGTGAGTGGAATCCATGGGTCTAAGAATAAGAAGAGTCAAAAGTTTTCTTAAGAAGGTCAATAGATCACCAGGAAAGCCCCCAATCAAGTAGTCAAATAAGTAGTCTAGCAATCAAGTAGTAAGTTCTCAGTCCAATTCTGAATAAAAGCCAAGTTTGATGAAAGTAGGCTACGCCTTTCCTATCTTTCTCTTTCGCCTTCTAGTCTTATGGAACTTTAGACGGCTTCGTGCAATAGCTTCCTTTGATGGAGGAAGCAAAGTAGAGAGCTTCAAGCCTTGGGAATCGTACAGTCTTTGCCTCTAGGCATTCATTGAAAGGAAAGAGATTAGATGATAGAGCTGGGTCCTACTTCTTCATATCCTTACTTTGGTTGATACTCTTTGCTTTACCGGGCGGGATAAACATATTAAAGGTCCTACTTCAGGATTGGTGTATATAGGATAGTCGACGTAGTAGTTTTATTAAAAGAATAGGGCAGCTAAGCAAGTAAGAGGATTCTCCTACCTTCTAAGAAATGTCTTCCGGGTGGTGTAGGTTCCCGATCAAACATATATCTACAAGCTCAGCACAACGTGCTAGCCGAAGAATATCATATATGGATGGATTTGTACAAGGAAGAGTAGAATGCCTGGTCGAAGGTCCAGTACAGAGGTAGCAGGCGTCAACGTTTTTGCTCTCGAGCGAGAACGAGAAATAGGCGATGCACCTTCCTTGCTGCTACGTACGTTTACCTTGACTTGAAAGATGAATCCAATTTAACCACAAGCTCTACTACATCAACAACAAGTGCCTACCTCTCAACCCGGCATCGGGAATATTGGGGACTGGTATGTGGACTCCGGGGCAACGCACCACGTTACTAATTCAGCCCAGATCCTTGATCGCCACGCACCTTTATCTGGCAATGAAACTTTTCGAGTGGGCAATGGGGAATCATTTGAAATGAAAAATATAGGGAATACCACTCTCTGAAAAAACTCCAATCTCCTCCCTATACTTCGACGTCGGTTCTACATGTTCCACACATAAGAAAAAACTTAATTAGTGTATCCGATAATGATGTCTTTATCGAATTTCATCCTCTTTATTGCGGATCGACGTACCCGGCGGATCCTCCACACCGGCTTATATGATCATGGATTGTACCGGTTCCTCTCACTTCGTCTCAAGTCCTCCACTTTCGGAAGAGTTGCTCAGGAACTAAATCTGAGAAGATGAGTAGGTTGAAGTTGAACATTAACAGCCTTGATGAACATTCCGATTTCAAAGACGAAGAAGAAAAGTAAGAATAAGGAGTAATTTCCAGGTTCTCAATTTCCTTTGTGGCAGTCCATACCCCCCAATAAGGTTATGGGACCTTAACTCCAACCAAAGCAAACCTGTGGCTAAGCACAGCCATACATCTAGGTAGGTACATTTTTTTACCGAATGGGTAGGTTTCAATATCCCGACCGAGCCTTTCTCGGCTGTCCTTCGCTCCCACTCAGGTAGTTACTGATGTAATAAGTTTGTCGTCTATGAATCATATACTAGATAATAAAATAAAATCTCTCCATGAAAAAGGAAAAGTGAGACTACGCAGGAAGCGGTCAAACTTTGTATATAGCTTCTCTAAAATAGGAGACTTTGGTCCGATTTCCTTATCATAAGTTTTTGTTGTACCGTAGCAATCTTCTCTCGATAGGATCCGGTTAATCTCCCTTCTTTGCTTGCAGTCTTTCTCATTAATATTTGTTTGAGGCTCTCATAAAGAGTGCTCTTCTCAAGCCACTAGATGCTTGACGCAGTCTTGTTTGTATATTTGAGCTTTTCTTTTCTTCTATGTGATTTGTATTTTTTCCTTTCTATTTTCATTTTCCTTTGGAATTCAAAAGTTCAAGGATGGTTTGTTTTGAGGTCTAGGATGCGAGGTGCACTTGACTTTCCTATGACTGGATGCACCTTTTAATGAAGTTTGACTGCTGCTTTTCTACTTGATTGTTTGCTTACTTTTTGCTTCTTCCTTGTTGTAACTTCCTGTCGGGTAGCAAGCTTGAGGACAAGGAATGTACACGGGAGGAAAGAAGGAGAGCTTTTGTTTACTGTAGTTTACGCAAAATTAGGTCATCAAGAGAGAAGACTTTCCGCGCGCGGGGAGAGAAATCGAAAGTATCATAGATAACAAAAGGGCCTTTTGCTTTTTTTATGTGTAAAGGGTGGTAAGGCTACGGTTGGGCAATCGAAGAATATATCCAATAAGGTCTGCTTTCAGATTAGAATCTTTTATCAGGGTGCAAGTTCCCTTTAATACTTTAATACGACTAGATGGAGCACAAGAATCTTTATGATCTGGTCCTGACCATTCATATGTCAAGGGCTGGGAAGGGGTGGCCTGGGATAAGAGGCATTAATATAAGCCCATGTCAAATAAGAAATAGAATTCATGGATAGATTTGAGGTGCCCAAGACAGACGAAGTTGACTCTACCTATTTTAAGATATGATAATAATATATTCTTCAGTAAGCAGACTAATAGAGTCCCATTCTATATCAACTAAATGAAGTGCTCGATGAGCTTTTTCCCCTATCTGCTTCAAGGCCTTCTCAAACTAGAAAGGAGTAGGTAGTAAGATGAGCCAAAGGGTGAAATTCAATATTGAAAAGTACAAAGATTTCCTACGAGCAGAGCCTAGTGACCATGTGCACCATCTAGGGACCTTTCTTTCGGCTTAGCCTTAACAGCTTGCTACTAAAGTTCCCTGTAATAGATAACTGTTAAATCGCTGCCTTCTCAGATTCATTCAGCCATCGCTTTCCCTTTCCCATGCTAAGATCTTTTTGTGCTGGTGCTTTCTTTGTAAGTAGGTCATAGTCAATATAGAGGAAGAGATCACTGTCCTGCCCGTTATGATAGCTGCGGTGTATAATAATTCCTAAGTATTAATGGTTTCGCTCCATCTTTGAGTTTAAGAAGTAATTAGGGTACTTGTAATGCTTTAAAGTTTGTAATGCAAACCCGGAGCGTGCGGTTCAGTATGGGTTCCTTTTAATAACGAGTGACAGGGCAATGAGGGGTTTGGGGGTGTATAAGTCATGATGTCTGTGGAATTCATTTATTTTCTTACACTCTTATGCAATGTTGGTGTCTTTCCTCTTTCTTCCTTATTATTCTACGTACCGATGTTAGGTTATTTCTTTTCAAGTAAGAAAAAACCATCTAAGAAGAACAATAAGTATTCCATGAGAGCTTATTTCTTTGGTAAGAGGAACAGGAAATCCTCAATTCAATTAATGAAGTCTTCTTCTCCTAAAGTACTACTAATTAAGTATCATCATTACAAGGTGACAATTCCGTATGCATTGCTTAACAACAGTAATGTAGGTGTGTCGGAGGTAACTGTGAAGATTGTTTCTACGTTCGTATGTACACGCTTGGCTGTAGGTATTAAGCTAAAGGGTGCCAGGCTAACTCATGTCATCATAGAGTTGAAAGACTAAATGGCATTAGAGCTAGTGCGTGCATCTCTGAAACGAAGCGATTGTATTAGCTTTCAAGTAGTACCGCATAGTTCGTTTGGACGGGGTGTCTTATTCCTACTCCAACGTGATCCTAAATCACGCTTTTGGAATTCCCAGGGTGTTAAAGCGTACACTCTTGCGCTCCAGATGTATAAGAAGAAACCTTTTTCATCTTGATGATTGTCATTGATTGAAGCAAATATTAGCATCAATACGACACTCATTGGACCAAGGAAAGCCTTGCTTAAGCGCTCTCGTCCGTAAAACTTTTGCAAAACTTGACAGTCAACCTTTTTCCGTGCCGTGACTTTCCTTTTCATAGAACGAAAATGTGCTGACTTTCTTAGTCGATCTACTGCCATATGGCCTCATTTCCCTTTATAGGAAAGGTCAACCCTGTCACAAAGTCCATTATGATGTATGTGCAGGTCTTTCTAACGGTTGTGGTTTTCCCCTGCTTATAGGCGAAGCAGCCTTGCAATTGCAACTTCTTCTTTCAAGTCGTACACAGAGCCATGCAATTTTCAATCTTATGGTCCTCCTCATCTATAGTAATAAGTGGTCTAGTCAGTCTTTGTTCCGATTCTAAGCAACCCCTCTTTTTTCATAAACCCAATTTCTTGTCCTTTCATTTTGCGAGAATTATACGCTGAGGTAGAGCTCCGTACTTAACGCACTACTAGCACTCTTCTTATTTACGCTTGTGTTCCTCAGCACTAGCTATCCGTGAATTCTCTTACAGCTTATTAAGGAGTGTATGTAGTCCCCCGAAAAAAGAAACGTTAAGAAGATCAAAAAGTAAGACCTCAAGATCTTTCCGTGCAAACCATGAAACAGACTTCCAGGCGGAATAAAAGATAAATAGGGATAGTTCATTCCCTTGCTCGAGCAAGCCCGCTTCCTTTTTTCCCTTCTTAATACTCTCTAGTGTTTGCTATTTCTAATAAGCACTATCATAAACATCTATCAAGTTTTGCGATCTGGTCAATAGTACCATGTTCTGCAATTCATCTTTTAGACCCCCAATCAAATTAAAAAAAAAATACTTCTCATCCAAGTGAGGTCTAGTTTGTCAAATAAGAGTTTTAAGGGCTTCCAATTGCATTTTAGCCGCGATAAAGGCACGTGCGGCCAAACAAGTACATATGACCGCCAATGATACTTACTCTTCAGAAGGATCAGGACAAGCACTAATGTTTAGAACTAAGCCGGTGGCTAAGTCATCTCTAAGTAAGAACCCAGATAGATTGCTCGTGGTCAAGTCCAAGTCTAGGCCGGTTTATGGCACATCATCTGACGAAGAACCTGAAATAGCCTTCGTATCTAAAGCCAAGCCTGTATATGGAGCTTTATCCAGCAAGCAGGTAAACATACGCAAGACCGTTCCGGTGTACGGGTCATCCAGTGATGAAGAATCAGAAGGAGAAACAATCTCTTTCGATGAAGAAATATTGAATGGTCTCCTTCGAGAGGACAAAATCGGGTTATGAATGAAGAAAGGCCCTAAAAAAGCCTCGAATATGATAGTGAAAGTGAATCTTCTTTGATGGGAGAAAGGGTGCCCGAGCGACACTATCAAAGTCTCTCACCTAGGGAGGTCAACTTGGTCCAAGAGTTTCATATGTTCATTGTCCCTGTCAAGACCGAGAGAGTAGATGGAAAGATGATCAGATATAAGCCTATCACATTCTACAAGACTGATGCGCCATTAACCCTAACCGAAAAGTCCAGTGCAAAGAATGAAGGGCTGGATGTAGTCTTTGTATTGACTTGATTGACTTGAAGTGTTTTATTTAAGTGAGTGTGGGAGGAGAGTGAAATGAAAGAATATCGAAACCTGCCGACCGAATAGTGGAGCCTTTCTTCATAAAAAAGGAAGGGGTATTTCTTTGACTAGGAGCTTGAGGATGACCCTTCTTAGAGTTAGTTCACGTAGCTGTGATTGAATCAGTAATCGCTCCTGCCCTTGAAAAATATTATAAAACTCTTCACTCTTCTATTGCTCTCGTAAGCTCATCACTGCTTTTACCGAGGGGGATATAGTTCTTGAGGCTAACTAGAAATATAATTAAGTAAGACAGATCTGATCGTAGCAGCTGCCTTTCCACTCTTAATGGCCAGTCAGCTTAGCTCTTTCATTAGCTCTTTCTTAAGCTTGGCACTTTTCTTCCCTTATCTCAAAGACTTAGTTAGGCCAGCCTTATTACTCATCTTTGAATAGGTCTGAGAGGCTGCATTCTATATCTCCTTTGCTTCAGTAGGAGATAACCTCTGGTTGCATAGAATGAATGAAGCAAGAAATGACCAAGTCTCGCTCGGCCACTTTGAACATGCGGATATTGAGCTCTTTGCCTTTCCCTGTAAAGTAGTCCACCGCAAGAAAATTGCTTCCATCGAGCTTCACTTTAGTGCTAAGGAATATCATTCAAGGCTCAGCCCCTACCCATAGATGTTCTGTGTGAAACTTGGCCAGTCTAAACTACTCCAAAAAGAAGCAACTTCCATAAAGAAAGAAAATCACCACAAGAAAGAACCTCTGATCTTTATTTCCCCGGCCAGCCTATAGTGAGAACGAGACAAGTACTCCACTAATGAAATGAATCATCCAATAGAAACTGCATTGAGAATTGCTTCATCCCTTACGACGGATAAGGAATTACTGGATCAGGTGCTGAATAAGCAAACATATGAACCTTGTCTGCCTTGCTCGAGGAGAGTGTTCCTTTCTCACAAAGGATATTTCCCGTACGAGTCAAGTGTCGCCGTGGTAAGAAGACCCAAAGTACATGGTATATCATCCTTTTGACGAAATCTATTATATTCTATTAAATCAAATGGGGCCAGTATCAAAGAGGTAATCCCACCAGTATATAAAAGAGTAATTGAAAAGGGTCGCTCACATAAATAAGAGAATCTTTCAAAGTCAATGGGGAATCTTTCCCTTCCTCTGATTCAAGTAGGTCAATCTATGGATAGCTAGCCTATGATATTCCATTCTTTTCTTCAATTAATCCGCCCGGGCCTGAGTTATAATAAAAAGTATGAGTGTAGAGGTAATTCATTGAACTCATATTCTTCCATAACACTAGTATAGGAAGAAATCCAAAGTAGTCTCAATAAGAAGAAATCCAAAGGTGAACCGGCCTTATTTAGTCCTATTTTTTGCTTTCAAGGCGAACCCGAAACCCAACTTTCTCTCTTTAATTGGATGGATCGCCATTACTCTAATAAATAGAATATTCCGTCCGTCACCTTTCATCTGGCGAATGCTTTAATGATTTTCTTTCACGAGTCGATACTGGACTTTTCTCATAAGAGCAGAGTCGCTAGGCTGGCGAACAAGCTAAGCCAAATCCTTCTTAGTGTAGTCAAAGGAAAAAGAGAATCCCCAGCCAGTCTCATCGCAGCAATCAGAACAGAACTAAGAAAAGAAGAAGATAAGCTAGCCAAGAAAGAAAACGATACGTAGGACGGAAGAAAGACTTGATTGGATGGATTTGTACAAGGAAGACAGTAGGGAAGGAGAAATGCCATAAGCCTAAGGCGAATCAGCAAGTCAATCCGAGAAGTCAAGTAGGAGAGAAAGGTAGATGACTGGGTGTCATGGAAAAATCTCCGACATGGTGTCATGGGCAAAAAGCCGACATGGTGTAATAATATAGTCATATATGTTCTTTTCACAATTCGCCGTGAACAATAAGGAAATAAGGTCTTGCTCCTTTCAAAGCCAACCAGTCTGACTTATTCCTATGGGCATTATAATAACCTAGTAATCCTCTTACACATTATCAACTCATAGGTAGCTGGGCTTACCCTTACCTTATAGCACTTTACCTTCCACTCGACCTCTTGCATTTTCTTTAGCAAACAATATTTATGGTAGCAAGTATTGAAACGATGAAAGCGTTTCGTTAGGTAATTGAGACTTACCGCTACCATCTGTTAGAGGAATTGCTTCACCAAGCGTATACGAATACGAATAGTATCCACACAATGAGCTAATAGTAACACCAACAGTCATTTTAGCATATCCATCGACGATGTATAGAAATGTTTCAACAAAGCTCGAAGTACTTGCTTATACAGGAACTAAACTACATTGAGGAGATCGGCTCGCAGACTAGCTTAGCTGCAGGCTGACGGCTCACTTAGTATTTTATATATTTCTATTTTTTCCAGCAGCTTGATGCCCGGTAAGCATCAACATAACACACCAAACTCGGAGATGAGCAAGGCGGAAAACGAACACCCTAAGCAATAGCCCCTTTTAGATATCTCAGAATTCGTTTGAGCCTGAAAGTCAACATCTTGAGATACATGCATAAAATTTCAAACCTGTTTACATATGTGATGTCTGGACGAGTCAAAGTGAGATACTGAAGTGACTCCTCGGTATACAAAGTGCTGGCTGAAAGGAACGAGAAGTAGCTCGACCAACGGCTTCTTTGGTTCTACACGTTAGTAGTTACTCACTGGAACGGAAAGTAGCTCGACCGTGAGGGAGAGGAAGCTTGGTTTTCAGGAAAAAAAGAAGACTTTTCAAAGGCATTGCGGGGAGGGAGTTCTTCGCTATGTGGTTTTGTCTAGTTCAACTTTGGAGTGGAAGTGCTTCCTCAAAGCTTAGTTTTCAGGTTTCTAGGGAAGCACATCAGACCACGGGTGCATTTCTTCCGGACTGCACTGACACTTTTGACAACCCACTACTGAGACTTTATTCCTAGATTGTATAAGAGGTACCTTTGCTGGCTCGCCTTCGCTATCTACCAGAAGTCAACCTTTTATTTGCTTGCTGCATTCGTTATTGTTCATTTCATTCTGTTTGCTTTACGATTCACTCCACTGCCCTTGTGAGATAGTAAAAAAAAGGTATTGGTTGGGAGAAAAATAGTACCAAAAAGCGCACAAGGATAACCATAAAAGTAGCTATAGGTTAATGGTAGATTTCTTCAACTGGCGCTTTTCATTTCGTAGATATAGAGAGGAATACTAGCACTGTGCATAAGATGGACTGTAAGAGCCCAAGTGAGAGCATTGACTAGGCCCAGATAATAAGCTTTCCCCTAAGCCGCTTTCTTGCCATGTAAATAGTGCGTTGAAAAGATTCTTTATTGTTCTACCATGGAGTAGGGGATTTCCTTTATCAAACCCAAGGTATCCAGTGCGATACCCGATTCTTTAGCAGCAATGGGTACGGTCTAGATTGGAAAGAAAAGAATATGTTGATTTTCTGATATTGACCGCTGCGCGCCTGATGCTTCACAGAATTTAGATAAGTAATCTAGGATGACGTCCATTTGCTGAATTGATGCTCGAAGAGGAAAAGCAAATCAGATTTCAATAAAATAACTTGACTCTAAAGACGCGAAGGTTACCTGTCTGGGGCGCCTTAGTTGGGGGGCTATCGGTACCTCAGGTTACTTTCTTCTTCAAAGCTATCTCACTAACCTATGCAAGCACCCGCATAAGCTCAAAACTTTCCTACGGATTGCGGTCCTACGCGATAGGTAAATAGGGGGAACTCCTATCACAAAGAAAACGTTCTATTTCATCATATTGACTATGAAAACTCTTCTTCCACCACAGAGCTTCCTTGCTTTTGGTAGTGGCTATGGCTCAGTCCAGTACACATCATGGTAAGAAACTGCTGAGATAGATCAGTTTTCCGACACCAATATTCCTAAGGGCCTCGGCACACAAATTTCGAAGGACCCGGCGCTTCGCCCTACTTTTTTCTTGATTTTTTCACGATATTATGGGACGGCCTCTTCCGTGAGAAGTGAGTGTAAACTACTTCCTGCTATTGATTCTTTCAACGAAGGTATTTCTCTTCGTAGTCTATGCTCCCTATCAAAGAGACCGAAGGCATCAAGCGAGTGACCATCTGCTTTTCCTTTTCTATAAAAACCTAATATTCAATCCTCCTACTTCAAGTCAATCTGGTAGGGAATCAAGTCACTGATGGGTTGGGAATGAATAGAGATAAAGCGAGTAAAGCAAAGGTCTGATTTGAAAGGCAAGGACTTATTTCTTTTTCACTTCTTTCTGACTGCCCTCTAAGAGAAGCCATGACCACTCAATGGGACCACAAGACCTAGCTTTGGCGTGGGAAAGAAGGTATTTGCATCGACGTCGTACCCGACCTTAGCTATTCAATGGGGTACAAGTATAGCCGATATAAGAATCCCTATAACAGCCCTGTGTATTTCTATGCAAATACCGTATTGATAGCTTATGAGCAAGAAAGGCTGAGAGTGGAGGAGTCAAAAAGGATTGGATCCGTGGTTCACTGGCGAGTCAAACCACTATGAAATAAAGAAAGAAGACTGAACTACGTGATGAAAGAGGAATCTGTTCAGCAGCAAAAGCTAGAATTTTGGCATTCTTACTAGGAGTTGGCGTGTACCAAGAGGATATCGACTTCTCTACTGGAACGGATGGAGTTTTTGAATGTTTTCTGAACCAAATTGAGAATTGAAGAGAGGAGAACTATGACAAGCAAGATAGGCCAATAAGCCAGTCACCCTTCAGGCGATTATAGCCTCTTTCACCATTTTGCTTTTTTCATGAGATTCAACCCACCTCAGAAGCAGGCATATCAGTGCTTAGCGCCCTTGGGTCAGGGGTATACTTGAAAGAGGTACGAGAGTTCATATACCAAAATCCCTTCGCTTCCCGGTGGGTCTGTACGTAAGTCTTGACTTTTTGGCTGGCTTGCTCTTTACTTGAGACAAGAATAGCCAACAATGACTTATAGATTATGGAAGAACTTGCGTAAGTATTTAGTAAGGGGCGGCGATATTTCTATTTTATTTGCTATTGTGAAGGCTATCCTGCAACTAGCTGAGTGTGGCACCTTTTTTTCAAGTGGACCTCTGAGGGAAGTTAGCATTCACTGATGCATACGAGGATCCTTATGGAATCCCTCAAAGTTCAGTTCTCTTAGTCACTCACGATCGGGTCTTACTATTACAGGTATGCCAAACTACACCTCTCTTGGATTTGGATGGGAGAAACCTTCTCCATGTTGCAAAATAATTGGCTTTCCTTTATCTTCTTTAAGCAACCTATACTGACCCCAAGAAAGTTCAACCCAGTCAAGAACCCATGCCCTAAAGATCCATATTGGGCTGTAGGAGGCACGAAGTGATGAACTAGTTACAATGGAGCTGACAAGGGGAAAGATCACCCACCCAGGTTCGCTGCCTTCACACCTGATCTTGTACTTGAGAATTCAACCGCCTTATATTCGCAAGAGAAAGAAGTAAGTGGCGGGCGGCGGATTCTCTTGACTCTTCTCATTCAACTGTTTATTCATTCCTTCCCTATCATAGATGGACCCCGCCCGGCAGGATGGACCATTGGAGGCCTGGGTGGATTTCTTATAACTCCTGGTTGATCACCTATTTGAATATCTTTGTATACCCCCCATAGAAAAGACTACCCCAGTGAATTACTTCGCCCTTACCCCAGTGAATTACTTGATTTGCCCTACTCGGATTTGCTTCCCGAGAGGAACTTTTAATTACTATAATTTTGTTGGGTGGGGGACAGTTCATTACTTGAATAACACTATTGTATGGGTGGAAGATAATCTCCTTTCACATAGAATCAGAGTCAGTACATTGAAGTTTGTTCCGTTCTCATTGAACGAATGAATTACCCAGGGTGCCCCGCCGCCCGGTTTATATAATTCTAAGTTAATTACCTCTACACTCCGAGGCGAGTATTTCTTAGAACGCCGTGTTCATCTCAACTATATAGAACTTTGTGCCTTTCTTTAGTAGTGTATTTCCGGTTGGAGTTAGGTAAGACTTAATATATAGGCAAGCTCCGCTCTCAGAATAATATTATTTAATCGAATAAATCCTGCCTTGGCCTAGAGGAAGTCAAACTGGGCCTGCCTACTTACTACCCATACCTCGCTTGGCTGGCCTGCCTACTAGCCTATCATACCTCGCTTGGATAGCCTGCCTATCTTATCATACCTGCCCGGCGGCTGGCATTAATATTTAATTAACTTTGGTTGGAAAATAACTATAAGTAAGTAAGTTGGTTGAGAGATTTCCCTGAAAGCAAAGAGATATAATTACCGCAAAGGAAGGCTTTTATTTACTAGAAAGCATTCTTGAAATAGGTGAATAGGCCTTTCTTTGTTGACTTCAATGGAAAGGACAGGGCGGATAGAGTGAAGTTTGGCAACACTTATAACAAACATATGTATGATAGATAGGATTCAATCCAGCCGGAGGACCACTATGCCGAGCCTCCCTCAAATACCACCTTTCTTGAGCCAGGATCACAGCACCTACAGCCTTTTCTCCTCATAACCGAACCACCCTACCCTTAATCTATTTGGTTCGGAGATGGTAAGGCACTAACACGTAGCATACGCACCCGACAACCTTGAATTTCCTTACTCACCCTTTGGTCTTACAAAGTTTTGGAAAAGATGAGAAAAAGCCCATCTTCTCTTTAGGTAGTCGCTTGATGATGTGGACCGCCCGCCCTTCTCATGCACTCGGCACAGAATCCGCCTGGCACAGCATTCTTTACTTGGTATCATCCACGAGAGGCAAGTAGTGCCCTTACTCTTGCTTCTACTCTTTATGGGCCAGGATTTGTTGGCTTGCTTGGAAGAAGATGACGAAAAGCTACTACTATTGCTGCATTTCCTTTAAGTATTGGATTTGATCAATAAATGAATTTCAATTTTTTTGCCAAATTGAAGCGTTTTGGTCATATAAAAAACTCCTATTATATATATGTGCAACACCAACAAAAGAAAATAAAAATACCAATAAGAGCTCAAAGCCCATTAAACTGTTAGCAGATTTTACGATTTTGTAGAAGGCCTGAGCAATCAGTCTTTGCTGCTTTAAGACAATCTTGAATTATGCTTGCAGAGAACTGAAAGGGAGATACAAAAGCGATCACCCGTTTCTTCCGCTCCATGGCTTGTTTACTTCTCTCATGGGTGGCAAAACTCATACCATCTTTAGCATGAGAGATCGCAAAATATACGTAAGAAACATCCCCCAATTCGCCCGCAAGATGTGGTGTGTGCCCTGTCACGGAGGATTATAGCACTAGAGAGGTTACTTTGCTGAATCCTGTTTCAATTAAGTCGATTGATCTTCCACCGATCCCACGACTGCCACCATCACCTTGTCACCAAGTTCGCTATCGGAACGAATGGCGGTTCCAAATGCAAGCTCCGGACGTCCACTTCTAGATATTACAAAAGCATATAAAAACCAATCCAACCAACAGTGAAAATAAAAAAAGCACAAGCGTATCAGCGTGAGTTCATGCAAGCTAGCACTGCTACAGAACACATGGATTTTGATGAATTTTCTACAATGTACTTGTGTATCTAGTTTTGGTATAGACGCATGCCAAATAAATCTAAATTGCAATCAAGAAAAAATTTACAATGCGGTCAGACTATATATATATATTCGTATTTGTTTTTCTTTTTCGAGGATATAGATACGGATTGGATATTAAATGACTACGAATACGAATATAATATTACCAAAGACGAATATTTATATGAATATAATTCGGATAATAAAAAAATTACCGTTATAAAAAACTTACTTTTCTTTCTCAATCTCAATCAATATCTCGTTTATACGATATATGTCCGGAAACGTCTATTTGGATCCATGGGTCAAGCGCTGGTTATAAAACCGATGAGATCGAATATTCATTGTATTTCGAGTTAGAAAGAATACCATAATTAAGTTATTTTATTTAAGGACTATGTGTTGTGCTTTATAAATAATCCGTGTAAAGCTATAAAGCTACGTACGCCCTTGATTTACTGAATTTGAACTAGGCTACGGCCCCGGCTTGTCAAGTAGTTCCATTCCAGATCAAATTACTCCTTATGCTCTCTAGCTTCTTTCTCACCTCTACTTACTGGTATTTTTTATATTGATAGCCAGTAGGTTGGAACAGCTCCCAGTACTGCATTGACCAAGATAAGAAACCCCCCTAAAAAAGTCAATTTGAGAGGCAGCAACTCAATCTTTGCATAGTTAATAGAAAGCCCTGAAACTCCTCTAAGGCGCGCAGCGGTGACTTCCTCAGATGCGTTATTGGTGATTTTTCCCTGGGAAGAGAAAGTAAACAAACATGTTAAGTATCTAGATAGTAGCTAGGGAGGAGATGGCAACGTTAAACCTGCGGCCCTTGGGTTACTAGCTTTATGTTGGAATGTTAGAAGTATGCAAGATATAGTTTCTGGGTTTTTACGCTTCCTTCAACCTTGTGGTTGTGCTGCTTGTTTTTTTACTGGTACTGGTGCCTGCTGCGCCCCTTCGCTTTTTTGGCAAGCCTCTTTCTATCTCTACCGCCTGTGTCTATCTCCTGGCAAGTATGCTCCCTGCCACGCTACTCTCACAGCAACTGTAACTGTGTGACTAAGAGAAAAAGTAGAAGTTCGGTTCGTGCATAAGTGGAAAAAGCGCAGTGCCCAGAAAAAAGGGGAAGATAAATATATGGCGACATCAATTTCCGGAAGTATATTCAAAAAAATCTTCAAGTAAATGGTCTTTCGCTTCGCGCCTCAAAACCGGTCTTCAACTCAACAGCGGAAGCAATCCTAGGAGACTCTCTTGGCTTTTCCTCTATGTTGGGTATGCTTACTCTTTTTGATCTCCGGAGATATGGCTATCGTATGTCACCAGCCTTATCCGTCTCGATGGCACTACTTGAAAGATTAGACTTATCCTATCGAGACAGTATTTCACTAATATATTATCCCCATTTGCATTCTTTTCCATTCAGACGGAAATGAACGATTTTGCGCCGCTTTCTACTTACCTATAAGACAAAGGTGAACGCCCTCAGAAACTCTATTGTGCCCATATATCGGATTAGGGAGCTTTAACCTTGAGTCCAGTAAAAGCTCTCAAGTCAGGCATTTTGTGGAAGATTCGAAACTTATTTATTAGAGAAAGCAAAGTCACGAGGATACCAACCACTCTCCTTTATTTCCTCACCTCCAAGCAGCAGTTGATCCTTTTACAAAGTCTGGAACTCAAAGTCTAAGGTTTAGGCAATTCTTTCTCAAGTCCTTGATAGAGCTAAAAAGCACTTGTGCCAGCCTTAGTGGCCTTTACTAGTTTGGGAAATGATAGGTACGGACGAGACTAAACTGCGTAAGCCGTAGAAGTTTACTACGCATTGTTTGAGAGGAGATCCTCTCTCTCGATGTAGGCACCTTTGAACAGGTTATAAGTACAGCTTGCTTCCTTCAGTATCTTTGGCTTACTTTCAAGAAATTGTACTCAGTGCTGGCAGGGAACAAGGAGCTCTAGCAACTACCCGTGTGGGGATCCACGCATACTGATTTGCTATTCCTTTTTTGATAGTGTTTGGGAGCAGGGAAACATATACGCTAAGTAACCACACTTGTATAGTCCTTCCGTAGGGGCTTCACCACACACTAATTCTTGATATAACGCTTGCCAAATAGAGCTGAGTATTGATTCTGAATCTGAACTTCCCTTACCCAACCAATGCCAGAAAGCCAGATTCCTACCCATTCTGTGCTCTTATCCCGGTAGAATCCTTAAGAAACATATAGCTTCTGCTTTCAAGCAATTTTTGTCGCTTCGCGCCTCAATTCTATTGAATATGCGCAAGAGGTGATCTACCGCATGCACAGGAGTTTGATTGCTTAACAAAACCTTGCTTCACGAAAAGGAAACAGGCTTTTGCCTAAAAAGTCACTACTTAATACTTGACTTCTCTACTTGCTTTTATGGACCTTTCTTCTTCTTTGAAGGAAGCGAGGCGATCTGAGTAGTGAGTTGCTCTGCATCAATCTCTTTGCATTGCTTGCTCTATCCAGAACACCTTCTTGTGGTCCCGAGGCAGTTGACTCCCCAACTCCAATATAGAGCCCTTTTCTTATAAGCAGGCACATGAGAGGGTGTGGGTTATGTGCCAAAGGGTCTTTTGCTTTCTTTTCTTTTTTATCTTATATAGTGTCTAGGGTAGGAGGGTTTCTGTTTGCTTCTTCAATTTCTTGAAGAGTCAGCGGCGCTCGTGAGGTGTTCATCGTTGGAGCAGATTGCGGAGATGGAGACAGCCGACACTGCCAAGAACGATGCCCGATCTTTCCACACTTGAAGCAAACTACTGAATTTCTACACCCAGCAGCCGTGTGACCTAGTTCGCCACACCGAAAACACACAATCTTGCCTCTTTCGCTTTTTTGATTTGTTGTTGTTTGGCATTCAACCTCGCATTCGGAGAGGAATGGGGATTAGGTTTAGCACTAGAAGTTTCCCCGTTCTGAAAAGCTTGGAGATAGGACAAATGTGGAGTTTGCTGGTGTGGAACGCCAAAATGATGTGGCTGATTGTTATTCGAGAATTCAGCCGAGGAAGCATGTAATGGTTGTGGCTGAATTAAAACGCCTGGTGTTGAGAGAAAATCCTGAGGTGGAGGTCCATTGACAGGGAGAGAAAAGTTTGCCGGACCCACCATTGGCTTCTTTATTGGGTCAAACACGACTGTAGATTGGCTATTGCCACTTGAATTTGATGCAGGGAGGCCTTAACTCGGCCCAACAGAGACCAAGAAAGATATTCTTGATTTTCCCATCACTTCTCTTTCACTTTCGCTCTCAATCGCCTGAAGGTCTATCGCGGGTCCCTTTAATTAAAAGAGCGTTTCTCTCTATACTCCTTTAACTAGAAATATGGGAGATTTTTCACTAGAATTGTGAGTACAATAAGGAATCTTTTTCTTTATAAACTAGCCCTTGCTTAGTTTGTTTTTTACTTCTTATCTTTACTTTCCAAACGTTACTCTTTTATCTCGAGTGCTTCTGTAGCAAGCGCGGTAAACACCTGATATTGATTCGGAAAATAATATTGATTCAAATACTTAAGCTCTCTCTCACTTCATCGCTGCGCCCACGGGTACCACCTCAGCCATTGTATGTACACTGCCTTTATGTGATCAACTGATCTTTGAATCTGATTGACAAGGAAGGGCGCTAGCAAGACTGCCCTATTCTCAAACCCTTTCTTATGGTACAATAGCACGAAGCCTTGCGAGCGGATGGATGTCATTGCCTCAGTCCCAAATCCTTCTTTCTTTCACGATGCTATGCCTTGAACCAGAAGCGTAAGCATATTACCATGGATGGAGACGTAGCCTTCTCTACTTCCTGAGCCTAGCCTTTTCTCGAAGCTTGCTAACTTTATTACCGCCATAAAACAATATAAGACGCCTTTTTCGACATCCTATACTCCATCTTCCTTACTTTTTACTAATTTCGTCACTATCCATCTCACAATGGATCTTCAGATTCAAACCTAATTCTTCTCCGGGAATAGCCGTGTCCGTGTCCAAAGCAGTAAACTTTTGGTACTATAAAAAAGCAAACGAGGTTTCTGCTCCCACTTACAACCTTTGCCCATACACGAGTAGTCATTCTCCAGTATCCGGAAGAGTCAAAAAGTCTAAAGCAGTACGAGGAGAAGAACTTTGGAATTGCTTGCCCGGTTCATTAAAGCTCATAACCTTGCTACGGATTTGCTATTGGAAGAGCAAGTCGAGCATTCTGACCCTTTAGATCCTCTCTTTTTACCGATCTCGCCTTTCAACACAGGGCGGCGTATCAGTAGCCAGGGGAGTCAACGTATCAGGTAAGTAGGGTAATTGTGCTTTATAGCTAGGTAGGGTGGAATAACAAGTAGTCCGTCCAGCCATAAATACAGTAGGCACACAGTAGCGAGACTGTAGGCGAGTAAGTAAGCTAAGCTAGTATAAAAACGACAGAGCGGAAACGACAGAGCACCACAGAGCTCTAGTATAAAAACAACCAGCCTAATAGATAGTACGGGTATCCTGTCAGTAGGCTACTCAGTAGCTATCGTATTAGGTAGGCCAGCTTAAGAAACTACAGAGCGGGTATCTAAGAAGTAGCAATACAGGAGCGAGCGGCCAGACAGCCAGCCAGCCACAACTTTCCTTTTGTACGTCAGGCTGCTTCTGCTATGTGTACCAACAAAAGTGGGGAGGGTTCCTTTTTATATTAGCAATGAATGCCTTTCATTTGTAAGGGCTTTATGTAGATCCTCGGTAGGTTTCTTCAGCTCTTTTTTTTCCACTAGTATGCGCGCGCATGTCCTCTCCGAGCCGAATCTTTCTTATAACGCTTCTTCTTACAATAGTCGTATAGCGGCAAGCAAGCAAAACCTATCTCTCAACCAGGTCAAGTATTATTAAGTAGCGAAGTGCGCTTGCGGTAGGTAGGCACAGAGTCAATTGGCGCCTCGCCTAGAAGAGGAAAAAAGCCTCGTGAGTAGATATAACACATGTAAGCTAACTGAACGGTCCGGCACGCACAGAGAAAGCCATAGATTATCCTGGGGCCGAGGCGAAAGCTTTTAAAGAAAGACCCGTGGATGTGCCCTATAGACTAGAGAACTTTTACTGAACATTCCTTTCTTCATGTTAAGGGTCTGACTTCCTGCAGCTAAGGCTTCGCCGCTTGAGAATACCCCCTCTTGACTCGATTTTGTATCGGGTACTTTAACGGAAGTGTTTTAGAAAAGAAGAATAATCTAATCATGTTATTCAGCTTAGAGAGGAGAGATATGGAGATTCAGAAGAAGATTCGTTTTCATCAGAGGTGGAAAAGAAATCTTATTCGCTTGGATCGCTATCCACTCACAGGCTACCACTTGGAAGCTTTTACTGTGACAAAGGCTGGTTGAGTGGAACTTTTCTCAAAGAATTGGCTGTCTGGTGGCTGAAAAAGAAATCTCATCTGAAGGCTCCTTGCATTTGTGGAAACAATAGAATGGGCAAAAACCACATCTTTTTCTTTCATCTGCCGGGAGGTGGGGGCAAAGCCTCGTCTCAAAATGATTATGGTCTCTGGGAATCAAAAGATAGGTCTCGCTCTCAAGCAGGTGGACAAAGCGGGTGAATCCTATCACAAAGTCCAAAATCTTTGACTCTCTCGCTTTCATTGTCTGTCCCGCTCTAGGGGATACTCTTTCATAGCACTGTAGATGATTGTTGGTAGTATAACGTTGGTATTTTCTATTTGTTTGTATTCTCTCAATCAAGAAAAGAGATGAAGCTATGCTCTGCTCTCTTCATTCATGAAACTGAAATAATGTTTGAAATAAGGTAACGAGAGATGAAAAAGCTTCGAGTATCAATCTCTAATTGACTATCAAAATTTCTGTGCTAGCCAAGGCCAAGCATCCCATACCATAGATGAAGTTACTAGTCATGAGTTAGAAGCTTTCGCCTATGATGGATGGAGAACGCCCTTCCACGAAGAAGACAGTAATGGTGCTTAAGACTTTTTCCTTGCCAGACGGGTCTTTCCTTTGCTACTAAAAAGAGGTGGTCACACACATCCTACACACGACAGAGGTGTAACCCCGCCCTCCAGTAGAAAAGAGGAGTAGTATTCCTCGATCAAAGTCATAATAATTAGTGGCTCCTTTCATCCAGGCTCTGCTACTGGAGCCTGTGAAGCGAATTCTTTCCTTACAAGCTTGCGACTTGCATTTCGTATAAAGATCCTATTGCAGCCTTTGCTGGGAAAGATCCTTCTGCTGGCCTAGCTTGTGCCAGGTCTGCCTAGTCGTAGTTTGATTTTCCTTCAATTTCAGTCAATATAGAAAAGGAAGTTGATATGATTCCCCTTCTTTTACTCTTGCTGGGCTCTTTACATCTCTTCCTCTTTTTGGCTTTCTATCTTATTAAAAGGAGCTGCTATTGAATGTGATGGATAGTTTTCTTTGCTGGTTTGGAAGATATGTTACAATTTCTATTTTCTAAAAGAAATCGCCTCTTATGGCACTGGCACCTGGTCTATATGATACGGATACAAAAAAGAGAGTTTATACTATACGGTCGATTTCTTGATAAAAATTGGCTAACTATACGTCTAGACTCGCTGGGTTCACATACACTAAATGGAACTCTAGCTCTTGGAGTTGTTTTTTCATTATCAAATTCATTGAACTACAAAGAACACCATTAGGAAAAAGCTCTATGAGGCCATGAAAAAAATAACTATATGTTCTTTTACTTGTTGATTCGGCTACTCTCGTAGATTCAACACACTCAGCGGAGATAGCTATTCTACTGCAAACCAGTATCGAAGCCATAGATTCGTAGACTCTTTCTTTAGTAGTGAATACATTTTTCCCATCGAATGATAGGAAATAATACTTACGAGCGCTCTTGATTTTTTCTATCTTCTCTTGGGAACTTACACCAAAAGGAAGTCGTGCTGAAAGCTCCCCGTTACTGTTCAATTGACACATAATTCACTTATTTGTTTTTTATCTTAAAGCGCAAAGGAGCACTTCTTTAAGAAAAGCTCGAAAATTTATATATACTCATAAAAGATTTTTTTATATAAGGGGTCTCCCTCAAAACGGAGAACTAGAATTTTCTGTCGGAAATGAGAGTTCCCGAAAGGTCGGTACAGTTACATATGCTTGGTAACAATTGCTTGTTTGTAGAAGACATTAGACGGAAAAATCCTTAGCAAAAGCCCTGCCCTACTTACCTTATTATTTAAAAAGCTGTAATCCAGGCAAGACTCTATATGATATTAGTGAACCTGGTTTATAAAAAAGCAAGTTACCTGTCAGATAAAAGCTTATCCTCTATTCCAACCCATGGATCTATCTTTTTTATTAGACTAAGGTTATCAACCAACCTTCCAACACTTAGAAAGGCGTTCTTTCAGAAATGTATGTGAGCGAAAGGGCGCGTGGCGGAATGAGTGAATCGGGCAACCAACAGAGGTACTACCACCTTGTTAGACGATACTCAGGCATCAGATGTTGGATGCGCAGATCCGCTGGATCGAACTAATTACATACATAGTAAGGACGGGTCATCTTTGAATGGCGCATCAGAGAGAATAGAGTATTGATCGGTTGAATCTTTCACTGCATCACAGCGTGCTTATTTAGGTGGTATTTTCACTGTTCCCCCTTTTAAGCGGTATCATCTCCCGTTTCTTCAGCTCTCTTTGTTCTTTCTCCAACCGGCGGTTTAGAATATAAGAGGTTTTTTCTCTTTAGAAGAGCTCTGTGAAGCAGGTGTTTTCTTCTCAGAGCCCTGTTGATCTGAGATTTTCTCTGATAAAGCTTTTAATATTAATATTAGAAGTTTAGTTAATAGGTGAAGCATATTATTAGTTATGTAGATGAGCATTCTTTAGATCCAAGGTTGGTGTTGAGTGGAGAGCCTCCTTAATGAAATAACATAAGAATTTCTATTATTAGCGTTATCATTCATATTCAGGATTAGCTATCTTAGTCCGTTCATGATCACTACAATCGATAACCGTATAAAAATGAATTAGAACACGAAATCATTCCTCCTCGCTGCTATACTTGCTAAAATCTGTTTCAGTATCACCGCTTTCATCTCTTTTAGATACTGGTAATAAGGAAAGCATGTGCGCTAGGATAGGATCTTTTATACTATACACCCTTCTAGGCTTAGTATCAAACCATTGATCAGAAGCATTATATACCTTAACTCTCTTATGAGAATCAGGCATGGTTAAGAAAAAGTAGTAATACTTAACCTTTACATACAGAGATCTCATATCAACAGCAAAAGGATTGGTAACGGTAAGACTTTCGATATGAGTTCGGTTGGTCTATTTTTTAATATACCATTCCCGAGTGACAAGCTCTTTAGCAGCCCCTTTGTGAACCAATATATTACTAGAACCTTCATAAGGAATTAGACAATAGCTCTTAGGAGCTAAAAATATACCCTCCTTAACATGAATGATGTTCTAACTTGAATTTTCCTAGTTCTGTTTCGGATACTAATTCTGAGGGTAGAGGCTTGCTAAGTACAACAGAGTCTGTATCGGTATAGTAACAATCATCTCGACTAATAAAGGGGTGCATGTGAATTCTTGCATGAGCTGTAATAGCAGCAGCTTTTTGAACAGCAGAGTTGCGAGGTAGATTGTTAATGTATGTTGAAGTTTTAGTATCATATGATTGATAGGTACACAACCAATAACCATTATCTAAAGGATAAGCATCCTTAAAACAATAAATCTTTAGATTTCATACCTTTTACTATCACACACTTCAGATATAGAACTATTTGGGTTGATACCAAACCTCCCATAGAGACTCTTCATAAGGATCCTATAAACATATGCTAAACCCTTATTATCCTCACCCCTAGCACGACACCTATTTTCATACATATGACTAACAAACCCTTCAAATAAACCTAAAACCTTATCATATAGATACCCACGAAGAGGATGTATCGTGTAGCCTATTGATTGTGCATATTTCAGCTCTTCAGAATAGTAAATACCAAGAAACCTGTAGGAAAAAGTAGTAGTCCGTTATAACCTCGATATGGAAGGAAAGGCTCGTGCATGGCGGGCATGTAACATCAGCTTCTCCGTGGAGCTGCTCTAGCGGAGTTTCAATTAGATTACTCGCCCAACGAGCTGGTCTAACGGGGAGGGAGGAAAGATTCCCAGTTAATAGTAAGCATAATAAACCAAACCCAAAAATCGAATCAGATGTTGTGGAATTGTTAGTTTTTCTCGTATATAGTGTCTCGTCAAACTAGACTCAGAAACTCTTTCTTAGATAGAGAAGAGAGTGTTGTTTTTCAGAATATCTTAGATAGTGTAGAAAGCCCTTTTGCTTCTAAGAGAGATTTCTCTATATGCTTAACAAAGGGGCGTGAGTTTGCAATAAAAGGAGGAAAGAAAAGGAATCCACTCAGAAATCAGTGTAAGTGTCGACATTTTTTGATGATCGATAGAGTGGAGAAAAGTCCAAATCTGGAAGTGTTTTAAAAAGAAAAAGAAGGATATTTCAAAATGGAATTCATTCCAAGAGCTGCAGAACTTACAACTTTATTAGAAAATAGAATAATTAATTATTATACCGATTTAAAAGTAGATGAAATCGGGCGTGAAATCCTCGATACCTTTCTAGGAAAGGTGAACGAGATTCAAGCAAGTGAAATGGTGGAATTCGCCAGCGGCGTGAAAGGAATAGCACTGAATTTAGAGAATGAAAATGTTGGGATTGTTTTCTTAGGATTCGTTATTTTACTAAGTAGTTTTATTCTTTGTCTTATGGATGCTCCTAAAGGGCAGGAAGTTACCCAAACAGGGGGGGCTTCCACCTCATCTTCTGAAGAAGAAGAAGATGAAAGGGCCCGCCGTGAACGTAGAAGACGCGCAGCGGAGCAAGATGCTCTACGTAATCTAAAGGCTTTGCTCGTGCGCTTCTGTTATCGTTACGGCTGTAATGGCCACAAAACGAATGTGTGTGGATCTTTTTGTCCGGGGGTGGGCAAGGGCCCTCAGGAAATAGATGCAGTCGTTCGACGACTCGCAGAAGTTTCCTTACACATCAGTAGGGGCGATCCCATTGAGGCCTGGCAGATCCTTTCTCGGTATTCACTTTATGCCAAGCAGTTTTGGCCGGAGGACATGACCAAGCACATGTTCTACCATATAGTGAATAGATGATTCAGTAAGTAATTCTGTGAGTGTTTTGGGTGGAAAAAAAAATGAAATAAGAACAACCGCGCTCGCTGGTTGTAATAGATCGACTTGAATGCTGGAGCAAGAAAAAACATTCAAGTTTGATTTCAAGGAAAAACAACGTACCATGATACTTTCTGTTTTGTCGAGCTTTGCTTTGGTCTCTGGTTTGATGGTTGTACGTGCTAAAAATCCGGTACATTCCGTTTTGTTTTTCATCTTAGTCTTTTGCAACACTTCTGGTTTACTTATTTTGTTAGGTCTCGACTTTTTCGCTATGATCTTCCTAGTAGTTTATATAGGAGCTATTGCTGTTTTATTCCTCTTCGTGGTTATGATGTTCAATATTCAAATAGCGGAGATTCACGAAGAAGTCTTGCGCTATTTACCAGTGAGTGGTATTATTGGACTGATCTTTTGGTGGGAAATGTTCTTTATTTTAGATAATGAAACCATCCCATTACTACCAACCCACAGAAATACGACCTCTCTGAGATATATGGTTTATGCCGAAAAGGTACAAAGTTGGACTAATTTGGAAACATTGGGCAATTTACTATATACCCACTATTTCGTCTGGTTTTTGGTTCCTAGTCTTATTTTATTAGTAGCGATGATTGGGGCTATAGTACTGACTATGCATAGGACCACAAGGGTGAAAAGACAGGATATCTTCCAACGAAATGCCTTGGATTCTAGAAGAACTATAATGAAGGAGGAGGACGACTGACCCGCTCATGATCTGTGGTAGAATTATGCGGGTTCGATCCCTGCTCATGAGATCATGTGTGAACATGGATAGCGGCGCGGCCCTGAGGAGGCATCTCATTAAATCTAACTAAAAATAGCCTGCCTCAACCGACTATCCTAGAAAAAATATTAGCCTTACTCTACAGAAAGAAATAGCCGGAAAAAAGCAATAGCCGAGAAGGAGAGCAAACTCAAGCCCGAAGAAAGGAACATATTGAACTGATCACTCAACTTACGAGCTTTTATACCTCGTGTGGCTACCTTATTCCCCCACCCTTTTATTTATAGGCGGCTCGCTCCAGTGTAAGTAATAGCCAATAGCGCCTGCCTCTTTGTCTTCCTAGGCTCCAGTGCAAGTAATAGCCAATAGCCTTCGGTCAAGCGAACTGACTGAAGGAAGGTCTGGGGTAGAAGAAAAGAAAGTGGACAGAAAGCCTTACTTAGAAAGAATGCTAACCCACCGGACCTGCTTACTTCTTTCACACTGCTGCTTTGAATTTTTCCAGGTTAAAACAAAGCTTTTTTTGCCTCAAAAGCCCATTTAATAATATATATAGACCGGGTTCATTGGACTTATCAATTTCCTTTTATTGGTGGGTTAGGGCCTCGGTTGGTTAGGGAATTACCTCCACACGAACGAGTATTTATTAGCAGCACGGGCAGAGTTTGACTCTTGTGCATTTTCACAGAAGAGCACTCACTACTTAGCGGAGTGTGTTAGCCTCATTTCCAACTACTAGTTTTACATATAAACTTCGTGAGAAAGATTGGAGTTTCGAGGCCCCATACTGACTGAAAGAATAGTACCTTGCATTTTCTAATAGATTTTATAGAATATACTCTTTTTTACTTTCATAATGGTCTTTTCTTTCTGAATCCGAGCGGAGTATTCCTTCCTTAGAGCTCTTTCCTGGGCGACCTGGCTTGCTTGTCAATATATAGTGGGTAATTTTGGCATAGTCGATATGACAGTTCATTACTAGATTCTCCAACTTAGGGAATACTTTGTTCTTTTCCTACTCTTACCTGCCGGGGAATTGACTTAACTTAAATGAGTGAATTTACTACAAGACAAAAGAAGCAAGACCTTACAATAGCAATTCAACGTAGAAAAATATATGAGATTTTCTCACTTAAAATTCCTTCATAAGAAACTCATCTCTATACTCCTTGCCCTACTACTCTTCTCATATATAGGTGGTTTTTTATACCTCTATTGCCATTTCTTCATATTCGAATTTATCCCCACTGTCACTTACCCAGCCCTATCTCAGTTTAAACTCCAATATGCTTCCCTAGTTCCTAAGCATAGACATTACTAAAGAAAGTCATCTATCTCATAGTTCAACTTTGATACCTATCCGTTTTTAAAACCCTATAGCAGGTAGCTCAGACTAGTACCATCTTTCTTGACGTTGCATTTCCAAACTCAAAACATACGATAGTAGATCTTAGTCCGGCAGCAAAAACTACTAGCGTCGCTTCAACAACAGATATAGAAGAAGAAAGAACTCATAGAGAGATATTATAAGCTACTTTCCCTCCTTACCTGCTTGCTTAGCAGGATGCGTATATACCAGACCTAAGTGACCTACTTTCCTCTCAAAACCTCTACTATGAAAAGAAAGAAAGCCTACTACTCTTGTCTTGACTACAGAAAGAAAGAACTCATATCGTAGTCAGTTAAGCGAGAGTGACTTTCGCTTACGGGAAGCAGCACAGGCGAAGTACTCTCGTGAATAGAAAGAAAACCGCTAGTTCAAAGCAGTTCAAGCCCAAAAGAATAACCTCTTTCGGCGGGACTCAGTTCCAAGCACGGTGGACTGCGGGATGCTTACTCTCATCTCTCTTTCTGGTAATCGGTTTACCTTAGTTAACTTACGGTCAATTCTTTCTGCTCTGGTAGTGCTTCTCGCTCGGTACTCTTGCTCTTCCTGGCTCGAAGAAAGTCCTTCTTTTCCGACGGATGAGAGGAAAACCTCTCTCGTGGCTCTTGCACGCCCGTTAAGAAAAAAGCCTTGTCCACCCCAAGAAAGTCAATCCGCCTTGGCAAGTAGTCTCCTACCAAAATACTTTCGTACAAGCCCTCACACCCCTACTAGGTCAAAGCCCCATTTTCCCAAACCTATACCTATAATACAATAAGATAATAGGGCATCCTCCTATCTTACTTATTGGTATTCGTTTCTGGGAATCCTCTTATCTTGTTCGTATTATAGTTCAAAGCTCTTCTTATCGGTAGGCTCCCATCCTTTATAAGTAAATGGATTAAATGAACTCGTATGAATCCATATACGGAACTACGTAAAAAAAGGCCATGGTCGCTGCATCTTAAATCTTTCGTTCACCCGAGAGGACTCTCTCTACGCTAAAACGCGTCATCATTTGGGCTCTTGAACAAAGGAATTGCGTATAGTTAATAAGGCCTTCCTTCTCGCCCATGCCGATTGGCAACTTCTCTATTTCGTATCATCCCACCTGACCAACGGGAATCTCATTCCTGGAAAAGACAGACCCACATACGGGACCCTCACCATGCACCGAGATAGGATGACCTAGAATATGAGGCTTCTCCTTCGTGGCACTCTACTACAGCGGCATAGCACCCCTGAGAACTTCTTATCCCTCCTATTCATAACTTCAGCTTGCTAGCGCTTGGCTGACCAGCCTTGACTATAAGAGTAGGATTAGTCTTTCTATAATTTTAGGAAGTTAAGAAGCAACGTAGGCATAGGTCAAGTAAGTAAGAGTTAAAGTAGTCCCACGGTCAAATAAAAAATAGGGAATTAGGCTTGTACGATAGCGAAGAGTAGTTCTTGCTGAGGAGGGCTGCTATCAGAAGAAGGTTCTAACGTCTTACTTGGTCTATTTTGTATAATAGAGAAACTGGAGCTGACGGCATTGCTTTCTGAGTTGGATTGCTTGCCACATCTTCCAAGGAAAGGAAGGCGTGAAGGATGATTTTTACCATCCAATAAGAGGTGCGCGCAGCTTATTTTATCATTTTTCTCGTAAATGGTGACTTATATGGGGGTTTTTCGCTTTCGCTCCGCGCCTGGCGTTTTTCTGTTCTTTTGGTGGCACGGTATGCCATAGATTAATTAGGGAGGTGGTTTTTGACGATTCGCTGCGCCCCTCTTATTGTTTCTATGTTTCTTCTCTTTACTTGTGTGAGTAGGCGCTTTGCGTTTATGGGCTGTGTTAGAAGAACTAGAAATCCTATGGTGATCATGAGAACTATCATTATTTATCAAATCATTCGTATTAGTAGGAGGAGAAGGCTCGTCAGTGTGTTCATCTGCACCCGTACTAGTGTGTTCATCATCTTTCCCAGACATGGATTCTATTTCATCTTCTAGTCTGTGCACGAGTATACTTAATGAATCAGGAGATGCCTCTTCTAAGCTGATAATATGTTTAGGTTTTGTATCAACCCATATGCCTTCATTAAAGTAAAGAAGATTTTCTATCGTTTGGATACTTGAGGTATACCAAGTGTAAACTCACCTTTTGATTGAGAAACAGTCATATTTTTCAAACTGCTTCTAAAGTGATTAATAACTGTGACTTTTTAACCATAGATAAATCTTGATATTGTTGTATATACCATTCTTGGTCAACATGAGCTCTAGCAGCACCCTTATGTTTTAGGGTTACACCATCATCTTCTTTCATAATGTAATAGCTTTTGGGTGCTAAGAAAATGGCCTCGCTACGCGCCTTACATTCTAACTTGAATTTTCCTAGTTCTGTTGAAGAAACAAATTCTTCTGGTAGAGGGTTACTTAGTACGACAGAGTCAGTATCGGTATAGTAACATAACAATCATCTCGGTTGAGAAATTCGTACATATACATTCTGGCACTGGCTGTAATGGCAGCTGATATTTTAACAGCAGCGTTCTTTGGAAGACTGAAGAACTCATTTTCTTCATCTTTTTTATTTATATAGGTACATAACCACTTATTTTCACACAATGGGTGCGCTGAAGTAAATCCTTTTTTACGTATTAATTGATCTTTTCTTTCTGTATCGCATATCTCGCTGATTGTGCGATTTGGGTTAATACCGAATCGACCATATAGTGAATTCATCAGGATTTTATATATGTACGATAATCCATTATTTCCTTCTTTCTTGGCCGCAGCCCTTTAAAGAGATCTGTTACAAAAGAATCAAATAGTCCTTCACCTTTATCATAGAGGTATCCCCTGAGCGGTCTTATTGTATAACCTATCTTTTGAGCTAATTTCAATTCTTCAGTATAGTATACCCCCACAAATTTACCTGTTGGGAAGAGTAGTATTGATTGTTTCTTATCTAAACTATTATTCTCTTCACGTCTAAATGGCAGTAGTGGCTTACTTATTTATGGTATCGGGACACACCACATAAGCTTCAACAAAGCCATACAATTCGTTGATGTTTTTACCTTGTAAATTTCCATGCCAGGCTGGCTTGGGCATTGGAGAATTTTTCATTACGTATGGGTATAACGAGTTCACGTCGTAATAATAGAGATTCTCTCCTTTTGGCTTATATACATCTGTATGACCACCATAGTAACCACGACGAATGAATCTATCCTCATTAGTTGTTGGTATACATACTTATTGGTTATCTACATTATAGTATGACGATCTAAATCCAGTGCTAGGGCTGGCAGAGTCATCTTTTTCACTATGTCTATTTTGTATGAGGACCAGTATATATCTTGAACCCTTTTCATTATACCACCCAGCAGGTAAATATCCTGCCTCATATATTCCAATAGTTTTGTCTTCAGCTCTGATAATTCATTGACACCTAGTGATCCATGATCAATTACACACACCTTTTCTCCCCAGCTCCGGGCATATACTCTCGGCTAGTGCTTTTAGGCAGGCTGGGAGAAGTTTCAAAGAATCACGAAACCTAATTATTTTTCTTTTACCAACTTTGACTTCCACTTGATAAAGTTCGCTATTCCTCATCAAGGGCCTTTCTGTTTTATTTTCTAATATATGTTTAATCAATAAAACACCATCAAACCGAGCTAGATTGTGGAAATATATTGTACAAAACTTCCTTTTTTTAACCAAAATTTCAAGGTATTTTCAAAAAGCATTCATCATTGCCTTACTTCTTTCAGCACGGCAGGATTTCATCCTCACTATACCACCAGCTAATTTCACCCTTTGATGGAAGTTCACTACCGGCCTCTACTTCCATCACACCTACAGCATAAGGCGTATGCTTTTCTTCTATAAGAATTGTCTCTAGATCAGCTACAAGGAAGGATTTCATTTTACCAGATGATCTTATGATCTTTGTAATTTTATCATTTTTCACTTTATTTGTTGAAATCTTTTTTGGCTCGGTTGGCACAATATCAACTGGAGCATTTTCTTTTATAAGATTCATAATATCATTATCAGAATATATATACCTTTTATCTTTTTCCCGCACTTTTTTACAATTAAATTAATACGGAGATATATACTATTGATTTTTCCAGGTTCAGATTCAGAAGATCCAACATTACGTTGTAACAAATAATACAGTTCACAAAAGAATTTCTCAGGCAGAACCTTGCCATCCTCATTAGTTAAAGCTATACCAATCTCTAACATGAAAGTTACATTACCAGTTCTTAAACACATGGTATAACCAACAGTCAACTTCGCATAACCATCAATAGCTGGAACAGCATATTTGCATATAGCATATAGAATCTTCTTATAGAAAGAAATCATATGGGTACACCTGAGTGTTCAAATGTATATATATATATTCATTATACCACCCAGCTCAGACACATTAATATCTTCTTTGGAAAATGGAAATGAAGATACATAGGTAACTTTGTGTTTACAGAAGTTCTGATATCTCTACCACCCTAGCAAAGCTTTATGGCATTTCAATCTAGAATTCCTAATCCTCCATGTTCCTACAAATTAGTTATTGGCAAGTGCATATTTTCTATTATCTTGAGTGCTTGAACTTTCTTCTTATAGAGTCAATCTTCTTTATAATATCAACAGGTCGTTGAAACATTGACATCATATAGAGAGGAATTGCCTCGCCAAGAGTGTAGGAGAAATAGTAGTCCGTCCACAACGAGGTAACAGTAACCCCAACAGTCATTTTAGCATAGATAAGGACCAGCAATAAGAGTTACCTGCTTGACCTAAGAAAAACTCTTACCTTAGTAATTTGAAATAAATACTTTACTAGCTTCTTTCTTGAATTCCAAATATGGCCAATTCATTTTACATCTCTGACTTGCTTTATCTAGCCCTCCTACTTTACCTTTCTTCAACAAACCATATTCTAGGACCACTAGTGATATCCCCCATTATAGAGTTACCTGTTTGCCCTAGCTCTACTCTTTCCTATCAAAGCTAGTTCCAAGCTTGCTACTTGCTTACCTATTTTCTGCAAATCCTTGTAGTCTTTAGGATTGAAACCCGCAAGGGCATGTTTTTGGAAAAGAAGAACAAAAACTCATCATCCAAGTCAAATTACCTGGCAAATAGAGATACGGAAAGATATTATCCCTTCATCGAGACCCTGAAACAAAGCTCTGTAGTGGACAAAGCAGAGGTGCTGACAACCCGTCAGACGGAAGATAGGAGACTACCAATAATCCGCTACCTCCAAGGCGATGCTGACCAAGCAGGGGACAACGATTGCGTGGCGATTCGAGTCAAAGCCAAGAAAGAGATACTCAGTCATCAACAACGAGCTATACAGAAGGTCGTACTTCGGGCCATGGCTAAGATGTATGTATATATACTCCCCGAAGAAGGCATGGTGCGTGCGTTGTCTCTAAGTCATGCTTTTTTTTAAGAGGAGGAGTTGCTTAGCTTAGCGCCCTTCAGTTTTCTTTGATTGCTGGTTGTATACTCTTTACACATGCCAGCCACTTTATTGTCCTACACAACTTGATTTGAAACACTACTTGCTTGAAACCTTACTACTTCTTCCATCTTTGCATAAAAAATTGAAATGAATTGACTCTATTTTATCTTTCTTTTATTGCACAACAAGCTAGGAAAAACTACACTTCTTCCTTCCATTACATAAAGTAAGTATCCTTTTTCAAAGGAGCAGGAGGTTAAATAGGTTCTAACTAACGCATCTTTTTTTATCTATAAAAACATTAGAATAGAAGAAAGTATTTTCATCTTCAGTTTATAATTCACTGGACAACTCCAGTGTACCTTTATGTCTAACTAAACCATAATTGCTTAACAGGCCAGTCGAATGGTCATTTTATTGTATAGGCTGACGGTAAGAATGTGATTTTTTTAAGCCCAACTCATGCCCCCTTCTCTTCCAAACGCCAGTTCCAGGCATTATATATACCCCTCTCCAAAATATCCTTGGCCCCAGGATAGATGAAAAGTGGAAATTCTTCTTGATGATGCTTTGGCTTGTGCTTCTACTCTTCACCCTACAAAGAGGCTTGTGGAAACTACTCTGCTGTGATATCCAAGGAAATGAGCTATCTTCCTAATTGAACTTATCAATGGAAAAAATTCCAATTCGTCGTGTAGGTGACTCATTTTAAGATTCGGTAAAGAAGATTGATACTATTGTAAAAACTGTAAGTAATAAATACCGAATACTCAACGTTCAACGGGGCCATACCATAGGATTTCAATTTGAAATAATCAGAGAAATACTCAAATTACATCCTTTTTATACCAGATTGCAACTTTTCAAGCTCCGGGAAGGTACATTTGCCAGGATTTGCACCAGAGAGTTCTAAGTGGCACACATCTGACCGAAGGTTCTGACATGGATTCTCTTTTCCTTTTTAAGTTGAAAGCAGGAAAGGCGAAGTTTTGGATCTCCCGGAATAGGGAGGGGCAAGCAAGATAAAGTAATTACTGGCTAGGTCTTACCTATGTAGATTCTTTATTTAAGAAAGGAAGAGCCTGAGGGATAAATCACATATCCATTCCAAATGCCTATATACGTGATTTATGAGTCGGCCGTCTTTCACACAAGTTCTAACTCTAGAGGAGGCAGGTTTCTAATCCACTAAATAATAGTATGCTTCCTGACTCGGCAAAAGCACTACCGCACTCTTTCAACTTCTCGTGGAATGCAAATATACCCCCTCGGTCGATGCAATAAGGTCTGTTTCACTGTTGGACTCGAAGTATCATGGGCTCTTTCCCTTCTAACATATGTGTGCGTGCTCCGGACAAAAACTTGTTTTCATCGTGGATCTCCTAATCCTACTGGGAACTCTTAGTAGGTGGTAGCTCATCTAATCCGGCTAGCTGGTCAACTAATAGGCTCTCGTTCTCAAGAGTAACCCGAATGTTAAAAGGGGCTAGCTCCTTCGCCTCGTAAACGCGCTCCTTTCGAAATGAAGACTGGGTACTACGGGGGTCAGACCTTTGCGCCATAGAAAAAGGGAAACTCGCACCAGTATGGGAAGAGCCCTATAGAGTCACGAAGGTTATAGGAGCAGGCACTGTTGAACTGGAAGATGTGTCAAGGCCGTAGGAGACCAGAAAATTGCCATTAAGAACTTTCAAGATCTCTCTTTGTCCTTGATCGTGGCTTACGACCAAGTCTTTTTTTACTTCCACTCCTAGAATACAGTACTATTTTAGACCCAGTCTCTTCATCTAGCTCTTCATTGTCTAGAAAACTTGGAAAGTAATAATGCAAGAAAGTATCAACAACCTGTGCTAATTCCATATTGGCCTTGATTTCCAAAAGAGTAGAGTAATACCAAAAGAGTAAAAATATATGAACAAGTGGAAACAACTATTAACATATAGTAAGAAAAATATCAATACATATTGAAACAAGTCTTCTAAAGTATTAATACCTTCTCTGTGTTTAAGTTTACTTCTATGCACTCCCCTCTCTTTCTCGGCAATCGAAGCCACTACAAAGAATTAAGCTTCTAGACTAGGTGTGATGTAACAAGCCTGAAGGATTGCTCGAGTGCCACTGTAATAAACCTCCTTAAGCCTCTCATTGAGAACTATTCCAACCAATAGATCAGAAATTTCTCAGTTGAAAACCCAAAAAACAGGCACAAGTTCACTCCAAAATTGTACCAAACGCCGATGACCGACAGTCGTCAACCTGGTCTCTTTCTCTTGTACAATCATGTGAAAGTATTGCAAAAATACAATGCCTGTCTTGCAGAACTGGCTCTCAACTTCAGTAGGCTTTAGTGGTTTCGTGAGAAAACAAACCCTCTTCCTTTCTTGATGTTCCACGCCCGCAGTAACCAAAGTCGATTGGACGGAGGGCCGGCTTATAGATGCAACGCTGTGGTCTTTTATAGGTGATACAAGTGACGATGAGTGGTCTGATACAAGTGACGTTGATGGTTCCCCCCTATAGGTACTAACTTCGTGCCTTATTATATAGGGTTCGTTTGTACTTTACTTTTCTTCAACTCCTTCTTTCTTTGACCTAAGATGGAAGGGGATCTCCACAGCCTCTTACTTATTATTAAGCAATGGTTTAGTCACCTCGGACGGTGGAAAAGAAGGAACCAACATTTATAAACCAATCCCACTCGTTCAAGGATAGTACTTAAAGGAAAGGCGCCGGGGTTATTTGTTAGGACGACCAAGCACAAAGGATTCTCCATCGCAATTTCCTTCCCTAGGGCAAGCATACGAAAAGAATAGGGAACATAGGGCGGGCTAACAACTGGAATGAAAGAATCAGTTGACTTCACTTCTGCGGATGGATTTCCTGTTGATGGCGGAGCGAGCGAGACAGCTACTCACAGCTCGTATACGAAAGAGAGGAAGGGTTTATATGATATGTAGAAGTTCGGGGACCGGCTTTAGTGGCTTAGCCCTCGGTCCCCTGATTCGGAACATTGAAGGGTAGAGTGCCTATAAAGGTTGGTGGATTGAGAAATTGCTCGTAGAAGGAGGAAGAAAAGGTCTGTCAAAGAAGGTATAGACCACATGGATAAGGAAGAAATTTCATTTTTTATCTTTTAATATGATAAACTTACCGAATCAATTTCATAGTTACTTCACAAGCGTAGGACCCGACGAGGAAAGATCGCCTATTTAGAGAGCTTCTTATTTAAAGATCGACTGACTTTGGAGCCAGGTATCATATTTTCCCAGCTCTTCCGGCTACCAACACAAGGTACTCGACCTTCGGCCTCGCCTTTTTAAAAGTCTGAATGCAGTTCAACAGAGCTTATTTTAGAAATTGCTAGAAGATGCTATATCATAAAGAGAAAGTAGACTTCCTCCCATAGGCTAATTAGGGCGTGCCAGCCTGGCACAGAAACCCGAAGAACTTAGCTAGGCACAAGGGTGAAAGCAAGACTGAAACCGCAAGTGAATCCTTTATAGGGAGAGTAACTAAAAGCTGTACGTACGAATACAAGAACCTACCTACAGAACTTTATCTGCTTTAACTTAATATAAGTGAATAGCCAGCCTGGGAATTAATGATTTTAATAGAGGAGTTATTCACATGTTCAAATAACATAATATTGAACACCCGCACTCACTTTTTTGTCACAAAGTTGGTTACACTCACTATACTATTGGCATTACTCATTGCACCCGGGATAAATAATACTAAAAAAGTAAGTGACCCTAGCAACACTTCCTGCGACCTCACTCATTCTGAGAATAGATAAGAGCCCGCGCGCAAGTTGCTCCACTTTCTGAAAAAATCCTTTTTTGGCATGGATGATTTTCTTTCATCAGTGCTAGGGTCCGAGATAAGACTAGTAGGCGGGAAGACGTATTAAAGTCGAAGAAGACAACCTTCGGCCTTTCTTTTAGTCATGCTCTTTCTCACCAAATTAATGTTGTTCTTTTTTCCGTCGGTAGGTAGGTTTCCACCGCTGCGCGCCTTATTCCTACGACTGAAGTCAAGGCCTATGAGAAAAAGCGCCGTCTACCTTTCAGCACTCTTGTTTGAAAGAGCCAGATGGTATCGGTAAGCACCAGCCGAGAGCCTAAGATAAGGGCCATGGGCAAGTCCTAACTGAATTCAAAGCATACGTCAACAATGAAGGCAAAGCAAACTGGTGCACCTCCTTTTCGTATAGTGATAAGGAGAAATCCTTTGAAAAGATGCTGCTGTAGTCCGATCTATCTGGTACTAAGACCATTCTATCCCCTCAAATTATATCAAGAAAATTTCAACTCATAATTCAGGTTTTGGCTAGTTCCCTTTCTTCCTACTTGACCTATCAATTCTTTCTATCACTTCAAAAACCACAGGGGGAGAAGGATTGGTTAGAACATGAACACGTCTCCCATCTTGGAAAGGGCTTTCTTCTATGAGAATGGTTTCGAGTTGAGTTTTACCTGGCATGGAGCCACACTTTTCCACAGATTCTTCACTTGACCCATCACACCTTTAGATAGAGCTTTTTCAAATTCATCATCATCTCATGTTGATCTAGTTATTATAAAAAAAGCAAGCAAACGCAAAGATGCTTCATTTAGACACCTTAGTGCTGCAGTCAAGTGGCAAAGCACAAAAAGAATGCCAAAGCCAGTTAACCTTTCTTTGTGTGGCGCAAAAGGCTTGCTTTCCCTTTGGCAATTGCTATTCTTACATAAGGGAGTGACTTTGTAACGATTTGAAGAACAAGGGCAGTTCAGGTTTTCTGGGAGTAGATTCAAGGAGTTACAAAGTAACGCTTAGATGAGGCATCTTGCTTGACACCGGTGCAAAGCTCAATCATAAGCGAGCTCGCCTTCTCTGCTCTTTGAGAAGTCCTAGTAGAGAAAAGCATATTATATGCAAGGAAAACAAAAACAACAGTGAAATAGTAAGGAAGGAGTCGAAATGGTGTAGCCCATAATGAAAAAGGGGTGCTACTTTATTTTGACTGGCTCCAGTTCTCTTTAGAAGCCTAAAAAAGATGCGAAGAGCCTGCTCTCACCAGCCTGTGCTGGGAGTACGGTTTATTAGGTACCCTTTTGGTCACCATAGTAGGTGTAAGCCATGTCTTCCTTCTCCGCTCACTAGGATTCATTCAGTCAACACAGGCGAACTAGAATGGATAGCACAGGTCGGAGGTTAAGCTTCTAGACCCACCCCTTCTTTATACTAATATAAAAGCATCTTTCCCTGCCTGTCTGCTGCTTTGTCTGACTATATTAGGTCTAGGACTAATGAGCTTCCTTTCTGACTCGAAAGAAATTGACGTATAAAATCTAGTTTGTTGTGGTTGGAAAATAAAATAAGAGGCCCCTGGTTATATAGATACTTTCTAATTAACCTCTTTCTTAGGGAAGTAATGAAGATGGCATCGAATAAGCTCTTTGATCTTGATGCAAGTGTGCAAGTGAAGAAGAATGCTTGAGATTCCAAGTAAGGGCATTCTCTCCATTATTGAGCTAGGCTAGATAGGAAAAACCTCAGTTTAGATTTAAATAATCAGGATTTGAGATTTACTTAGTAAATTCAGTGAATAGGCAGGCGGATCGAACTCAAAGTAAAGTTTCAAGCGGTAAGGCATTACGCTGTGGTCAATCTTCAGATATAGAGTAGGTACCGAACCGGAGTCAGAGTTAACTGCGGTATTTCATTCAGTCAGCTTGGTTCTTTTCTTTGCCATTTCAAAAGCATGAAGTGCAAGATCCATGACCCGACCGCTTAGCCGCGGAAATAAATATATTGGGGAAAGATCATACCGGAAAACTTTCAATAAGGACTTTCAGGTAAGCATGCATAGCTTGATGGGAAAGATAATAGAAGAAGTAGGTCCTCTTATAGTAGAAGTATCCATCTGTCTTGCATTGCTTTGCTTCACTAGAGCTTATATAAAGAAAGCGGTGGAAGAATAGAGAGAATCTGTCTGTCTTTATAGTGCAGATGGACTGACTTTACTACCATCAATCCGGTTCTATTCCTTTTTTGTTTGAAGTAAAGGCGCGGAGCGTCGACGAATAAATAAGCTCTTTACTTTAGACTTTGCCCTAAAAGCTCGTATTAAGGAAAGCAGTTTGAACTTGCTTGAGAAGATAACTGAAGTTCTAGCTAGTTTTTACAGCTAAAGCGATAGCAACTCATGAACGAAGTGCTCGACCAGGAACGAGCGGAAGAAAAGTAGCGAGTGTTGAAGGGTTAGGTAAGTATAATCAAACTTAGGAGGGGAAATCCCTTTTTACAATGGCACATAGCTGGAGGCCCTTATATCTTCTATCCTACCCACCAAGCCTTTCTCGGCCAAGAGGCCCAGGATGGTTAGACTTTTTTTATAGATATAAGCAGTTTTACCGTAGCCCGATGGATAAGGGAGGGACGGGTGACTTTTCCTCTCTCTTTTTAACTGCAATATTTATATCATACTGGCACTTGATGCTCGAAACTGAACATAGAATTAGGAACAAAAAATTGAATATTTCCACTACTATGAATAAGACTGAACAATATCATATATAGAATAGAATAGAAAGGTTGTCCTTACTGCCTAAAAAATCCTGAACCTTCTTTATTATCGAGCCAACAGACGTGAGAAACTGCTTGGCCTAAGCATCTACCCCACTACGCCCTTCGTTTCAAAGTTCTAGTTAGTGTAGTGATTCGACGACTATAAATAAAGAAGGCGCGCAGCGAAGAAAAACCACTCCAAATTTCTTTTTTTACTTATTGAACTTCAGGTAGACCTTTTAGAGTAAGCTTATCATCTTGCTTTTTCTCGATTCCGGTTCAGAACCAGTCTTGAAGTGAATGAATTAGAAAAAACGAAGGAATAAGTAAGGAAATGAGACGCCTCTTTCTTTCACTATTTCATAAGCAGATCTTCTCCTCCACACCAATCACGAGTTTTTTTTTATTCCTCTTGTATATCGTCGTCACGCCCTTAATGATAGGTTTTGAAAAAGACTTTTTATGTCATTACCATTTAGGTTTGATTTGGATCCCTCCGTTGTTTCCCTTTCCTCCCGAACCTTTTCTTCGAAATGATAAAGAATCTGGTACACTAGAATTATATTATTTCAGTGCTTCTTGCTTGCCTAAGATCCTACTTTTACAATTGTTAGGTCACTGGGTTATTCAAATAAGTTGTGTTTTCTTTGCTTTTCCCATGTTACAACTTATGTACCAATTCGATCGATCCGGAATGGATCGGTTAAACATTCTATTAGGGAGCCTGGTTTTGACTCTTTTGTGTGGTATTCATTCTTGTTTGGCTCTTGGAATCACATCCAGCAGCGGTTGGAACAGCTCGCAAAATCTCACCACTTTACCTACTTTATTGCCCCTAACTCTTTTCTGTACCTCCATTGAAACAGAAGGCTTTCATGTTTTTTTATCAATAGGTTATTCCTCCATTTTTGTATCTCTTTATCCAATTTTGGTCTCGATTAGTTTACAAGATTGAATTGTTGCTTAGCGCCCTTATCTTATTCGATTTTTTTCATAGAATGTTGAGCCTTGTGAAGCCATGTATGAACAAGGCGCCAGTTTGACTTACGCACCTGGCTTCTATCTATTTTTTCAGAATAGGAAAGATAAGAAGGGAGTATGGACTAGATAGGAATGGTATGTTTGAGGAAAGTAGTTGACACGACTGACTGGAAAGGTATCAATAGTAGACTGATTTGAATGGATGGGTATCGATAGTAGAAGGAGAGTGTAGGTAATAGAGGTTTGGATAGGTAAGACAAGACTGCGGATGAGTAGGATAGATATGTGGATAGTCCCACCAAGACTAGGGAGGGTTTGGAAGATATGGTTGGGTATTGGTATGGAGGAGGACGAAGTTTGAGATATTCATTCGGATGTTGTGAGGGGTCCACTTTTAAGCCCAGGTAAACTACGAGGGGCTTGCTATTCTCTTTTAAGGAGGAGGAGGAGACAAGCTACAGGACTCCTACTAAAAAGAGTTTTTCCCGGTATTGAAAAAGCTGCCTTTTCATGTCCCTGCGGCCTCTTTCTTTCAACTTCGTCGAATTGAAAACGAAGAGGCTGGTGCATTCCTAATTGGTGCTACTTATGCCACTGTACATTACGCACCTGTTCACTCATTGTGACTTCACTACATCTGTGAACAACTCTTCAGCTCTATTTCGAAGTAAGCACCACATTACCCGCACGCACTCCTGATGATATCTCAACACGAAGGAGCTCTTCATCGACGACCAGTATCTCTATGACTAGATGTGGGCGGCCTTAACTCGATGAGCCTTCAGGATCATAGTTGTGAATATTTTAATCTCTCTCTTTCCGATGAAAATACTAGAATTTCGATCGGAAGATGGTACGTAGTTCATTTCATGTATAAAAAGCACAGAGAACTTTCGTAACCAAGCTCTTAAAGAAGAAACTTTCTATTGCCCCCATCTGACCACGCTAGCAGATTAGTCGCTCCCTACGAAATGAGGCATTCTCACTATCTAAAAAAACAGTTTTTTTCAATCCCATCTATCTCTCTACGACAAAGAGCTTGAAAGGCAATTGTAAGATTACCAAAATTGACACATTGTTTTAGTTACACCGTTTACTTACAAGCCTACAAAACAAGGAGAAGGAAGCTAGCAAACAGAAGTTTTACACCAAGAATGGCGTTGAATGGTTGAAGATATCTAACCTAGAAGTAAAGATCCAATAAAGATTTTCTTTTTATTTACTTTGACATAGGTACCGCCAGTAGTAATCTCATCTCTTATCTAACATGCTCGAACGTGCCCTATGCCTGCATTAGAAAATGGCATCTATTTCCATCAAATGAATTGCATCGGCAGGAGAAAGCTTTACTTTGCCTGTTGTCAGGTAGTGCCTTGACTGACGAGACCTGCCAGTAGAGGTAAAGTAAGTGCAATATACCACACACAAAGAAAAGAATGAAAGAAAAGTAAGTTAAGTATAATGTTACTTTATTTTGGTCTTAGCAAAGAAAAATACGCCGCTATAAAGACAATGAAAGAAAATAGATAGTCTTAATAATGAAACATAACAGGTAAGGTTTGAGACAGGGTGAGCCTTCCCCTCTTCAAATAGAAATAATTGTTAGGTTGGACATTTATATTAAGATAAGTGGTACCTCCCAAAAAGACAGAATCCAGGCTACCGGTACAAAACCTCTAGCTACTCAAATCAAAAATAACAACTCATAAGCTACAAATACTATATAATAATAAAGATAATCCATAAGGAAAAGGGGCCTGCCACAGAATTAAAAACATACTCTTCCTCACAATAAAAAAAGGAATATATATAGAAAGTCTTTACTCCACAGAGAAAAGCTCCTCCTGATAGAAATCCCTAGCCAAAGCAATCACTTTTGCATGACCAAAGAAAGCTTTCTTTATAGTAATCAATAATATGAGAAGTTATCTCCTCAGTTTTAGTTTCTTATATAATATAAATAGAACAAGAAAGAATAAAGTTTTGACTATTACTAGCAGATGCTTGAAAGAAAGCAGTATTTGCATCTCCCTCATGCAAGCACTTATGTCTAGCTCTTTGTATCCAAAAAATCTCTTCTCTTTCATATATATCATAGATATTTTGGAAACGCTCCGCGCCTTGTTGTTTATTTTCAATGGATGGTTTGAGATGGTAGATCATGTTCGCATTGCTACGGTCAAATCGATCCTACAGATCTTCCCACTGGCTTTGTGCCAGTAAGCACTTTTGAAAGGAATATAGTTTAAATAAATAATGTGTTTTCATTGAATAGATGACAATAGATTTCTTTTTTCTAACTGCTAAAATCTTATTTATCTCAAAAAATTCTATACTAGTAATACTTTTATAATCCCTTTTTCAGATCAAGGGATTATGATCTTATTGATTGGTGGGAGTATCAACACAAAGCTCAGGGGATAGTTACTAGTACAATCTGCGGAGAAAAAGTACCTATATAACAAAGCAATACTAGGTACTGCCCTAAAAAGAGACCAAGTATATTTCCTACCTACCATGCAACTTGTATTAAAGTAAAGCCAAAGAATAAAGAATTTCAAGTTCTACGTTTCCCTTTGTTCAAAGTCTGTCCAGATAGAAGGCCGCAGGGGCATGAAAATAAGCACAGCTGCGCCCTTCGCTAGTTCTCACTTCTCGAATCGTTTTCCAACCAGGTACCGGTAGCGTAGACAAAAGTGGCGAAACTCTCATTTCTCTTTTCTCAAAGTCAAGTCAAAGAATAGTGGTAAATAGAATAAAGAAAAACAAACTTATCCTCAAACAAAGCCAATAGCACGCACCCCCACATCTGAACCAAAGTAGGTAAGATAGTGCCATCTACCAAAGGTTCTTTAAATTGTAAGGTTATGAAAGATATGTATTCTCCTTTCTTTAATCTCGTGTACTTATCTTTATTTGCTGAGTCTGACACTAGGAATAGTCGATCTCCCGTTCCTCGTAAAAAAACAATTTCATTGTCTTTATTTGATCTTCATGAATCGGCATTGGCTGAAGATCTTCTTTTTAGCTTACTAGAGCATCCGAGTCTGGGCATATTAGATCAAGCTTCGCACCTCAGACCCTCGGCATCAAGACCGTCGAAAACAGTCTAACAAGGCAAGAAAAGCACATATTCCTCCAATCCCTCACAGCTGATTCTGGGCATTCATCTGTAGCTCTTACTTTTTTTTTGAAAGTAGTAGCTTCTAGAGCTACCGATTCCATTAGCACATGAAATCAGTTACAGAGAGTAAGTCTAGTAAAAAGAAAGAAAAGAAGAGAGAGAGAATCTATCTTGGCACTATCCTGCCCCTACCAACTAACAGCACGCTCAAACAGTGAGCAGTTTCAAAATGCCAAAAACCAGCAGTAAATATTACATCCACAGTGCAAATAGTAAAGGCTAATATTACAGACCAGAAAAGAATTTAACATAAAAGTAAAAAAAGGGAAATTCCCTTTGCTGGTCTTCTGTCCTGCCCCATCCAACCTCAGTGAGCTCCTTGTAACAGCATCACTCCTCAAACTCCTCCAGCACCACTGGGGCACCCACTCTACCTCCTGTCCACAGCACAAACAAAGCCAGGGATTGAGCAATCAAAGAAAATATAGGTTTTGGAGATACATTAGATTAAAAACTGAGCCTATTTCTTTCCCTCCACACCACCCAACATACTGCCCCAACCAAAGCTATTAAAGTTTTGTTTAGAGAGGGCACAACAACTGTCCCACAGCTGAGCAAGAGAGCTGGTATTCAGATCAGCTTCAGGGAATCTGGAGCAAGCCCATTCCCACAGGGGCTGGATGTTAGGGCAAAGTAGGAAGAGATGAGAAGCATCTTCAGGAGAGTGTTGGCAAAAGGAGCAGGAAGTATCACCAGGCCACCCTCTCTTCTGCATTGCCACTCTTGTCAGAACTTTGTGATGAAAAACCAACCAGAGGAAAGATCTAATCTTCAGAGGGATACCAGCCTTCCACATATTGGCAAATCTGGGTGGGCCTCCAAAGGTTAGGAACTCATAATGCAACTTGACCTGATAAGATGGCTTATCTCTCCAAGTCTTATAGTCAGTTGCTCCAGAATGTGGGGTGAAGGCCATAACTTTTGTACTGCTTCCCAGTCCTCTTTCAGAGAGGCATCCAATGGTCTAAAGTCACCAGATACCTATCTCCTCCTCCATTTACCCATGCTTCCTGAACTGTCATCTCTGGAGAGGCCACCACAGCAAAGAGAGAAGGATAAAGATGAGCCAGAGAGAGCTCTCCTAGCCAAGGGTCTTTCCAGAATTTTGTTTCTGCACCATCCCCCGCGCCCTTGTCCCTAAATTCACCAATTCTTTTTCTTGCTCAATTGCTTTCCAAAAAGGGTGATTGAACTCTACACTGAGTTTTCTTTGCCTGGATAATAAGTTTCCATAGAGATTGGCATCTATTATCCATAAACTGCCAACTCCATTTTCCCAATAAAGCTCTATTCATAGTATCCAGATCTTTTATTCCCCATCCATCTTGATCTATGGATTTACAAATTTTCTTCCAAGCCACCAATGCATATCTTCGTTTGTCTTCAGTTCCCTGCCACAAGAACTTCAAAAGAATACTATCTAATTGCTTTTTAGCCCAGACTGGCATCTTATGTACTGAGAGAGTATAGAGAGGGATAGAGGAGAAAACTGCTTTCAGCATGACAATCTTTCCACCTTGAGAAATCTCCCTTTCCAGTGAGAAAGTTTCTTCTGAATTCTCTGAATGAGATCATTCCATACAGACCTGTTGGGTTTTCTCCAATGAAAGGGGATCCCCACCCAGATATGAGAGAGGAAGCTCTCCCAGTTTACACCCCAGAATGTCAGTTAAATGGGAGATTTCAGTGGCAGAGAGATTGATAGGTAATATGTATGTCACTCTTGGCATAATTAATCTTCAATCCTGAAATCTTTTCAAAGGCCAATAGGGCCCATTTGAGTAACTCCACACTCCTAGGATCAGGCCTCAGCATGATTATTGTATCATCTGCATACTGAAGGTGTGTGACTAGTGTGCCATTTGCCAATCTGGGGCCCAACCCCACAAACTTACCAGTGGAAGCACCTTTCTGCATAATTTTGCTCAGCCCTTCCACAGCAAAAACAAACAACAATGGGGAGAGGGGATCTCCTTGCCTCACTCCTCTAGTACATTCAAAATACTCAGTCAGTGTACCATTGATATTGACACAGACCCTACCTCCTTTCAGCAATTGAGATATCCATTCTACCCACCTTGGATCAAAACCTCTATCTTTAAAGGAGTTTATCCAGTCCAGCCTATCAAAGGCTTTCTCAAAGTCAAGTTTTAAGAGCATTCCTTTGGATCTTGTGACATGAGTAAAGTGGATAATCTCCTGAGCAGCCACTACTCCATCTAATATGAATCTTCCTTTCAGGAATGCATTCTGAGTCTGGGCCTATCAATCTCTGCAAAATCCTCTCTAGCCTAGTGGTCAATACCCTTGTGATAATCTTATAGACACAATTCAGTAGACTGATTGGTCTATAATCCTTAATCAAGTTGGCATCTCCGGGTATCAAACACACCATGCCTCTGTTTAACATAGAGATATTCAATCTCCCCTCATAGAAGGCATGAAATAGTTGCATCACATCTGCCCCAAAAATATCCCAGTACTTCTGTGGGTTGGAAAACCATCAGGCCCTGGGGCCTTATCACCTGCCATTTGATCAAGGGCTTATTTAACCTCTTCCACACAACCATGGCTATGTTTTCCTCTGTTGTAACCTTTTCATGGGGTTCCCATACATATCTCTGGAAGGATCCCACCAGCTGTTTCCTCCTCCTTGGTGAACAGCTGAGAGTAAAAGGACAGGATATGTTGTTGAATGGCCTGCTGGTCTTGTGTGATCTGCCCATCCACCTCTAACTGCCCAATGTGATGTTTCCTCCGTAGCTACTTTGTGAAAAAAGCAGTGTGAGAGTCGCCCAACTCCAACCACTTCTCTTTGGCCCTTGTACTCCAGTATTGCTCCTCAGTCTTGTACAGTTCTGATAACTCCTGATGAGAAGCAATCCAGCTATCCACCTCAGCCTCAGTGAGCTCTCTTGTCTCAGCAACTGCTTCTAGGAGACTAATAGAGTCAGTGAGAACCGTTTTTCTCCTTCTTGTATCAGCATTCATGTTGGCTGACCAACCTCTGAGCTTCTTTCTGAGATGCTGAATCTTCCTTTTCCAACTTTTGCTAATGTTGCCTGTGAGAGGGATCTCATTCCACCAATGTGACAGGAGCTCATGCAACTCAGGAATATGAACCCAACTAGGCTCAAATCTGAATTGAGGAGAGTGAGAGAGAAGAAGTGTTTGGGATAGAGAGAAGAAGAGGAGAGTGATCTGATAGAATTCTGGGGAGAGCTCTAACTGAATATTCTGGGTATTTGGAGGCCCAGGCATCATCCAAGAAAAACCTATCCAGCAGTCTCATTGAAAGGGAACCTCCCCCTCTGGCCCAAGTGAACCCATCTGTTTGATTTTTAAGAAAAACTGTGAAAGAAAATTGTCCCATTCTGTGTCCAATTACTTCCAATGTGGTTTCTTTGACACCTACTAATATTCCCCCTGCTGAACCCACTGCAGGTACCCATTGCCACCAGGATATATATATATTGAGAAACCGAAGAAAGAGTCCTAGGCTAGGCTTGAAGGACTGTTTCTTAGTTTCTTGAATTCCAATTACATCAACTTTATTTTCTATGAGGAGTTCTTTGAGTTTTCTTTTTGTGGCTGCTCCTCCCAGCCCTCTACAATTCCAATTAAAGGGAACCATCACCCTCCCCCTCCTCATCTGAGCTAACTAAGGCCAGGACATCAGCTAACACCATTTTCAGGTCCTTTCTAGCTAACTGTTTCAATTTATTAACCCTATCAAGTCTTTCACTAGCTGATTGCCCTAAACTTATCCCCAATTCCTCTAAATGTTTACACAAAGCCTGGTCTGAGTAATGAGAAAGTGCAAGGACCCCAGGGAGGGGGGTTGGTGTACCTGAGGGCATGCTGAATCTCTTCTTAGCCCCTGTATTGCCAGCTGTAGCTCTAGCAGAAGCACCAGCTGCAGAAGTTCCAGCTGCTTTATCCACCTCCTGGCTCCTGGTGCGCCTCTTGGGTGGAGTGACCTCTTCAGCAGAAGAAAGAGGGGTAGGATTATCAGGAGAGCTGTTCCTCTTCAAAAGCTCCATCCTTCTATCAGCTGCCTCCCCTTCTTCTTCATGGAATTTGTCTGTCACTATGGATGCTAGAGCCTCTGGATGAGCCCAACCCTGAGGTGTCCCTCCATCACCATCATATCCACCTCTCAGCCTCTTGCGAAGGCCAACCAGTTTCTCAACCTCCTGAGGAGTTATCTCTCCAGTAGACAGAACCTGCTTTCCTTTGTCATATGCTTCAAACAGAACAGCTTTATCAGCTGCCTCATCATCACTCAAAGTACCATCAGCCCCTCCTAGTTGGAACAACTCCTGTTCAGTTTCTTCTACTATCTTTTTCAACTTAGGGACCCATTCTTGTTTCTGTTCACCAGGGTTAAAGTCACTATCAATGCCATCCACTTCTGGTTCAAAGGTCACTGTGTAACTGGCAACCTTCTTACCATTCTTCCTAAGAAAGCAAGTCTTTGGGTCAGGGAGAAAACCCAGATCAGGAAGAGCCAATTTGACTCTCAACCATATATTATCCAACCATTCTTTACAAAGCCAGTCTCAATCACATCTCCTACTGAATAAATAAGGCTTTGAACATATTCTGGATGACGAAGTTGCAGAGGCAAACCCTTAACCAGCACCCAATAGTGATTGAGTGGCTCACCTGCATCAATGAGAGGCCCCGTAGGATGCAGAACTTCCACTTCCCCCTGATCCAGACTTAAGCGCCCCTCCCTCAGATATTTCTTTTGTGGGGGTAGCTCAACTAAGAAATGGTTGTCTCCCAGCACCGTGGTGACCCATTTGATGTGGGGGTAGTGTTTACGAAGCTGTTGCTCCAGCTGGTTTTAATTATCAGACTTTCTCATCTATCCAGGAGGCTGAAGCATTCTGTCATAAGACAATACATACATACTCGTCAGGTAGTGTTTTTTATAAAACTCGTGTCTTGAACTTAATTAAGTACTCATCTGGTCCTAAGAATACTTTTTTCAATTAATAAGTAATAAATATTTTATTAATATTAATAAAAAAGAAGCTTATATAAGGATACCCATTTCCATGGATGCTTCATCGTAAGTGTATCAAATAATGTAAAACTTTTTGTTCCAAGAACCAATATATTTTTTTTTTAAAACAAGGCTAGTGCCCATTTCATTAATGAAACGAAACCCACAACCAAGTTTAAGTCCAAATCAAAAAAAAAGGAAATTACCACAATCACATAGCTAACCATATCTAACCTAAAACAACACTCTGAAGCTTTCTTTCAGAGTCAGCACAATACCACAGCCCCACACAAACTATGAAAAGCTCATTGAAAAATTGTACTACACATCAACAAGCTGAAAACATTTGAACTTATTACAAACCAGAACAAGGGATCAAAACAACTCAAACAAGCATGACAGAAAACACATATCAGGTGCAGAATGCCACAACACTCATTTTTCTTCTGAAGGGTGTCACCCACAAGCAAGGGGTGCATCATCTGTATGGGTATCTCTTGTAAGCTCCTGGGCGTCCATCTCTTAACATGTCTCTTCACTTCACCTGGGACATTCCCTAACCAATAATTCAACCAAGACATTATTATTATCACAGTATTTCTAACAGACAGAACATTTGATCTATTAAAAGTAGCATCATTCCTAATTTTCCAGATTGACCAACATAGTGCACTAAACACAATTAAGAATGCTTCTTTCTCATTGAAAACTATTGGCAAAATTCACAATGTCAGTTAATGATGACCAGTGTTGGAATAACATCTGACAGTCCCCTAATCAAAACCATATATATTTGGCAAATTGACAGTGTAAAAGAATATGCTCCACAGTTTCAGGCATAGAGCAGAAACTGCATTGTGGATCTCCTGGCCACCCTCTCTTGATCATCTGGTCCCTGGTAGGCAGTCTGTGCCTTTGCACTAACCACATAAAAACTTTGATTTTGAAAGGCACATGTAAACCCCACCAGAGATGGCTATCTTTTATCTTTATCTACCACTCCCCTGAAGGAGAGCCATTCATAGGCTGATTTGGAGGAATACAAACCTGTGCTACACCATCTCCACTGAATTTTATCATGTTCAAGAGATAATTGACAAGATGAAATAATGGAACAAAGTTCATTAAACTCAATCAATAACATTCCAGATAACTGTCTTGTAAAAATGAAATCTGCCCCTTCCCTTGAGATAAGACAGCATCAAACACAGTGATATCTTTATTTTGACAGATATTGTAAAGGTGACTAAATGATGAAGATAAGGGGCACTCTTGTACCCAAATATCAGACCAGAGTTTGATTGACCTACCATCACCAACTTGGAATTTACACCCAGCCAATATTATTCAATTTAACAATATCTTTCCAAATGGGTGACATAATGTGCTGCTGTCTGTGGATTATTTTTCTATTTTGCAAGAACCACCTGTTTCCAAATACTATTATAAAGGGGGTCTTTTAATTTCCACCACCATTTGAGAAGTAGGGAAATGTTCATATTGTGAAGATCTAGAATACCCATTCCCCCTAATTCTCTAGGCATACATAATCTCTTCCAAGCTACCATAGCATATTTTTTTCTATGATTAGATGTCTCTTGCCAAAAGAACCTACACCTACTACTATCTATTCTCTTTTGCACTTTATTTAATAGGCATTTTGTACAAGGAAATCATATATATACAAGGGTACAGCTGAAATGAAAGAGTTTACCATGGTCAATCTACCGCCACTTGATAACATCAAACCTGACCAGTTTGGAAGTTTTTTAACTATTTTATCTGTCACAAAATCCCAATCTTTGATTCTAAGCTTCCTATCATGCAATGGTAATCCTAAATATTTAATAGGGAAGGAGGATTTCTTACAACCTAGGATTGCAGCCATAACACTAGCTTCTTCTTGACCTATGTTAATAGGAATCAACTCTGTTTTGGACATATTAATCTTGATACCAGACAAGCCTTCAAAAGCTACCATTGCCCATAACACTGCCTCTACTACCTTAACATCTGCTAGAAAAATAAAGTATCATCAGCATAAAGGCAGTGAGTAAGTTTAAATCCATTCTCTAATTCTGGTCCTAAACCTTCAATTATCCCTTCATGGATCCCTCCCTCTTTTAATGATTTGGCACAAGGCATCAGTGGCTAAATCAAAGAGAAAAGGAGACAAGGGATCACCTTGTCTTACTCCTCTTTTACAATTAAAATAGTCTGAAGGTGACAACTGGTAGTGTGTTGAACATTCATGAAAATGGGATGACTTCAAATCCAAAATTGAAATGGGAAAACACAACCATCCGTTCTATTGTGTACATAATTAAAAAAAAGCATGATAAGATATAAACAACATATTAGTAATTCGTAAATACTCTAGTTGTAGTAGTTGGGATGACTTTTATTCCAGAGCTCATAATAGTAAGTATAGTGAGCTGTATGATGGCTTAATCACAGCTGAACATGAGTACGATGAACCATACCCGCTGATTAATGAAGTAGATCTTCACTGTCAGACTGTAATGGATCTTTTATAAAGTCACGTATACCCTGTACTGAAAGGGTACTGTAAGTTTACTATTTCTCTTACCTTGATAAAGAAAATAGGCTCTCGGTATGAGGCTATCAGAGTATAACTAATTTGAATTTCCTATTGGGACATTGACTGATCTCAACGGTGATCCTTTACCAGAACATGTAGTTTATTATGAAATATTCGAACAAATTGCATATTCCATTGTGAACTGGAGCAGCAAGCGGGGCATACCAGGCCAGAAAGCAGTACTGGGTAAGTAAAGCAAGGTCATCAGGGAATGCTACTGCAACGTTGACTACTCCGTCAACGAGCTAGGAGTTCAAGCGCGGCGTCACGGGGGTTGTCAGCGTAACAGCCGGTGTTCTAATCTGAGCTGAGAGATAGGAACTTCAACTTTCCTTGCTCCCAAAAACCGAATTGGAAGATTTCTGTTCCCACCAAGCCTTTCTCGGCCAAGAGGCCCAGGAGGAGTTCGCTTCCCGGGAAGACGACGAATAGGGCATAGATAGCTCTACAGTAGGGTTCCTCTAGTATAGCAGAATCTAAAAAGAATAATAAAAAGAAGCGCGTGCGTCTAAAGCACCCTTTACTAAAATCAATGTAGTTGTATGCAAACCTAGAGCAATAGCATGATGAACCAAGAAATCTCCAGGGCCTATTGTTAAGAAAAGAGAATTTCTATTTTCATTAACAGCATTCAACCATCCGGGTAACCATATGTTTCGACCTGCATTAAAGGCTGGGCCGCTCGTTGAAGATAAGAGTAAATAAAATTCGTAAGAAGTCTTACCATGAGCAGATTGTATCCATTGAGCAAATATCGGTTCGATTAAAATTTGTTTTTCCGGAGTACCAAAAGCAAGCATGACATCGTTATGAACATAAAGGCCTAAGGTATGGAACCCCAGAAAAAGGCTTGCCCAGCTTAAATGTGATATGATCGCTTCTTTATGGTCCAACATTCTTGCCAATACATTATTCTCATTCTGAGCTGGATTGTAATCTCTAATAAAAAATATAGCTCCATGAGCAAAGGCTCCTGTCATGATGAACCCTGCAATATATTGGTGATGAATATATAAGGCAGCTTGAGTGGTAAAGTCTTGTGCAATGAATGCATAAGCAGGTAAAGAGTACATATGTTGAGCTACTAAGGAGATAATAACCCCTAAAGAAGCTAGAGCAAGACCTAATTGAAAATGAATCGAGTTATTGATTGTGTCATAAAGACCTTTATGTCCACGTCCTAATCGACCCCCTGGAGGAATATGTGCTTCTAAAAGATCTTTGATACTGTGCCCAATTCCGAAGTTAGTTCTATACATATGACCAGCAATTAGAAAAATAAAGGCAATAGCTAAATGATGATGAGCGATATCGGTCAACCATAAACTTTGTGTTTGTGGATGGAATCCCCCAAGAAGGGTTAGAATGGCAGTTCCCGCTCCTTGGGAAGTACTAAATAAATGATTATTTGAATCAGGGTTTTGGGCATAAAGATTCCATTGACCCGTAAGAAGGGGTCCCAACCCTTGGGGGTGCGGTGATACATCTAAGAAATTACTCCATCTGACGTATTCTCCTCTAGATCCAGGAATAGCGACATGGACTAAATGTCCTGTCCAAGCCAAAGAACTTACTCCGAAAAGTCCTGACAAATGATGATTAAGACTTTTTCCTTGCCTCTCAAAGGAAGGAGCTGGCCAATAGGCCTTTTTATCACGACACTCAGACGGACAGTGAGCGATAGTAACTCGTCTATGTAAAGATTGGATAAGCATTACGTTAAGGTAGGAGTAAACTACCCCACCACCATCCTAATAGCAGGACGTGACTAAGATGGACAAGGAACATTAACTGCAACCTATATTAAACCAGGGACATAGTTTTGACGTCCGGAACTAGGAAGATAAAAAAATTCATCGACTACTTCGTCTGCCAGGGAATAAGAAAAACCTACTTCCCGCCTGTTTTATGGATTAGCTTAGCTCGTTTGACTGCCTCGTGTGGAGAATTTATAAGATAAAGAAGAGCGGAACTATAATAGAAAACGATGCCTTTTTGTTGAATGCTCTCACATCGGCATAACAACAGTTGAACGGGGTAAAGTTTTCCAATAAAAATGATAATACGTGGCTAAAAAACCAATACAGAGAGGACAGCGTGTTGCCAAAGCGGTTGAGAGCGAAGTGCTTACTATTGTAAAATATCTTCACAATTGAGCAGCATTTTATCGTTCATTGGAATCTCCTCGGCATTTTTTCGGATCCACAAGCAATCCGTATAGAAGTGATGTAGGAAAGGTGGAAAGCTGGAGTTTAAATAAAAGTTCTGACCGAACCAGATTGAATGAAGCAGGGGATCACGCAGTAAGACTAGATTAAGTTGCTAGCAGCAGTTGGATAATATAGGTGGGATAGATTAATTGATTGAATGTTATATATAGGATTTGAAGTCGAGCATTAGTTTGAACGACATAGACTACTCTTTTCCAACTAAGCACTTACTTCCTGTACTAGTCAGAGTCTAACTGAGCTGCGTAAACTCTACCTGTGAAAGAATTAATAGGAAGGCCCGCCGCAAATGCAGTCCTTAGGCCCAGCCTCGCTCTATCTATTCTATATTCGAAGAGTGCGTGCGTTCCTCTTTTCTAGTTCTAGTAAGCTCTCGTAAGAAATTCCAGGGTTTCAAATCCTTTATTACTTCCTCCTGCTCTTAGGCTTGCTTGGTCTGCCCTCTTTCTTGACTTATGTCATTCGGTGTCTGAATCCTGCCCTTCCAACGCTACTCGAGAGTCGGAGTGCATTCATTCATGTGAGATTCTATATGTAAGTTCCCTTGGGGTCAAAGCGTTTTCTATGAAAATGGAATGCTAACACTCACTCTGTCTAAAAAAGCAGCTGTTCCACTCTTATATAAGAAGAAGATAAGAAGACGCATCTTTCTATCTAGAGTGACCTATTGATACTCCGAAGTCCAAAGAAAGGCTCGGTTTCCTTCTCGTTAAACAGCATAAAATGAACTGGTGCTTGCTTTTTCTCAAATAGAGTTGCAAAGCTTCCTTTGTTCGTAACATTAGTAGTTACTCACTCGGTCAGAAAGAAGGGTAAAAAAGCACTGCCAAGACTGGAATTGATCCCGCTGAGATCTATCTGTAGGCAGCGGATAGAATAAGCAAGCAGAAAGAAGAGAATAAGCTTGCTGGGAGAAAGAAGACAAAATCCAACTTTACACTGTTTTTCATATGCTCACAAGCTAGCTAGGGAGAAGAACAAAAGTACAACTCATAGTACCGGGAAAGACAAGTAGTTTAAATCTTTTTTTCATATGCATATGCGAGATAGAAAGTCTCAACTACCGCGCCCTTGCTTGTTGAATGCGAAACAGAAGTGTTGAAAGCTACAGAATATTATGCAAGAAAAGTCGTGACGAGCAATCACTTCTTGAGTTTTGAACTAAAAGAGTACCGTTTCCGTCTCTTGTGTAGTCAATAGTGTACCCTGCTAGGCAAGAAGAAGAACGCTAGGCAGTAAACCACGTAGAAAGAAGAAATTCGAGTAGTAGTTTGAAAGCGATATTGTGCATATGAACAATATCATGGATTGTAGTGAAATTCCTTGCTTATGCAGAACGCTTCAAAGCCCAAAGAAAGAATATTGTCAGAAGACATATTTGGATTTGGGAGAGAAGTTCAGTATTCGCCTATATTCTTTAAATAAGTATATAATTTACTATCAATAATATTATTTGCTCGATGCTTTGAGGTCGGCCATGTAGTCGGATATAGCTAGAATCTTCTGTTTCGCGCATTGCCTATGACCTTCAGGGTTCATGCTTGCTAATACGTGCTTCTATTCATGGGTCAATCAAGTAATGTGCATAGCTATGTTCAATCTTATCTGAATTCTAGCAGCCAAGCTCAAAAAGCTTCTTCTGGTTATAATAGAGCCAAGCATCGTATGCGCAATCAGATAAGATATGTCAGGAGGGAACGATTTACTCTATCTACGTTTCTAATAAGATGGACTGAATGTTTTCTTCCTCTCGTAAACAGCTATCTCCACAGGCGCGTAGCGACACACAATCGACACGATTATTATTGACTGCAAGGAGTAAAGAACTTCTCTATTCTATTTACTTACGAGTTTATGAAAAAAATGAACAGGTGCTCTGGAAAAGCCTGAAACTGGTACCTTTCACTGAATACCGGTACAAGCTTGGTTGATGAGGCACTCGAGCACTCTTCTAGAAAAGAGGTGCCATCCATCTCTTTAACTTCAAGTTAGTTCGTAATTATTCTTAGCGCACAGTGCATCGTGTTGCTTTCTTGTTAGCATGTTTGAATCAGCATAAGTGGAGTGCATTGTTTCTTCAGCGTTTTTCAAAATTGTATGTTGTGTGAAAGTGCAGAAAGAGATTGAGAATTTCCAACTGTGCTTGGCTTATTTCTTATTTGAAAGTGAGAGTGCTTACTCTTCAAACTCAGACTCACTCAGACCAAGCCTACAAAAAAACAGGGATCTCACCTCTCCCCAAAAAGACATCAACTATATGAATGCATTCTTTGCCACCATAACTCCACCAAGACACACACCAAGGGTAGCGAGAACTCCTGGTGGACACAGGAAAAAAATATGCAACCAACCCGAAGATGAGGATGTGAACCGCATTACTTCGATCAATAGACTTTGAAGTAAAGTGAAGCGAAGTGACTTTGTGAATTCCACTCGTCTATATATGAGATTTGTGGGTAGCCTTCAATCTCTTCAACTATATAGGCTCACATCAATAGAGAAAATCTCTATCTTCTCTACTAAGAGACTTCTTTTTCTTTCTAGAGATTCCTCTTTCCTATATATATCGAATATACAAGTTGGGTTCGAACCAACGACTCCACCCTCATATGGATTGTGATGCGCGCTCCTTGCTTATCCTTCTATTCTGAACAAAGAAATCCCATATTTCTCTTTGGAACCATTTGATCTACTACTAAGTACTCCTCGACATTTCTTGTTCACATTCACCATTCATATATATAGAATAATCCGATCTCGCTCATGATGCCCGTGCACTTCATCTGTATTTTCAACGGCCTAACTTTTCTTCTAAAACAGATGATGAGCATAACTGATGAAATCCCCTCCCTACTGCTGTGTTGAAATGCCATACTTCAACTTGTTCTGTCAAAAAGAGTGAATAAGTTTGAAATGTCTGTATCGGTGGAAAAAAGAAAGCATTGCTTGATGCCGAACTCTAAGTCGATAAAGCATTGCCTGGATGCGAACTAGAAGTTTTTCAAAAGGCAGGTGATCCTCTATAAAAGAAGGAGTCACTGAGCTTAGCCTAGATTAGTTCCTTGCCAACTGCTCTTGCAAAAGCACTCTGATTGAAAATATTATGCCTGAGCCTAGAATAGTTAGGAGCTGTGTTTCGAACTGATGTGCAAGCTTAGCTTAGCACGAACCAGGAGTTAAGCATGAAGCATTTATTCAGTATTCAGATTGAAGTAAGAACTCTGAACCTACGTTGTTTGCTTCTGCCTCTCTAGAAATTCATCAGTGGTAAGAGTTGAAATGGGAGTTTCATCAGTCAGAGGTCTAAGCCTAGGTCTTTTCCAGTCAGTCCATCCTTTGTCTCGACTTAATACTTGTTCAGATTGAGATAAGTAGGCAGATGCCCTTGCTTTAAAAGCTTTTCAAACGGAAGTGAAACCAGCAGAAAGAGCTGAGTAAAAACGATAAGACAGCCAAGCAGTTTGAGCCAGGAGGGAAGTTAAGCGAGCACTGGCAACGGATACTCATGAAAAATCTGCCTTCCCGACACAGATCTCATCTCAACTCGCTGCAAACAAGAGCTGAGTGGTCAAAGCTTTAATAAAGTGATCTAGTTTTCCCTCTCCCTACCTCATGCCAAGACGAAAGGGTCGGTACGTACTACAGAAAGAAGAGTCAATAGTAAGTCCGAAGCTTTAGCTTAATATCCGTCCATTATAAAATACCAGATGGCTGACTAACCGTTTTAATGTGAATTGTCAGAAGAGTCAGTCCATTTTCCTTTCACATGTCAAAAGTGGAACTATCTTATTCTGGGTCTCTCTACGTCCCACCATTTGCTCGTCTCGTCTATTTGGAAGGAGCAGTGTTTTTGGCTTTGGCAATACCAGCTAGCTACTTACTTGTGTGGGAGTCCCATAAAGAAAAGCCTGAGTTATAGACTGACTAAAGAAATCCACATAAGCCGTAAGTATTTGGTTGGCACACCTGCTTGCAAACTTGAAAATCTGATTCTAGTAGAAAGTGGACTAAGTCTTAAGAGAGATAAGCCGGTCTTTATACACTGGCCCTACTTCGAATTCAGTCAGTGGCCAGATGCATTGTAAGCAATTCCAGTCCCAGCTGCTGAGGCGGCGTAGTCAGCCCTACCTAAGTATTGAACAAAACCCTCCATTTGTCTAATATTATCCTATCCTGCTAATTAAGACCACTTATTAGATCAAGGTTGGCATACATAGCATAGGAAAGTGGAGCTTTGGTCGTGGACAGTAGGGGAGACAAGTCAAATAATGAGTCAAATAATGAGTCAAATAATGAGTAGAGAAGGTCAACCCCTCAACCTGCGTATGTGAATAATTTGATGTTGAAGCGATCAAGCGGGTGCTCAAAACCCCTTTCAGTTCGTGTCGCTGTTCATCATGAAAAAACCAGAAGTAATATGTAAACGGCGACTGGTCTTTCATATACCAATATCGATGGACGCCTCTTCCAGCGCGTATCATATTATGTCTTATTTCCTTGTCAACGAGGACTTGGCTCGTCGAAGCACTAATCTCATAAGCGATGGAGGAGATACTGTCCGTGACCTTTATACGGGTCTTCTTGACTCTTTTCAATTCAATATCGACAAATACCTAGATTCCGGCCTCGCTTCCGTGGTCAAGGACCAACTTACTCGGAAACTCATCAACAGTATATACATGCCGCTAGTATATGGGAAAACCCGACACAGTGCCAGAGAAGACATACTTAAGGCTCTTCACTTTGCGCTTTCTCAAGGAGAGGCATATAAGGTAGCGGATGCGTTATACCGATTCTGGGAAGAATGATACCCAGGGATTGATAACCTAATGACGTTGGTGAACGAGGTGGGCTGGTTTTCCGGTTTCTTTAACAAGCCCTTTTTGGTACCAAAGTGAGTACATTACTACTATTCAGGACTCTATTAAGTTATAAAAAATAACCACCACCGTTTACAACCGTGCTTTGAAGAAACGACATAGCATCACTCTTTCTGTACCAACGAACAAGCGTGATACTGCGCAAGGAGAGCAACATTGGCCAAAGTAATTCACCAAAAAGATGCTTCTATTGCAACTTATGTAATAAAAAAATGTTGTAGTAGTGATAACATTCCTGTCGACACAGTGCATGATAACTTGAAAGTTCCTGCTACCCGAGCTGGTGAGATGACTAGGTATTAGAACCAAGCCTTAGCTTACCTTGTACATCCTCTACATATAATTAATAGGCTAATCATAGATAATAGAGTCTATTATAGCCCTATTGATATAGGCGATCTTAAGTAAAACTCTTATCCTAATTTCTATATATTCAGTGATAGCAAAATGCTTATTTACTTGAATTCTCTAGACCAGGAACAACAAGATAAATCTTTTATTTATTACAAGCCCCCCTCGAACTTCTTTATATATATCATGAGTAGCATTGAGCCTTAAGTACTATCTACAAAAGATAGGGTTAAATGGATTGACCATCGGAGTGAACTTTTTGATGCTTACAGGCGCTATGCATCCACTGTGCTTCCCGTTTGTAAATACTGTGACATAACAGCGAAATTCTATGAGAATGCATTTAGTGGGCAATGTAATTCACTCCTCCCTAAGTAGGAAGAAAAGGATCCCATTGTCTTTTGAGCTCCAATTTCGAAAGAATAGCAGGATAAGAATTCATGTCACAAAAAAGAGGATGGCTAGTGTATTATTACTCATGTCAGAAGCCTGGAATAGCACACATATATAGTATTTTTACCCCTCAGTATCTTTTTATGTTCTGATGGTAGTAGAGCTGAATCGATGCAAGGCTGGTCAACGAAGTTCTAGCTGCTGTTCTTTTCGCCCATGTTTCGCTCTTTTATTCCAAAGCCTAACAAGCCAGGAAAGTTTAGGCCTCTTACTAAACCAGCAGACAGATTTCACCACCCTTCCTTTGGATAAGGAAGAACTAGGTTGATGAAAGTGGTTAGAAAAGATAAAGTCAAAGTATGATGGGACTTACTCTTGATCGATACAAGGCTGGTGTAACCAAAGAAAGGCTAAAGAAAGCGAGCCATAAGGGGCGCAGCGACGGACGAGACATTAAGTAAAGAACTCAAGATAGCATCAAGGGAGGTGTAACTTACTTTAAAAGTATAAAAACCCTACCTCGGAGAAAGAAGTCTAATATTCATTAAGCCTATATTTCAAACGCTTTCTTGCTAAAGAGATGGAGTGATACCCTAAGAAAGAGCATGTTGCTAATCAAGTTATCTCTAACAGACCACATGTGATATGTAAAGAGGTCACAATTAATGAAGAGTTAAGTGGGCCTTAATGTTCGTAACGTTAGTAGTTACTCATTGGGCAAAACCTAACTAAGATGATACCCAGGCGCGTACGTTTGCATGTGATGCAAAGAGACTTGTATTACAAAGAAAGGTGACCCCTTTATGCTTCCATCCTCAGTAAAGTTTGTCGCAAAAAACATTTACTTATTTATGTTAGAACAGCGAGGAGTTCTCCTACGCTAATTGGCTCTATTAAAGCTGGAAAGAACTAAGGCATTTCAAGACCTAGTGCTTGCTCTTTTATTTATGACTATTTTCTGCTGCTTGCTCAATTAATAGTGAGAGTGCTAGTCTTATCTGATTTGATTCACAGATTGGAATAAAATAGGATCATGAAGCTCTCGTTTTTGAATATGACGACAATACGGTGGCTACACTGCTACTTGTCTGTTAATAAATTGAAAGATAAGTACTAGTAATAATGATCTGACTGATCCCACTCTTTCGGAATCTCTACTTCAAGTGAAATAGGAAGCAACGAAAGAGGGTAACCTCTGCTCTGCCTCGACATTATCAATCAAAGAAAGAATCTACTTCTGAGTTTCGTGACTTCTTTCAAACGAGAAAAAGAAGACCAGATCTTGCAAGCTCTTTCTTGGGAATCACTTTTAGCAAGCTCTCGAGAAAGTTTAGATCCAATCCAGAGAGTTCGATCTCTGTAGTTAAGTCAAAGACAGTTGATTTGGTATCTATGAAAACTCTTATAGAAAGCGCTAGGAATGCTTCTCTTCATAAGTCATTCAATGCTTAGCTTCCTTCATTAAATAATGAATAGGATGCTGCAGTAAGTCCAGGTGAACCATCTTCGACTAGCTAAGAAAGTAGAATCCATCCGTTCTAAAACTCGATATTACGTAAAATAAGATGGAAGTCTGACTCGCCAAGCTTAGTAATTTTCCCATCCCGCATCGCTTCCACTTAGAATTCCTTAATGGGCCAAGGGGAAGGAGGTGCGCAGCAAGGAATATGAAGAATTACTCTTTGTCAGGTATTGACCCTATGGTTTGGAGTGAGTATAAGGCAAGCACACCACACCGGCCTACTGAGAAAATTACTACCATATGGAGATCCTCCTTCATTTAGTCCCGCACTGAGAAAGCACGGGTTAGTTCGGTATCTCTGTATAGTAAAATCGTTCCTTTCCTTATAACTTTATTGTGGATGTACGAAGCAAAGCCAATAATAAGCGTAAAGCGGGCGCGACACTCATCCTTTTATTTATTATTTCGTATACGTTACTCACTCGAACCTTTGAAGCGCCTGAAAACATAATAGCCAATTCAAGCCTATACTAGAGAAGAAAGAAGTACCATGCCCCCAGTCGATGAAACAGCAAGCAGAAAGCCAGGTCAAAAGCATATTCCTACTAGGAAGAGATGCTCAATCTTCTTCTTTTGCTTCTATACCTATAGCCTAGCCTAGGTACGGACCCCAAAAAACCCACTATTGCTTGCACGTAACACCAACCACAACTAGAAATAAGAAGTTTATTCATTCTTTATATGAATTTTATATACTCTCATGCATTCTAAGATTGAACAAATCCTCACTCTACTTCTTAGAGCTAAGGAAGGCTGGCTATTCATCATGAATGATGAGCACTACTTTAGACTACTTTTATGCAATTTTTAAGAAGAGGTTTAGAATTTCATGATCTCTCAAGCAATTCACTTGACTGAGGGACCAGGGCAGGTGTTAATCTCCGTTATTTTCTAAACTAGAAAACTCATTGTTTTAATGATTGGGTATTCAAAAATTCAAAATTTTATGACTGTGATTGATAGTGGTTATGGTACAAAGATACTGGATATTTGCTTGAAAGACAAGGATGAGATAAATTCAACCCACTACTGGATAAGCAAAGAAGTACTGCGACGAGTTTTCAATTAACTAGCCGAACAAAGATCTTTCAATGCAAAGGAACAAAAGGGTATGGGATTCTCATGTCAAAGCATTCATTGATAACTACTACTTCTTTGTTTCATGTGTTGCATCCAAAAATGGTGAATTAAGTAATAGCATTTATATTACCCATTTGCTTTCAACTCTTATTGAAAAAAAGCTCCGACCTTGCCAGTTTAGCAGTACATCCATAACTCCGAGCTTGAAAGTTTAGCAGTACACCCATAAGTTAATTCGGAAGTAACGTAGTACAGGGCGTAGCTCCATCTTCTCTTGCTGGATCCCAACTTAAAAGTAGCTAAGAGTTTTCCGGGCCTAATCTAAAAGATAGCATAGAGTGGTCAGTTTAAGTAGCTCCCCTTTTCCCGAGTGCGGGAGTCAGAGCATCCATTTCATTCGTTTAGGTGGGGAAGAGGAAAAGCTAGACAAGCTTGCAATCGATCAGCTGCAAGTTCGAAGAACTTATAATAGCGGGAATCTGGTCATTGATCCAAAGCTCACAAAGAGATCACAAACCAAACAATTCATAGGAGTCCCCCACTAGTGCCGGTTTGACTGACATCCACTCCAGCAGCGCACCAAGAGAATCACAAGTCAGTGGAAGTTATATAAGTCATCTCC